TCTTGCCTATGTCAGATAGGGGGGTATCTACAAGGGATCCTGTAACCCCTTTACTTCGACCATAGCAACTCCCGTTAACGGGGGTTGGGAAGCACATAGTGCTTTTGTGAATGGATAGCGCCTTTGAGACCTCCTACTTTAGGGTAAAACTATCACTTCCCCTAAAGTGGCAAACAAAAAGTACTAAATGAAAAAAGTCCCTCATAAGGCAAGCTTGAACAAGGTTTAAACAAGATGTGTGTCTTCTATATATATTAAAATGTTTTTCAAACCTCCCGTATAGGAAATAAGGCCAACCCTCTTTACAGAGGGTTGAGAGGAGGACCTAGGGCCCCACTTTCACCTAAATAAGAGGGCTCCCTGATTAGAGCCCTCTTATTTAGGTGAAAGTGGGTGGACCTTTGGGCCTTTTGGCGCTTTGGCCCTTCGGGTGTTACACAGTATTACATAGTGTATCCTCGTCTTCCCTTCGGTCGACCGAAGGTCAGGTTAAACCTAGCACTCTCAAAAATTAATTATTATTTTAAAGAAGCTGCTTTACTAATAGCTTCAGTAATATTACCAACTAAGTAGAAAGCTTGTTCTGGTAAATCATCTAATTCACCACTGAAAATTTTACCAAAACCTTCAATTGTTTCTGCTAATGATACATATTTACCAGGTGAACCTGTAAATACTTCAGCTACGAAGAATGGTTGTGATAAGAAACGTTCAATTTTACGAGCACGTGCAACAATTAGTCTATCGTCTTCTGATAATTCATCTAAACCTAAAATTGCAATAATATCTTGTAATTCTTTGTAACGTTGTAAAGTTTTTTTAACGGTTTGTGCTGATTCATAGTGTTTTTCACCTAAAATCCATGGTTGTAACATTGTTGATGTTGATTCTAATGGGTCTACAGCTGGATAAATACCTTTAGCAGCTAAGTTACGAGAAAGTACTGTAGTTGCGTCTAAGTGAGCAAATGTTGTAGCAGGAGCAGGGTCAGTAAGGTCATCTGCAGGTACATATACAGCTTGAATTGAAGTAATAGAACCATCTTTTGTTGAAGTGATACGTTCTTGAAGACCACCCATTTCAGTAGCTAAAGTAGGTTGATAACCTACAGCTGAAGGCATACGACCTAAAAGAGCTGAAACTTCAGCACCAGCTTGTACAAAACGGAAAATATTATCAATAAAGAATAAAACGTCTTGTTTATTTACATCACGGAAATATTCAGCCATAGTTAAAGCAGTTAAAGCAACACGCATACGAGCACCTGGTGGTTCGTTCATCTGACCATAAACAAGAGCTACTTTTGATTCAGATAAATTTTTTTCAACAATAACACCAGATTCTTTCATTTCTGTATAAAGGTCATTACCTTCACGAGTTCTTTCACCAACACCAGCAAAAACAGAAACACCACCGTGAGCTTTAGCGATATTGTTAATTAATTCCATGATTAAAACTGTTTTACCTACACCAGCACCACCGAAAAGACCAATTTTACCACCACGACGATACGGAGCTAAAAGGTCTACAACTTTAATACCAGTTTCAAAAATAGATAAACGAGTATCTAAATCAACGAAAGCAGGAGCTGTACGGTGAATAGGTAAAGTTGCTTCAACAAGAACATTACCCATGTTGTCTACAGGTTCACCAAGAACGTTAAAAATACGGCCTAAAGTCCCTTTACCTACAGGAACAGCTAAAGCTTTTCCAGTATCAACTACTTCCATACCACGCATTAAACCTTCAGTAGGGTTCATAGAAACTGCGCGTACACAGTTATCACCTAAAAGCTGTTGAACTTCACAAGTAACAGCCATTTCAATACCACCAGCATTTTTAGCACGAATTGTAAGAGCATTATAAATATTTGGTACTTGACCTTTAGCAAATACTATATCTAATACAGGACCAATAATTTGTACAATACGTCCCATGTTTTTTGTTTCGATAGAATCACTCATAGTAAGTGGAAATTATGCCCAAAGGCAATTATGTTTAGCCTTATTTTGTTTAAATCCTTATTAATTATTTGTTTAAAGAAGAGGGCACCACGTAGGGCCCCAACCACATCACCGAAACCCTAAAGGCCCTTCGGTGTGTAACATCGACCGAAGGGAAGATGTGTTCCACAGTATTTACATAGGAGATGCCCTACCCCCCGTAGGGGGTTTCACCATGGTGGAAGCCGTAGGTGCGATGTAATACGATGTAATCCCCGTTGGGTATTTACACCCCTACGGGGGGTATTACATCTCGTCTTCCCTTCGGCTTGCGCTATGTTAATAGTCGATGTTCCACACCGAAGTGCCGAAGGGATCGTAGATACTTGCGTATCTACATCCTTGTAGATACACAAGGATCCACCTACATAGTAACAAGAGGGCACTATGCTTAAACCCCCCCTACCCCCGTAAAGGGGGATGAAAAACAGGGAGATTTGATAGCACCCTCAAGACTAAGGGTAAAAACTAAACAAAAATAATCAATTAGACAAAGAAAAATTAGAATTTATAAAATTATATGATATTCACTAACGCTTATTTTTAAAAATTAACTAATATTATTATATCATATTTTTTTAGATAAAAAGGAATAAAGATTGTTCCGTTTATTCTAAACTCTGATCAAAACCGGCAGAAAGAAGGGAAAGATTGAGTTTTGTCCTGTGTAACAGCCGTAAGACCTACCCCCCTCTACGGGGGGTAGGGGGGCTTCTATGACAGACCTGGGATAGTAGGGTTTCCAGGTCTTTAAATATGTTTAGTACGGAGTACATCCACCGTAGGTGGATACGTAGGTGCCCCTCCGGGGTAAAAAGAAGAGAGCGCGTCTTCTTTAGGGGATATGTGTAACACGTCCACATCCCCATCCATCTACGGTGGACGTCCTACGTACTCAAGGGGACACACAATCCCCCGTAGGGGTCCCTTACTATGTAATACCCCCCGTAGGGGTGTAAATACGATGTAATCCCCGAAGGGTGTTACACAGCACGTTAGGGCCCGTAGGGGTTTCCACCGTAGGTGGATGTGTTACACAGTAATACCTCGTAAGGTCCTAAAGGGGTTTCTATGTAATCTTTGTCAGGCCAACCCACTTTTACGGGGGATTTTTTAAGCATAGCGCCGTTATTACATAGCACCAACAGTGGATGAAAGTGGTGCCCTCCCAGATTACAAGAGGGCGTTTATAGTGTACGTACTACGTACTGCCGTAGGCAGATGAGACATGCTACCTTAAAACTTAAAATAGGAGGGTTCGTCTTACCTTCGGTCGATGTTACACACCAGGTTGGAAGGAGAGTTTTTCATCTACGTTGTAGTGCGTAGCACGTCCACCGTAGCACCCCCTAAAGGAGTAGAAGGGCGCAAAGCGCCTTCGTGGATGACAACTCCTTTCGCCCTGTAAAGGGGGTTGGCCTTAGGCTGCAAGGAAGACGGTGCTAGGAAGATCCCATAGGGATCCTCCTACTGACTTACCCTAAATAAAAGAAGGGCTCGTCTTCCCTTCGGTCGACCCCTACAGGGCGCAAGCCGAAGGCCAGGGTATAAAATTACCAAACAGAACAAAGTAACTCACCACCGATCCCACGAAGACGCGCTTCACGATCTGTCATAAGACCTTCAGGTGTAGAAACAATAACAATACCAATACCACCTAAAACACGTAGAATCTCTTTATGGTTTGAATAAATACGTAAACCAGGTTTACTAATTCTTTTTAAATTTGTAATGCATGATTCTTTTTTCTTACCACGATAAATTTTTTTTGAACGATATTTAAGACGAAGCATTAAATCTTGTGAATCTAAAGAAACTTGATATGATTGAATAAAACCTTCTTGTTCTAGAATTTGTGCAATTTGTTGATTTAAACGTGTAAATGGGATTGAAACTGTAGATTTTTTAGCTAAACAAGCATTACGAATACGTGTTAACATATCCCCAATACTATCATTAATTAAACCATGTGATTTAAAGCTTTTTTTTAATGTAAGTGTCATAAAAATATTGTAATAAAATCTAAATAAAATTTAGATATGTAATTTTTTATTATTCAGAAAAAGTCTTTTATTTTTAGTTTATAAATAATTGAGGGGGGGCCCAGTGGGCCCTCTCCCTTACCACAAAGAAACCCCTACGGGCCCTAACGTGCTCTGTAACACTGTGTAATCCTATTTACTATATAATACATCCAGCTATGCTGCCTTCGGTCGACCGAAGGGAAGACGACGCACATCCAGCTACGCTGGACGCACTATGTGCTATTTAAATACCCGTAAGGGACCTCTTGGGGGCCCTTCGGTGTGTAACATCGAGTCTTCCCTTCGGTCGACCGAAGGCCGAAGGGAAGACTCGATGTTACACTATGTATATACCCGTCAGGGCCGTAAGGGACCCCTCCGGTGGGTATTACATAGAAGGGCTCCATCCCCCTTTACGGGGGTAGGGCGGCACATAGCATCCCCTGAAGGGGGGAAATGCGTCGTGCGTCCCCTTTAGTACGTAGCATGGAATGCGTCCAGCATAGCTGCCTTCGGTCGACCGAGGGGAAGACGATGTACGTCCACTATTAGTAGATGGGGATGTGCATCCAGCTATGTTGCCTTCGGTCGACCCCCCGTAGGGGGGCGCAAGCCGAAGGGAAGACGACGTGTTCCACACCAGTTTGGTACTATTTAAAGGAGCAATTAAACAACTTTTAAAATAAACTACTCATTATATTGTCTTAAAAAACCCTATTAAAATTACATCTGCGAAGGAATTCACCTACGCCCCTGCGGGGTAAAAAGGAGATCCCTTACCCCCGTTAAAGGGGGTTGCTGCGACAGAAAGAGAGTATTTTTAGCTAAAAACAATATATATATAATTTTTAAACATCTAAGAAACATAAATGTTAGTACGTAGTACGTGCACATCCACCTATGGTGGACTTACTACGTGGTATAGCAACCCCTTAACGGGGGTAGGGGAGCGCATCGCGCCTTCGCATCCACCGTAGGTGGAACCCCTTCTTTCTACCGTAGGTGGATGCCCTTACGGCCCTAAAGGCCCTTACGTCCCTAAAAGCCCTTCTATGTCAGACCCGTAGGGCCCGCAGGGGCACCGTAGGTGGATGTATTACACCCCTACGGGGGGTAGTGCATCCCTTTTAGGGGATGTACAGCCACATCCAAAACAATTTTAGACGAAGAGCCCTTCCCCTTTGGGCCCTTTGGTGTGTAAAATCGACCGAAGGGAAGACGTGTTCCACCGTATTACATAGTGGAGACCCCTACCCCCCGTAAAGGGGGTTGGTCCATCCCGTCTTCCCTTCGGTGTGTAACATCGACCGAAGGGAAGACTCGATGTTACACACTAAAGGGGACGCGTTTCCCCCTTCAGGGGAAGCTACGCAACGTTTATCCATTTTTTGTGGACGTGTTACACACTATGTAAGCTTTCCCCTACGATAAATACCCTTCTATTTAGGGGCTGCAATAACAACCAACCAAAAAATTATTTAAAAGGTAAGCCAAATTCTTTTAATAAAGAAAGACCTTCTTCTTGGTTTTTAGCAGTAGTTACAATAGAAATATCCATACCACGTACTTGATCAATTTTATCATATTCAATTTCAGGGAACATTAGTTGTTCTTCTAATCCTAAACTATAATTTCCTTTTTTATCAAAACTTTTAGAACTAATACCTTGGAAATCGCGTACACGTGGTAATGCTAAATGGATTAAACGATCTAAAAAACCATACATACGATCACCACGTAAAGTAACAGTAACCCCAACAGGCATTTTTTGTCTTAATTTAAAACCAGCAATAGCTTTTTTAGAACGTGTTACAATACCTTTTTGACCCGCAATCATAGCTAGTTCTTTTAAACTAGATTCTACAATTTTTTGGTTTTGTGAAGCATCACCAATACCACGATTAATAACAATTTTTTCAATTTTTGGTACTTCGTGAATGTTTGTATATTTAAAGTTTGTCATTAATTTTGGAACAATTGTTTTAGTATATAAACTTTTTAATCTTTGTGTCATATAAGAAAAAATTTTTTTAAAATAATAAAAAATAACTATGTTTTTAAAATGTTTTTAGTTTTTCTTACTCCGAAGAAATATGAGGGTTCTGACCTGATACCAACTTCTTATATCCGCTTCCCCCCTTTATGGGGGGTAAGCTACGAAGTCTCCTATGGCGGTACATTATATGTCCACCATAGCAACCCCCCTTTACGGGGGGTCGAAGGGGCACAGAGTGCCTTTGCATCCACCGTAGCCTTCGGCTTGCGCCCCGGAGGGGTCGACCGAAGGGATGACGTGGAACCCCTTTGGGGTATTATTATAGTAGTGCGTCCCCTACTATAATAATACCCCAAAGGGTTTAGGGGATGTGGATGAAAAAGAGGTAGGGGTCTCTAACCTGGCCTGCGGTCGACCGAAGGGAAGACGAGGATCCCCCGTGGATACCTTTACCTCCGTTAAGGGGGTTAGCCTTACGGCTGCTATGCAAGAGCCCTCCTATTTAGGTAAGACCTGGCCTTCGGTTGACTGAAGGGAAGACGAGCCCTTTTTTCCCAAGTCCATAAAGGTTACTCTTCTTTTTACCCCGCAGGTGCACCTACGTTGGAGGCAACATCAAAGTCGCTATGCGCCTTCTTGACAGCTGTTAGACACATCCCCTTTAGGGGATGTACTACTATGTAATACTGTGTAACACATCCACCTATGATAAATCCCTCTACTCCCGTAAAGGGGAGTTGGTGCATCCAGCTATGCTGCCTTCGGTCGACCGAAGGGAAGACGACGTGTTCCACACGTCCCCTTTAGGGGACGCACTTCTATGTATCTACCCCGAAGGGGTTTCCACCTACGCCCCTACGGCCCTTACGGGGATTACATCGTATTTACATAGTAAAAAATGGAAGCCAAGTTGGCGGATCACTATAATGCTTGTTCAAGAGATTAAACAAAGCTATAAACTAAAAAAGAATTGTTACATTTTAAAATAATAGATATTTTATTTTAATAAAACTCAGATAAAAATCTTTGCATAGACATCCACGTCCCCTAAACCCTAAAAGCCCTAACGTGCTTCCCCGTAGGGGTGTAATCCCCTAAAGGCCCTAAAGGCCCTTCTTTCCACCGTAGGTGGATGTGTTACACAGTATTAACATAGGATTACACCCCTACGGTGTGTAACAGCGACCGAAGGGAAGACGGAAGTATTTACACCCCTACGGGGGAGACGCTTTTACTAACTTGGTGTGTAACATCGACCCAAGGGAAGACGAGGATCCCTTGTAGATACCCTTACCCCCCGTAAAAGGGGGTTAGCCTTACGGCTGCAATGCAAGAGCCCTCTTATTTAGGGTAAGCCCTGGCCTCCGGCTTGCGCCCCGTAGGGGTCGACCGAAGGGAAGACAAGACATGATAGCGCTCGCATCCAACTATGCTGCCTTCGGTCGACCGAAGAGAAGACGACGTGTTACACACCAAAATAAAAAATTATAAAACTTCAGGTGCTAATGAAATAATTTTTGTAAAATTTTTTTCACGTAATTCACGTGCAATAGGACCAAAAACACGTGTACCACGTGGATTACCTTCTTTATTAATAATTACAGCTGCGTTATCATCAAAACGAATTGTCATACCATTTTCACGACGTAAACCTTTACGTGTACGCACAATAACAGCTCTTACAATATCTGAACGTTTTACAGGCATATTAGGTAATGCATCTTTAACAACTGCAATAATAACATCACCAATATTAGCTGATTCACGATAACTCCCTCCAAGAGCACGAATACACATTAACTCACGAGCACCACTATTATCAGCTACATTTAAATAAGATAACGGTTTAATCATAAATACAAAAAAAAAATTATTAATATCAAAAAGTCTCAGCTAGTTGCACAAACATTTGTCTTGTTTAGGCGGAGGATCTCATCCATCATGGGTGAAAAAAGGGGGGAGGTAGTTGTCTCTGCCCCCGTAGGGATGTAAATACAATGTACTCCTGTGTAGCACGATGTTAATACTATGTAACACATCCACCTATGGTGGAAAGAAGGCCCTAACGGCCCTTCGGTGTGTAACATCGACCGAAGGGAAGACGTATATACATCGTGTTACACAGCATGAAGGCCCTAAAGGCCCTTCTTTCCACCGTAGGTGGATGTGTTACACAGTATTAACATAGTGTTACATAGTATTACATCGTGTTACACAGTGTTACACAGCACGTTGGGCCCAAAGGGGAAGGGATTCTTTTCCGCCTTTGGCGGATGCACGTCCACCTTAGGTAGATTCCAGCTCCCTTACCCTAAACCCTAAATAGGAGGGCTCGTCTTCCCTTCGGGCGACCCCTACGGGGCGCAAGCCGAAGGCCAGGTTAGTGTGTAACGCGTCCACCATAGGTGGATGTGGAAGCCCTCCGACCCCCCTTTCATCCAGCTATGCTGGACGCACTTATTTCCACCTACGGTGTAAGCCACGTTGGGGATAAAGGGGATTGCTATACTACGTAGTACGTCCTCTAAAGGGGACTCAGTTCATATATCCACCTACGGTAGACGTACTACGTATATCCAGTTATGCTGGACGCATTTCATGCATCCACCTTCGGTGGACGTACTACGTACTAAATAACCCAAAGGGTTATAGCCCTTCTGCACCAGGTCTACGGGAGATCCTCTGGGTGGCGCGTCGAGCATATGCGAGATGCTCAATCCTCCTTCAACGCAAAGCGTTAAACAACAGACATTTTTTAATTCACTTAGCACTATTTAAAACTACAAAAAATAGAGAAAAATCCTTTATAGTATTGGTTTTTATAAACTAAACAAAACAATACTAATAATCAAGATATTTGTACTTGCCCTAGAATCCATAAGTAGTTTCCGTATCCCCTTTACAGGAAGAGGGCGGTGCATCCACATCCCCTAAACCCTAAAGGCCCTAAAGGCCCTAAAGGCCCTAAAGGCCCTAAAGGCCCTAAAGGCCCTAAAGGCCCTTCTATGTAATACCCCGTAGGGGTTTCCACCGTAGGTGGATGTGTTACACAGTATTACATAGTATTAACATAGGGGACGCACTGCTATCGTAGGGGCCTTTAGGTCCTTTAGGTCCTTTAGGGTATTTATATAGTGTTACACAGCACGTTAGGGTCCAAAGAGGTTCTAACCCCCCTTTATGGGGGGTAAGGGGTTATTTATAAACTCCACCTACGGTGGATGCGAAGGTGTATTCACAGTTTATCTAAAAAGTAGACATGTAACACACCAACCTCATTGGCTAACCCCTTTTACCGGGGGTAAAAGTATCCACAGGGGATCCTCTTTCTGCCGTAGGATACTGCGTACCTTACCCCCCCGCAGGGGGGTTAGCGCATGAATCCACCTACGCCCCTGCGGGGTAAAAAAAGGATCCCCCTACCCCCTTTAGGGGTACTACGGCGCTATGTAATACTGTGTAACACGTCTTCCCTTCGGTCGACTGAAGGCCAAAGGGCCGAAGGGCCGAAGGGCCGAAGGAGGGTGCTACGCACCCCCTTCTTTCCACCGTAGGTGGATGTATTTATATAGTATTACATCCCCTAAAAGGGACGCACTCCTCTGTAACACATCCACCTACGGTGCCCCTGCCGGCCCTCCGGGTATTACATAGTAAAAAGAAAGAAGGGTGTTACACAGCACCCCCCGTAGGGGTGTAAATACCCCAAAGGGGGAAGGGTAGCTACGCTGCTATGTTAATACAATGTAATCCTATGTAAATACGTCTTCCCTTCGGTCGACCCCTACGACCCCTACGGGCCCTACGACCCCTACGACCCCTACGGGCCCTACGACCCCTACGGCCCTTCGGGTATTTACATAGGATTACATCGTATTAACATAGTGCAAGCCGAAGGCCGAAGGGGATTACATTGCACCGTAGGGGATAGTAAAAAGAAGTGAATGCGGATGCACGTTCACTTTTTAAATAAACAGTAAAGACAAGAGCCCTTCTTGTCTAGGCTCCCGTCAGGGGTCATATGGAGTGTATTCTTTTAAGAAAAACTACTATATTTAAACGCTTTGCGTTCAGGTTATGCTTGTTTTGTTAAAAATTTTGTTTTAACAGGCATTTTATAAGCAGCAATACGCATAGCTTGACGAGCTATTGTTTCAGAAACACCTTGCATTTCATAAAGAATTTTACCAGGATGTACAACAGCTACCCAATAATCAGGAGCACCTTTACCTGAACCCATACGTGTACCAGCTGGACGCATTGTAACGGCTTTATCAGGGAAAATACGAATCCATAATTTACCACCTCTTCGAACATAACGTGTTAATACACGACGACCTGCTTCAATTTGACGTGAAGTAATCCAACAAGGTTCTTGAGCTTGTAATGCAAAATCACCAAATACAATTGTATTTCCACGTGTTGCTTTTCCTCTTAAATGACCACGATGTGGTTTACGAAATTTTGTTCTTTTTGGACTTAACATTTTTATTTATTTATATTTTATTTATAATTGACTGTTTTGTAATAACCCTTCTTTCATCCACTTTTAAACAGCGGATGTGGACGTGTTACACACCTCCCCTAAAGGGGACGCACTCCGTGCTAAAACCAATTACAATCAAACAAGTACTTTTGTAACCACCTTCTGTGAATCGAGCACTCATGAGGCTCCCTTATGGAGACCCCTACCCCCCGTAAAGGGGGGATGGCGAGATGCTCCATCGGAGGATCGTAGATACTCTTGTTATTACCCCAAAGGGGCGAGATGCTCCATCGGAGGATCTTCTATACTCTTGTATAGACATCCTTGTCTATACAAGAGTATAGAAGATCAAAATCTAAAGTACTAGTTTGTATTATACATTTTCAACAATGTATCTTTTTATATCAAGAGTTTGATAAGCTTAGTTTTTACCCTTTTCTTCCATTCCCCTTTACTTCCACCTAAGCCTCGTTGGGCTAAAGGCCCTAAAGGCCCCGTAGGGCCCTTCGGCCCGTCGGCCCTTACCCCTGTAGGGGTGTAATACCCCCCGTAGGGGTGTAAATACGATGTAATCCCCGAAGGGTGTTACACAGCACGTTAGGGCCCGTAGGGGTTTCCACCGTAGGTGGATGTGTTACACAGTGTTACACAGTATATACATAGGATTACATCGTATTTACATAGTAAAAAGTGCATGGGCTTTTATTTTAAAAAGGCGCCTTTTTAGAAGGAGAGCCCTTTTATTTTTGTAGTCTAAAAGTGTAAAATAAACTTAAATCCTTTCTTTATTTTTATATTCGTAGAAAATGTAGTAATACTATCTAGTTTATTCTCGTTTATTTTGTAAAAAGATAGTATTTTCTCTCTTATAAACTAACCTTTAAAGTTTTATGTGTGGTCTATACGTCCTTTATTTTTTTAGCTAACCGTCATTTCATCCCCCTTTACTGGGGGTTAGTGTGTAACAAGTCGTCTTCCCTTCAGTCGACCCCTACGGGTATTAACATAGCGCAAGCCGAAGGCAGCATAGCTGGATGAGGATCCCTTCCCCTTTCTGTGTAACACTTCCCCGTAGGGGTGTAATCCCCTTCTTTCCGCCATAGGCGGATGTGTTACACCGTGTTACAAAGTATTAACACAGGGCCCTTCGACCTTTTGTCCCTTCGGTGTGTAACATCGACCAAAGGGAAGACGTGTTACACAGTATTACATAGTGGAGACCACTACCCCCCCGTAAAGAGGAGGTTGGCACGTCCGCTGTAGAAGTTATTTTATAAACCCTCATTTTTGAGCTATTCTAACGAAGGTCCACAAGGAAGCAAGCTTCTCCTTCTTATACTCCAACACCCCTGTAAAGAAGGGGATGGGGAGAAGGGAGAGTGGATAGCACCGTCCTGGGAAAAATGTTTCCTATGGAACAGTAAAAGTAAATATAAGGAAGACACACAGCGCCATTAAATAGTAGGTAACACCACGGTCTATACCCTACTAGGGTTGACAGGAGTAAATAATAAGACATATTTGTAATGTTTTTAACAAGCAACTTTAATAAATAAGATTAGAGGATGCTTGCGCAGCTCCACCGTAGTGTGTAACACGTCCATACCCCCATACACGTCATCCTTTCGGTCGACCCCTCCGGGGCGCAAGCCGAAGGCTACGGTGGACGGACTACGGACTAAAGGGGACGCACTACCCCCCGTAGGGGTGTAAATACAATGTAATCCTATGTTAATATAATACCCTTTAGGGCCGTTAGGGTGTTACGCAGCATGATGGGCCCGTAGGGGTCCCAAAGGGGTTTTTAGTTAATCTTTGTGAGGCCTACCCCCTTTACGGGGGTAGGGGGGATCCACCGTAGGTGGATTCATCCGCCTACGGCGGAAAGTAGTGTGTAACACGTCGTCTTCTCTTCGGTCGACCGAAGGCAGCATAGCTGGATGCAATTTAGATATGCATGTTCAAGTTATAAGGCTACCTTCTCAAGGTGGATAGGGGGAAAAAGGGGGGGTCTTGTAGCTAATCAACTAAGACCAAAAATTGAGGTTTACATAGCAAATATTAACCCTATCAAAGATGCCCCTGCGGGGTAAAAAAAAGATGGGTCGTCATCCCTCTTCAAGGAGGTAGGGGCCCCGTTATAACGGGGCTCTTGCAGCCGTACGTAGCTTGTAATGCGTCGTCTTCCCTTCGGTCGACCGAAGGCAGCATAGCTGGATGTACGTCTACCGTAAGAGGGTAGGGGTCTCCCTACAGGATCTTCTATACAATAGAAGATCGAGCGCTTATGGGGCACTTTAAAAAAAAATCCCATCCACCGTAGGTGCCCCTTTGAGGTAAAAAGAAGTAAAGGGGGGTTGGCAGCCACTGTTTAAAAGTGGACGGATTACACATCCACCTTCGGTGCTATGTAATACTGTGTAACACCCTTACTTTCCACCGTAGGTGGATGTATTACATCCCCTAAAGGGGACGCGCTACGTGCTATGTTACTACCCCGTAGGGGATAGTATTACACTAAAAAGAAACCTTTCGACCCTTCGGGGATTCCATTGTATTACATCCCCTAAAGGGGACGCACTACTGTGTAACACTGTGTAACACCCGTAAGGGCCAAAGTGTTATCACCAACGCCCCTGCGGGGTAAAAAGAAAGAAGGGACAAAGGGCATCCCCCTACGGTGCCCCTTTGGGCCCTACGAGTATTACATAGTAAACAGAAACCCCTACGTGCTGTGTAACACTGTGTAACACCCTTCGGTGTGTAACATCGACCGAAGGGAAGACGTATTAACATAACATAGTGTTACACAGGATTACATTGTATTTACACCCCTACGGGGGGTAATACATCCACCTGCGGTGGAAACCCCTACGGGGGCCCTAAAGGCCCTAAAGGCCCTAAAGGCCCTAAAGGCCCTAAAGGCCCTAAAGGCCCTAAAGGCCCTAAAGGCCCTAAAGGCCCTAAAGGCCCTAAAGGCCCTAAAGGCCCTTAGGGTGTTACACAGTATTACATAGTTGGGGATAGAGATGCTCCATAGACGGATCCTCGTGGGTGTAAGGCCAACCCCTTTTACGGGGGGTCGACCCAAAATAAAAAAAATTAACGTTTTGCTTTTTTATCTTTTTTAGCATGACCACGATAAGTACGTGTTGGTGAAAACTCACCTAGTTTATGACCAACCATTTGGTCACTTATAAAAACTGGAATATGTTCACGACCGTTATAAACACCAATAGTGTGACCAATCATAGGTGGAACAATCATTGAAGAGCGTGACCATGTTTTAATAACTATTTTTTTACCCTTAGCGTTTAATTTTTCAATTTTTTTAAGTAAATGATCTGCTACAAAAGGTCCTTTTTTTAATGAACGTGACATTGAAAGTTTTTTTAAGACTTAATTTTTTAATATATAGTTGTATTTTGTTAAGAAATGCTTGTGGCCTTTGGTCGACCCCTACTATGTAATACCCCCCGTAGGGGTGTAATACCCGTTAGGGCCCGAAGGGGTTTCCACCGCAGCCTTCGGTCGACCGAAGGGATGACGTGGATGCCCTACGGCCCTTACTTTCCGCCGTAGGCGGATGTATATACACCCCTACGGGGGGCGCAAGCCGAAGGCTACAAGTTAAAAAGATCTAAAAGAAAAACATTTAAAACTTTTAAACATGTTTCAATAATACAGTATTAAAATAAAAAGTAAGTATTGTTAAGTCTTTGTTTTTTTATTTATCAAACAAAACTCTATGATTTTAGGCAATTTTTTATAACAAGGGTGCCAACCTGGTGTATACCACGTCCACCGTAGCGTAACACATCCACCTTCGGTGGAAACCCCTTCGGGCCCTAACGGGTATTACATAGTAAGGGACCCCTACGGGGGGCGCAAGCCAAAGAGAAGATGACGCACTATGTGCTATGTCAATACCTGTAGGGCCCGCAGGGGCGCCATAGTGTGTAACATCGAGTCATCCCTTCGGTCGATGTTACACACCGAAGGGATGACGCGGATGGATGTGTTACACAGTATTACATAGCAGCGTAGCTACCCTTTGGTGTGTAACATCGACCGAAGGGAAGACGTGTTACACCCCCCGTAGGGGTGAAGTGCGTCTAGCATAGCTGGATGTAAAAAATGGGTAAGGTGTAATTTAAATTTTATTTATTTTTTCTTTTTTTAACAATTAAATTGTTACTATACTTTTTCGGTTTGCGAGTTAGTTGACCTAACGCAGGTTTACCCCATGGAGTAACTGGACGACTACGACCAATTGGTGCACGACCTTCACCACCACCGTGTGGGTGATCTACAGGGTTCATTACAGAACCACGTACAGTTGGGCGTTTACCTAACCAACGAGTACGCCCTGCTTTACCTACTGTTAAGTTATAAGCTTCAATATTACCAACTTGACCAACAGTAGCCCAACAGTTTTTAGAAACTAAACGTATTTCTTTAGAAGGTAAACGAATTGTTACAAAGTTACCTTCTTTGGCTAAAATTTCAACCATAGCCCCTGCTGAACGTGCTAATTGACCACCTGAACCTGGTTGGAATTCAACATTATGTACTTCAGCACCTAAAGGAATATTACGTAATGGTAATGAATTACCAATTAAAATAGGAGCGTTTAAATCAGATTGAATTATATCACCAATATTTAAACCACGTGGATGAATAATATAACGTTTTTCACCATCTTCATAACGTAATAATGCAATACGTGCGTTACGGTTTGGATCATATTCAATATTTATTACAAGGGCCATAACACCAATTTTATCACGTCTAAAATCAATTTGACGATATAAACGTTTATGACCACCACCACGATGACGACAAGTAATAATACCACGATTATTACGTCCTTTAGAACGATGTATACTTACTGTTAATGTTTTTTCAGGTGTTGATTTTTTATTAGTTAATTCACTAAAATCTGATACTGAACGATTACGTGTTCCCGGTGTATATGCTTGAAGAAATCTAATACCCATATGATATATTTCTGATTTTTAAAATTACTATTTATGTTAGAGGTACTTCCAACCCCCTTTATGGGGGGTAGCATGCATCTACATCCCCTAAAGGGGACGCACTACTATGTTAATAATACGATCCCCTACGGGGTATTTACATAGCACGTAGTGCGTCCAGCATAGCTGGATGTAATACAATGTAATCCTATGTAAATACCCGAAGGGTGTTACACAGCACCCCTCGTAGGGGTGTAAATACAATGTAATCCTATGTACAATGTAAATACCCGTAAGGGTGTTACACAGTGTTACACAGCACGTAGGGTATTACATAGGAAGGGATCCACTTTTTACCCCAATGGGCCCTGACGGCCCTTCCTTTCCACCGTAGGTGGATGTAGTACATAGTATTACATAGTAAAAAGAAGTAGTGCATGTTTAGTTACCTTCTAAGGAATTTTTACACGATGTTATAGATGTTATAGATACGCTTTTGGCCTTCGGTCGACCGAAGGGAAGACGAGTTCGCTTTCCAACCCCTCATAAAAGAGGGGTTGGGGTCTCCACTATGTAATACACCTCGTAGGGGTGTAAATACCCTTTAGGGTGTTATACAGCACAAAAAGGGGGAAGGGCCCAAAGAGGAAGGGATCCTCTTTTTACTGTTACACACCACCTCCGCTATGGAATACTATATAATACCCGTACGGGCCGTCAGGGCCCATTGGGGTAAAAAGTGGATCCCTTCCTATGTAATACCCTACGTGCTGTGTAACACTGTGTAACACCCTTACGGGTATTTACATTGTACATAGGATTACATTGTATTTACACCCCTACGGGGGGTATTACATAGCAGTGGATGACAAAAATTACATTTGATTTTTTTAATTTTCTGTTTTAGATGAATAATTTATTGATTGGCCTTCTTTTAAAGTAATAATAGCACGTTTATAACGTGGACGAAAACCTTGTGAAAAACCTACACGAATTTTATGACGTGGTGGAATGTGTGTATTTATAGCAATAACATTAACATTAAATAAAGTTTCAAAAACTTTTTTAATTTGAGGTTTTGTTAAACGTAAATCAACATCAAAAGTATATTGACGGTTTTTAAATAAAGCAATGTATGTTTTTTCTGTAATTACAGGATATTTTACTAACTCTACCATTTTGTTAACAGCTGATGGGGAAGCTGTTAAAATTTCTTGCCAATTTTTTTGCATACCAAAAATAAATTTTAAAAAGATTTTTTTATATATCAACCAAACAAGTATTTAAAAATTCAAATCTAATCAAAATTTTAGTTTTTAAATAAAAGGGAACTATATACATTATAACTTATAAATAAAACAAATAAAAGATTTTTTATTTTATTTATAAATGACTTTGTTACATCAGAGAATAAAAAATCTTAAAAACGCTTGTGGAGTGGGTATTTTTGTTTTCCAACTGCGGACAATAGCTATATCCCTTTTACTGGGGATGTAATACCCCCGTAAGGGTCCCTTACGTGCTGTGTAACACTGTGTAACACATCCACCTACGGTGGAAACCCCTACGGGGTATTACATAGTAAGGGCCTTCGGTGTGTAACATCGAACGAAGGGAAGACGTGTTACACAGTACTACATCCACCGTCCGTATAAAGTAAGGGTGTTACACAGTATTACATAGCACCGAAGGTGGATGTGTAACCCGTCCACTATAGGTGGATGCCTACCCCCCTTTATGGGGGTTGACATAGCGCCTTCTTTTCACCGTCGGAGGATGGATGCACTCCCTTCGCCGGGTTATAAATGCTACGCAGTAGACTAGCACGTAGTGCGTCCCCTTTAGGGGATGTAATAGTCTAATCCAATAAATTAAAAAAATTAACCTTGTCTTTGTTTATGTTTAGCGTTAGAACAAATTACCATAACTTTACCTTTACGTTTAATAACACGACAATTATCACACATTTTTTTAACAGAAGCACGAACTTTCATAAGTTTATAAAATTTTTGTATTTTAAAACACGTTTAATTTTAATTTTAAGGCTTACGCCTCCCCCGAACGGGGGATGGAAAAGATCCGTAGATGGAGCATCTCTTTCCACCGAAGGTGGATGTGTAACACGTCCACCATAGGTGGATGCCAACCCCCCTTTACTTCTTTTTACCCCCGTTGGGGTGTAACTACAATGTAATCCTGTGTAACACCCGAAGGGGATTACACCCCTACGGGCCCCTACGGGCCCCTACGGGGTAAAAAGAAGTGTTACACAGCACCTACGGTGGATGGGGGTTTTTTTAAAGTGCCCTCATGAGTGCTCGATCGTAGATACTTGCGTATCTACATCCTTGTCTATACACAAGGATCCTCCGATGGAGCATCTCGCATGAGTGCTCGATCAACATAAAAACTGGGACTGAAACTACAAAAATTATTTTTTTACTATAACCCAAGCCTCTAGATTTTTTGTTATAACCCGTATTTCCCGCTTTATAGAGGGTCAGGGGGCACTTTTTTAAGAAAATCGTGCATCTATGAGGGCACGTAGCCTTCGGTCGACCGAAGGGATAACGAGCAAGATCACCCTTTTATTTTGTTTTTATTTTAAAGTATTTTAAAGTTATTGATAAATTAAAAGTGTTTTAATCTGGAATTTTTTCTATTTTTACCTCTATTATCCTTTTAACTAGTGATACCAAACCACTTTTACCCCTTTAGTGTGTATGTAACACGCCTAACCCCCCTTTACGGGGGGTAAGGGGTCTTTCTTTTTATATCTAGCTATGCTGGACGCACTACGTGCTATGTAATACTATGTTAATACATCTACGTCATCCCTTCGGTCGACCCCCCCGGGGCGCAAGCCGAAGGCTACGGTGGAAAGGAAGGGCCGTTAGGACCTTCGGCCCTTCGGGTGTTCCACAATGTTACATAGTATTACACAGTATTACATAGCACCTGCGGTGGACATAACGACCTCCAGCATAGCTGGATGCACATAGTGCTTCCCCGTAGGGGATGTGTGGAACACGTCTACTTTCAGCCGTAGCACCCCTAAAGGGGGGTAGGGGGGCACTTCTATCCCCTACATAGTAATACTGTGTAACACATCCACCTACGGTGCTATGTAATACCCTAAAGGCCCTTCGGCCCTTACTTTCCAGCGTAGGTGGATGCGTTACACAGTGTTACACAGTATTACACCCCTACGGGGGGCACGTAGTGCGTCCAGTATAGCTAGATGTAAAAAGAAACCCTACGGGCCCTAACGGCCCTTCGGATATTTACATAATATTACATAGAAGGGCCTTTAGGGCCTGTAGGGCCGTAAGGGCCTTTAGGGCCTTTAGGGCCGTAAGGGTTAAATAAAATAGTGCCCTGAAGGATCTCCTAGGGATACCATTACCCCCTGTAAAGGTAGTTAGGGGATGAGGGCGCTACGCGCCCCCTTTACTTCCACCTACGCTGTGTAATACTGTGAAACCCGTCTTCCCTTCGGTCGATGTTACACACCGAAGGATACTATGTACCTAAAGGGTCTTTACATAGTAAAAAATAGATGATTAGGGTACGAAAGACGCGTAGTACGTCATTTTTTAAATAGGATTCATTACCTTATCTCCCCTGTAAAGGGGGGGATGAAGAATCATTGTCCCCAAGCGGATAGTTCCAAGTAAAAAAAAATAAAATCTCTGACTAAAAAACTTTTAAAATGATAACATTTGACTTGTTAGCTAGACCAAATTTTTTAAAAAAGCTTGGCCTTTTTTTATTTGTGTTAGTATCTTTCCTTTACAACTCTCATCCCAAGGTTAAAAAAGTGTGCTGCTAAAGCGGGCCTCTTCGGCTTATACCTATGGTGCTATGTAATACTGTGTAATACTGTGCCTTCGGTCGACCGAAGGGAAGACGAACACCCGAAGGGCCGAAGGATACTATGTACCTAACGGGTATTCCATAGTAAAAAGAGGACGCACTACGTGCTATGTAATACTATATAATAAATACTATGTAAATACCCGAAGGGCCGTTAGGACCTTCCCCCTTTGGGCCCTTAGGGCCCTTCGAGTATTATTATATAGTATTACACCCCTACGGGGGTGCTGTGTAACACTGTGTAACACCCTTCGGTGTGTAACATCGACCAAAGGGAAGACGTTTTTATATAGGATTACATCGTGTTACACAGTATTACATAGGATTATATTGTGTTATACAGTATTACATTGCACTGTAAGTGGAAGCCAAAGGTGAAAGCAAACCTGGCCTTCGGTCGACCGAAGGGAAGACGAACTCCTGTTTAGGGTCAGGCCGGGGAGCCCTTCGATTTAGGGTTCTTCATGGATGGAAGTAAAGGGGAGTAGGCAAAAATCCTTACAAATCCAACTATATTTATACAAAAACACAATTAACTTTGTGTTTGAGTATCTAATCCTGATGTTTGACTATCACGTGTTTCTAATAAACGTTGTTGTTTAGTATCATGATAATCCCAAACTTTACTAGTCATTTCAATAATATCATGAAGTACTTCATTAGTTGCAATTTCATCAGCTAAACCATAATAAATTGTTTCCATAGCTGTTAGATAAAAATCACGGTCTAAATCACGTAAAATTTTATGACGTGGTCGATATGTAGATAATGAATAAATTTCAGCAACATCTAAACGAATTTTCATAATTTCTTGACTATCAATCCAAATATCTGATGCTTGTCCATTTAAACCACCTTCCGGCTGGTGAATCATGGTATGACAGCCTTCCGTTACATAACGTTCACCAATAGTACCACCAGCTAAAGCTAAAGACGCCGCAGACGCTGCTACCCCTAAGGCTAAAGTTAATGAACCTGCTTTAATAAACTGTAAAGCATCATGAACTGTAATACCATTCCCAACTGAACCACCAAAAGAATTAATAATCATAAAAACTTTTTTAGATTCTTCTTCTTGAATAACACGTTCAGTTTGTTTACGATATAACGAACGATTAACTGCTGCTTGATCTAAATAGTTATAAGCTTTTGACGATGTTTTTCCTTTCGCCCAAGGCTCAAGTCGATGGGTACCTAAACGTTCTTGAATATATTCACGTTTTAAACGACGTTGACCTAGAGCTTTTTCAGAAGAAGCTAATAGTTTATCTTGTGTTTGAGAAAGTGTAGAGAATTCCGTTTGGGCTAATTTATCTATTAAAGTTTTACCCTGTGTAGAACTATTGTGATTTACGTCCACATTATTTAAACTATTTTTTAAAAGTGCTAAAAGTTGTTTATTTTTTTGATTTGTAAAACTTCCACCTTGGGTGTTTGTTAAATTTTCTAAATTATAATTTTGAGAAGAAAAATTAGCTAATAATCTAAAAGGTGAATAGACATCTAAATTTGCAGATGCAAAACCTTGGCCTTCCCTTTTTGATTCTGTTAAAAACTGTAGAGGGACTTTATTTTTTTCTGAAGAAATGTTTTTAATACTTTTTAAATTTTTTATTAATTTTGTTATTTCTTTTTGACCTTGTGGTGAACTAGTATTTGTATTATTTGTCCCATATTTTAAAGTAGCAGATTCTTTTGAAAAATCTTTAGATAAAATATCAGCTAAATAGTATAGATATGGTTCATCTGAATAATCAAAGAATTGGGCGTTCCAATTAAGCCATTCTGTAGTAATTTTTTGTAAAGTATATTGTTCTAACATATGATTATCTTCAATACCAAAGTCTTGATCAGATGTTAATAAATCTTCAACAGATTGTCGTCTACTTTTAGCAGAAATATCTTTACCTGTAAGATTTTCTTTTTTTAATGGATCAGAAACTTTAGATTTTGCTGTTGAACTTTTAAACAATCCACTTTTTTCCATTTCTTTTTTTTCTAATTCTTTAGAACGATCTTCCATGTGAATATTAATAAGTAATCCACAAATTTGGTTACAAAGTTCATCATCTAAATATTGCATTAAAAAAACCATACGTCGACGGAAAATAAAATTATAAATGTCTGTCCATTGAGCGGGTAATTCTTCACCCCAACAATAAATAATACGAGGTACTCCAATAGGCATAAAATAATTAAGTTTAGAATTTGTTTTGTCGTGTTATTTTTAGCTCTCACCCACATACACCTTTCGTGCCCTTAGAGGCCTCTATGGGGTAATAAAATACAACAAGGGCGCTTTTTTAAATAAAACACATATATCCAACGTGCCCCGACCCCCCTTAAGGGGGGGGGGTCGGGGGTTGCTACGCATCCACCTCCTATGGTGGACGTGTTCCGCACATCCCCCTAAAAAGGATGCACTACTAACACTGTGTAACACATCCACCTACGGTGGAAACCCCTACGGGGCCCTAAAGGACCTAAAGGACCCTTTGGGGGATTACATCGTATTACTGTGTAAGGGCCGTAGGGTTTCCACCAACGGTGGAAGCTAAATAACCCGCAGGGTTAAATGCTTTGCGTTAAGTGTACTTTGGAATATTTGGATAATAAAGTGGATGGAGTTTTTTAAAAAAAGGGCCCTCATGTTATAACTTTCCGGTTTATTTAGTACATAGTACGTCCACCATAGGTGGATGCATGAAATGCGTCCCCTTTAGTGTGTAACACATCCACCATAGGTGGATGAAGAGGGCGCAAAGCATTCACCTATAGTGGACGGACATCCCTTTAAGGGTATACGTACTAAACCCCCTTTACGGGGGTTAGGGGGCACTACATGCCCTCTGAATAAAACTCCTCGCAAAAGGGGGGTTAGAAAGATAAAAATAAAGTTACGAATTATATGTTTACTATAAAATTAATCGTGCACAGTGTGTGCTATGCATTGTTGCTACTCTTACCGGAACCCCAAACCTTATCCACGGTTGGTGCCTTTACGGAGTAAAAAGAAGAGGGCGCTATGCATCTACCATCTCTTCCTTCTCTCATCCTCCTACATTGACGGGGATCCCTTCCCCCTTGGGCCCTTCGGTGGGTAACATCGAGTCTTCCCTTCGGTCGATGTTACCCACCGAAGGGAAGACGTATAAACATAGTGTTACACAGTACTACATAGTGGATACCCCTACCCCCTTAAGGGTTAAACTAAGACTCAAACGGGGGTATAGAAAGGAGGTTAGAAGTGCCTTCGGCCGGATTTGAACCGGCACGCCTTTCAGCACTGGTTCCTAAAACCAGGATGTCTACCAGTTCCATCACGAAGGCAATATTTATATATATGAATATTACCATAGTTTCTTATTTTTGTCTACTATTTGTACTAACCGACTATGTCTAAAATGTATTGGTATTAAAACTTTTATATGAGCACTTTGAGCCCCCTACCTTAGCCAACATCTCTCCCTTCTTTTAGCCTCCTACGGTAGTACATCCGCCTTTTACCCTTTGGGGAGAATCCCCTGTGGATACCCTTTACATGTTACCCCAACGGTTTGTAGGTGGAAGTAAAGGGGGGTTGGCATCCACCTTAGGTGCCCCTCCGGGCCCTACGGGTATTTACACCCCAACGGGGGTAAAAAGAAACCCTTTGTGCTGTGGAACACCCTTCGGTGTGTAACATCGACCGAAGGGAAGACGTATATACATAGTGTTACACAGGATTACACCCCTACGGGGGCCCTAAAGGCCCTAAAGGCCCTAAAGGCCCTAAAGGCCCTAAAGGCCCTAAAGGCCCTAAAGGCCCTAAAGGCCCTAAAGGCCCTAAAGGCCCTAAAGGGTATTACATAGTATTACATAGTATAACATAGTAATACATCCAGCTATGCTGCCTTCGGTTAAGACGACGCACTACACCCCTTCGGGGGGTGTAACACGTCTTCCCTTCGGCTTGCGCCCCCCTAAGGGGGGTCGACCGAAGGCCGAAGGGTAGCTACGCTGCTATGTAAATACCCCGTAGGGGATAGAGATGCTCCATAGACGAATCTTCGTAGTGCGTCTACCATAGGTGTATGCCCCTACAGAATAAAAAAGCATAAGGCGTGGCATCCTCATGCTAGCCCCCGTAAAAAGTCTTGTTATACAACAAAAACCAATTGTTTAAAGTGGACCAGAAATACCTTGTTTTCTAATCATTAAGAAGTGCATAAGCATGAAAACAGCTGTTAAAAGTGGTAATACAAATGTATGTAAACTGTAGAAACGTGTTAAAGTCCCTTGACCAACACCAACACCACCACGTAATAATTCAACAATAAATGAACCAACGCCTGGAATTGCTTCAGGTACACCTGTTACAATTTTAACCGCCCAATAGCCTACTTGGTCCCATGGTAAAGAATAACCAGTTACACCAAAAGAAACAGTACAAACTGCCATAATTACGCCCGTAACCCATGTTAATTCACGTGGTCTTTTGAAACCACCAGTTAAATAAACACGGAAAACGTGTAAAACCATCATAAGAACCATCATACTAGCAGACCAACGGTGAATTGAACGAATCAACCAACCAAAATTAACATCTGTCATAATATATTGTACTGATGCAAAAGCTTCAGCTACTGTAGGACGATAATAGAACGTCATAGCAAAACCTGTTGCTACTTGAACAAGGAAACAAGTAAACGTAATACCACCAATGCAATAGAAAATATTTACATGTGGTGGAACATATTTACTTGAAATATCATCAGCAATTGCTTGAATTTCTAAACGCTCTTCAAACCAATCGTATACTTTACTCATAGAAATTTTTAAGAAGGTTGTGACATAACCATTAGGCTATCCTAAAACTTAGGTATTTATGTTTTTTGCCAACCTCCATTTACGGGGGGTTAGCAGAGCAAGTAGTTTGTTCCCTTCGGTGTGTAACATGTTCACATCCACCTATGGTGGATGCACTATTATGTAAAAGGGGTTTCCACCCCCCCCTTACGGAGGTGTAGGGGGCACTATGTATATACATCCACGTCATCACTTCGGTGTGTAACATCGACCCCTACGGGGCATAAGCCGAAGGGAAGACTCGACCCCTCCTTTCCACCGCAGCCTTCGGTCGACCGAAGGGATGACGTGGCTGCCCTTACTCTGTAATACTGTGGAACACGTCTTCCCTACGGTCGACCGAAGGCCGAAGGGCCCGAAAGGGTTTCCGCCGTAGCCTTCGGTCGACCGAAGGGATGACGCGGATGTAGTCCACCCCTACGGGGGGAGCAAGCCGAAGGCTACGGTGGAAACCCCTACGGGCCCTAACGGCCCTAAAGGCCCTTCGGTGTGTAACATCGAGTCTTCCCTTCGGTCAACCGAAGGCCGAAGGGAAGACGTATTTACATAGTATTAACATAGGATTACACCCTTACGGGGAAGTATTACACCCCTACGGGGGGTATTACATAGTAAGGGTGTTACACAGAAAGGGGACGGGGTCTTTTTTTACCCTGTCGGGGCACCAAAGGTGGAAGCCGAAGGTGGATGCAACCCCCTTTACGGGGGGTTTGTAGTAACATTCTGTTTAAAAACCCCCCGTAAAGGGGGTTGCATCCACCTATGGTAGACGTGTTACACATCCACCGAAGGAAAAAAGAGATGCTCCATCGGAGGATCGTAGATACTCTTGTATAGACATCCTTGTCTATACAAAGGATCCTTGCGTATCTAGCAAGGATGTCTATACAAGAGTATAGAAGATCCTAGCAGTGTCCTCATGTTAGCGTCCTAATAGCGCCTTCATATAATTTCAACCTTGTATTGAGAGTTTGTTTAATACACTACTTTATAATTTTTTAATATATAATATATTATATATTAAAAAATTACGTTAGTAATAATTAAATAATTTTGTGAACTTCATACTTATTTTATTAAATCGAAAAATCCTTTTGCTATTTAGCCTTTGCTACATTGTACGCCCATATCGTCTTCCCTTCGGTCGACCGAAGGCAGCTACGGGGTAAAAAGAGGATCCCTTCCCCTTTGGGCCCTTCGGATATTACATAGTGGAGACCCTCACCACCTTGTGGATACCTAAAATAAAGAAGGGTAGGCAAATAAAAAATAATGTATTCATCTCTCCCTAGGGGAGAGATGCTACCTGGTACAGGAGGGTGCATGCATTGCAGCCGTAAGGCTAACCCCCTCTTTACGGGGGTAAGGGGTCTTTCATCCATATCGAGTCTTCCCTTCGGTGTGTAACATCGACCCCTACGGGGCATAAGCCGAAGGGAAGACTCGATGTTACAAACTACGGTGGATGCGAAGGCGCTAGGCTTAAAAACCACCGTAAAGGGGGTTGGCACCACAACGTGGACATAGCGACCTCCTTCGGCGGAAAGAATGAAAGGTAGGGGGCACTATGTATATACCCCTATGTATATACATCCACGTCATCCCTTCGGTGTGTAACATCAACCGAAGGGAAGACTCGACCCCTCCTTTCCACCGCAGCCTTCGGTCGACCGAAGGGATGACGTGGATGCCCTTACTATGTAATACTGTGGAACACGTCTTCCCTTCGGTCGACCGAAGGGAAGACGTATTTTTACACCCCTACGGGGGTATTACATGTAGCTATGCTGCCTTCGGTCGACCGAAGGGAAGACGACGCACTACACCCCTTCGGGGGGTGTAACACGTCTTCCCTTCGGCCAATGTTACACACCGAAGGGTAGCTACGCTGCTATGGTAATACCCCGTCGGGGATAGTAAGGGTGTTACACAGAAAGGGGAAAGGGGATAGTGACCTTTTCGCACTCTTTTACCCCCCTCCTAAAGGGGACGCATTTCACACCAAAGGTGAATGCATTGTACCAGGTTGGAAGACGTCTATACATAAAAAAATTCTATGAAATTAGCTGTTTATGGTAAAGGTGGGATTGGAAAATCAACAACAAGTTGTAACATTTCTATTGCTTTAGCAAAACGTGGAAAAAAGGTTTTACAAATTGGTTGTGATCCCAAACATGATAGTACATTTACATTAACTGGCTTTTTAATTCCTACCATTATTGATACTTTAAGTGCTAAAGATTATCATTACGAAGATATTTGGCCTGAAGATGTTATTTATGGAGGATATGGTGGTGTTGATTGTGTTGAAGCGGGTGGTCCACCTGCAGGCGCAGGTTGCGGAGGTTATGTTGTTGGTGAAACAGTAAAACTTTTAAAAGAATTAAATGCTTTTTTTGAATATGATGTTATTTTATTTGATGTTTTAGGTGATGTTGTTTGTGGTGGTTTTGCTGCTCCTTTAAATTATGCAGATTATTGTATTATTGTAACTGATAATGGTTTTGATGCATTATTTGCAGCAAATCGGATTGCTGCTTCTGTACGTGAAAAAGCACGTACACATCCATTAAGATTAGCTGGTTTAATTGGAAATCGTACATCTAAACGTGATTTAATTGATAAATATGTAGAAGCTTGTCCCATGCCTGTTTTAGAAGTTTTACCATTAATTGAAGAAATACGTATTTCACGTGTTAAAGGTAAAACCTTATTTGAAATGGCTAATAAGAACAGTGCTTCTCCAAGCCTTGAAGGTTTACACACTGGAAAATCTGACCAAACTGGGGGCAAAAATGGGACAGGTGAAAATTTATTAACAGATATAAATGATTATATTTGCAATTTTTATTTAAATATCGCAGATCAACTGTTAACAGAACCCGAAGGTGTTATTCCTCGTGAATTATCAGATAAAGAATTATTTACATTATTATCTGATTTTTATTTAAAAGTTTAGTTGATTAAACATTCATCCACGTCATCCCTTCGGTGTGTAACATCAACCGAAGGGAAGACTCGACCCCTCCTTTCCACCGCAGCCTTCGGTCGACCGAAGGGATGACGTGGATGCCCTTACTATGTAATACTGTGGAACACGTCTTCCCTTCGGTCGACCGAAGGCCGAAGGGGTTTCCGCCGTAGCCTTCGGTCGACCGAAGGGATGACGCGGATGTATTCCACCCCTACGGGGGGCGCAAGCCGAAGGCTACGGTGGAAAGAAAGGGTGAAAAGTCCCACCTTTTTTGTTTTGACTCATAGCACTTTTCCATACCCTATACTAGACATTGCATCCTTTAGGGAATGGGGTTCCCTCCTAAGAGGATGCTAGGTCTAGTATAGCGGAGGGCGCTTCTTAACGCAAAGCGTTACGCTTTGCGTTTAACCCTCCAAGTTGGCTTCCACTTTTTACTATGGAATACTATGTAACACATCCACCTACGGTCGAAAGAAGGGTGTTACACAGCACTATGTTAATACCCCAAAGGGGGAAGGGCCCGCAGGGGCGTAGGTGGAAACCCTTCGTGCTGTGTAACACTGTGTAACACGATGTAATCCCCGAAGAGCCTTTAGGGCCTTTAGGGCCTTTAGGGCCTTTAGGGCCTTTAGGGCCTTGTAGGGCCTTTAGGGCCTTGTAGGGCCTTTAGGGCCTTGTAGGGCCTTTAGGGCCTTGTAGGGCCTTTAGGGCCTTCAGGGATTACATTGGATTTACACCCCTACGGGGGGTGTTCCACAGGAGTGCGTCCCCTTTAGGGGATGTGTGTAACACGTCCACCATCGGTGGATACGGAGGTGGCAGTTGTCGGCAGGTGTAAAGGTTAAAGCCCTTCGAAAAATAGAATAATAGTGAGGTTGCGTCTTCCCTTCGGGCGACCGAAGGCCAGCTGACAAGTAAGGGCAATATTTATTCCATTTAATAAATTTTTCAAATAAATCCAAGAATTGACATTAATTTTATAGCATGTTAAAACTATACAATAAAACTAAAAAACGTCCTTAGTTCAGTCGGTAGAACGCAGGTTTCCAAAACCTGATGTCGTGGGTTCAATTCCTACAGGGCGTGTTTTTGGCCAGCTCCCCCTTACGGGGGTCGTAAGGCTTCTACCGTTGGCGGTTAGCACGTAGCGTGGAATGCGTCCAGCATAGCTGCCTTCGGTCGACCGAAGGGAGGACGATGTACGTCCAGCTATGCGACCTCTTACCCCATATAAAGGGGGTAAGAGAGCTCTCTCCTTCCAACCCCTTTTTACGGGAGGGTAGCATGTTTCATACGTCTAGGGCGGAAAGAAGGGAGAGATGGTGAATGCATAGCACCCTCGTTACAGTTATAACCTAAAAGTTTTTACCAACCTCCTTTACTTTTTACCCCAAAAGGGTTATCTATGTCCACCATAGGTGGACATTCATTCGTATACACTTCTTTTTCCCCCGCAGGGACGCCGTAGGAGGTCCCTATTTCCACGGTGTGGTGCCTACCCCCCTTTACGGGAAGTTTTTTAAGAGTTTATAAATAACCCCCTACCCCCGTAAAGGGGGTTGGCATAGCGCCCTCGTCCACCATAGGTGGATGTGGAAACCCTTTTGGGCCCTTATTACGTGTTGTGTAACACCCTTCTGCTTTTTACTATGTAATACCCTTTAGGGCCTTTAGGGCCGTAGGGTATTACATAGCACCGTAGGTGGATAGTTAAGGGCCCCGTTATAACAGGGCTCTTTGCAGCCCATGTACTACCCCAAAGGGGCACTTCTTAAATAAAATAGTGCCCATTTGCTAACCCTCCTTTATGGGGGGTAAGGGGTTATTTATAAACTGCCCGGTTGTTATGGTGCGCTGCTCCCCTACCGCATCCACCTATGGTGGATGGAGGAGGGTGGGTACGTAGTACGTCCACCGTAGGTGGATGTGAGTTTTGAACCAAGAACAACAACTTTACCAAGACATTTGTCGGCCGCCTAGGGTGGAGGCACTTCGGCAAAAAAAGAAAGACTAGCCTAAACAAAGAATTTAGTTTTATTAAGAGTACCCAATCATAAAACGTCACGATTTAACAACCTTAGGTGGATCTCACCTATTTAAAGCATTGTTTAATTTAATTATTCATTGTTTTTATCTAAAAAAGATAATTGACATTTTTAATATAAAAATATATATATATATTAGAAACTAAAAGATAATTTAACTCAATGCTTGCTTAACTCAATCGGTAGAGTATCGGTTTTGTAAACCGAAGGTTATCGGTTCAACTCCGATAGTAAGCTTTAAGAGAGTGCGTCTAACTATGGTGGACATATTACACACAGACCCATCCCATAAAGAGGGGGGGGGGGGGTTAGCACTATGTGCTATGTGCCCCCCCTACCCTAAAAAAGGGGGCTCGTCTTCCCTTCGGTCGACCGAAGGGAAGACGACGTGTTACACACTACGCACCAATTTTATTCTTTTTAATCATATTTAGATAATAAAAAATAAAGACTAGATTTTATATTAAATTTTTGTTATAAATAATTATGGCGGCATAGCCAAGCGGTAAGGCCGTGGATTGCAAATCCTCTATTCCCCAGTTCAAATCTGGGTGCCGCCTTTTTTAATCAAATAACACGAGGGCAGATAGTGCTCTCTATGTTAATACCCCGTAGGGGTTTCAATCGGGTTGCTTTATGCTTAGGGCTGTTAGCTTTTCTTGGCTTTTTAACCGCTATAATCCAAAAGACTCTTACGCGGTAATAACACCTGTGAACTTGCATTTATCCACCTGCGGTTGACCCAGGCTGCGCCTCATTCAGCATTGGTGCACATTTTGAAGAAGTCACCTTTGACTTAAAAACTTATAAAGCAAAGTGCACCCACCTATGGTGGACGTGTTACACACTGAACTATTAGATAGCAGACGACACCTCCCTACTGAATCACATCCGCCTACGACAGCATGACGAGGCCTAAAGAGAAGGCATAAATAGGATCTTCTATACTCGTGTATAGACATCCTTGCTAGATACGCAAGGATCCTTTGTATAGACAAGGATGTCTATACAAGAGTATCTACGATCCTCCGATGGAGCATCTCGCCCCTTTGGGGTAATAACAAGAGTGCTCGATCTTCTATACTCTTGTATAGACATCCTTGTCTATACACAAGGATCCTTTGTATAGACAAGGATGTCTATACAAGAGTATAGAAGATCCTCCGATGGAGCATCTCGCCTACCCCCTTTTATGGGGGTAGGGGGCACGTAGTGTCTTCATGAGTGCTTGATCGTAGATACTCTTGGATAGATATCCTTGCTAGATACGCAAGGATCCTTTGTATAGACAAGGATGTCTATACAAGAGTATCTACGATCCTCCGATGGAGAATAGCGCCAACCCCCCCTTTACGGGGGGTAGGGGTCTCCACGATGCAATACCCCCCGGAGGGGTGTAATACGATGTTATCCTATGTAAATACCCCCCGTAGGGGTGTAAATACTTCCCCGTAGGGGTCCCTTACGGCCCTAAAGGCCCTTCTTTCCACCGTAGGTGGATGTGTTACACAGTATTACCCCCCGTAGGGGTCCCTTACGGCCCTAAAGGCCCTTCTTTCCACCGTAGGTGGATGTGTTACACAGTATTACATAGTAAATCCGTCTTCCCTTCGGTCGACCGAAGGGCCTTTAGGGCCGTTAGGGGCGTTAGGGCCCAAAGGGGAAGGGATCCTCATGAGTGCTCGATCAATTGTTTGAGCAATTTTTTACAGGTTCAGTAGGAATCGAACCTACATTGACGGCTTAGAAGGCCGCTGTCCTATCCATTGAACGATGAACCCAATTAATTAGGTTTTTATGTGTTATATTTTTTGATTAAAAGTTGTTTTTAGCTCGTATAAAGAGACAATGTTGTATATATAACATATTTTTATAATCTAGTAAAAACATTTTTTAACCAAACTAAATAATAAAAAATAAAACTTTAGGTTTTTTAGTACTTAGGATAAATGTTGATTATTAATTATTATAAATACTATGTTAGTGTGTAACACGTCCACCATAGGTGGATGCAAGTTGCTACTACCTTACCCCCGTTATGGAAGGATGGTCTTCAAACCTGGGAGGGCAAGTAGTGCCCTCCCAGGTTTGACTCCTTCTATTTCTATTTAGGGTAACATACATTGTACATTGTATAACCCAAATCTAAGTAAAAAAATGTAGTGCAGGCGCTGCTATAAACCCCGTTATAACAAGGAGAGGTTTGAGAGCCCTCCTGAGGGGTGCTATACTGTTGAATCTCGATCCCCTGACCCCTCATAAAGGGGAGGGCGAGTAAGTTTGAATAAAGTAAAAATTTTAATTATTAAAATAATAATAATTGCATAAATGCTTCTGGATCACAAATAGAAAGTTGTGCAATTACTTTACGATTTAATAGAATTTTATGGTTTTTTAAATAATTAATAAATTCGCTGTAATTTAATCCATAACGACGAACTGCTGAATTTACACGTGCAATCCAAAGACGACGAAAATCACGTTTTTTTTGACGACGATTTCGATATGAATAACGTAATGCTTTCATGTTTTGTTGATTAGCTGTACGGAATAAAGTTGAAGCCGCTCCTCTAAAACCTTTAGACATGTTTAAAATTTTTTTATGTCTTTTACGTGATACATTCCCTCGTTTAACTCGAGTCATATAAAAAAGTAATTAAATGTTTATAATAATTGATTTTATCATTCCTCTCCATAGACTATTTAATTTAATCTAATAAAGGTTAGATAAAAACAATTTTTTAAAAAGAAAACAAATTTTAGTCTTCCCTTCGGTCGACCGAAGGCAACCCCAAGGATGCTCCATCCCCTTTTTATAGGGGGTAAGGCGGTGCATAGCACCGTCTTGCGTAGCAGCTCTTCCCCAAAGGGGAGGAGGATCCCTTCCCTTTTGGGCCCTTCTTCTTTTTACCCCGCAGGGGCACCGTAGGTGGATGTATTACCTAGTGGATACTCCCATAACATGTCTAACCCCCCTTTTTTACAGGGTGTAAGGCCTGGCCTTCGGTCGACCGAAGGGAAGACGAGCCCTTCTATCCCAGGTCCAGGTCCACAAAAAATGGATAAACGGTGGATGCGTAGCACCCTCTTGTCAACCCCCTCCGTAAAGGTGTGGTTGGTTTGTATCCCCTTTAGGGGATGTATGTCCACCGGAGGTGGATGCAAGAGCTCTTACGGTTAGGGTAGGGGAAGGGCCTAACGGGCCCCCCTCTTTTTTTTTAATTAGAAAAATATACAAAACGGTAAAGTATTCTTGTTTTTCCTCTGTGATGTAGGACTATCTCTTTTTTGCAGGCAAGGGGAACTTTCCGTGTATTATTTTGTTAGTTGGCTAATAAGCTTATTCGCCAAGATGGCAACTCCCAAGGGGGGAGTTGTTAGATGCTGCGGCCCCTTTATAAGGGGCGCCATACAAAGTATGGAGCTCCAACAATCCTTACGTGATCTATCTACTCATGTCCTTTACCTTGGAGTAAACAGAAGTGAAATAGCCCATGAGGGCGCTACAAAAAGCCACTACTTCTTTTTACTATCCCCTACGGGGTATATACATAGTAATAGTATGGAAATACGATGTAATCCTATGTATATACCCGAGGGCCCAAAGAGGCCTTTAGGACGTTTAGGACCGTTAGGGCCCGTAGGGGCACTGAAGGTGGATGGGATTTTATGTAAAGAAGCGTTCTCTCAAATTAAGCAGCTCTTCCCCAAAGGGGAGGAAGTTCCCTTGTGAATACGCCTACCCACGACCCCCGTAAAGGGGGTTGGCAAATCCTCTCTTTGGTGTTATTACCTAAATATCCAAAATAAATAATCTCCAACGCTTTGCGTTACGCTTTGCGTTGTGAGAGAATATTATGATTAGGACCTGCAAGGCAAAGACATAGCAGAGAATAGATCCTTTAAATAATTAAATGGCAAACTTAATGTATAAGTTTCAGGGTAATACATGCTACCCAATTTTTCAATTCTAAAGTATTGTATTATAAAGAGGCCTCTTCGTTTTATTCCAAAAACGTAGGGCGTCGTAGGTGGATGTAGATTAAACTCATTTGGCATAAGGAAGGTGCTCTTCTGCATCACACTTAGTCATGCGCTTATTCTAATAACAGAAAAAGTTATATACAGTTATATACAATCGAGGGTGTATCCACCTATGGTGGACGTACGATGAGGATCCTTTGTAACTACAAGGATGTCTATACGTAAGTATCTACGATCCTCCGATGGATCCTCTCGCCCCTTTGGGGTAATAACAAGAGTGCTCGATCGTAGATACTCTTGTATAGACATCCTTGCTAGATACGCACGGATCCTCCGATGGAGCATCTCACACCCACCTACGGTGGATGTATTGCATCCCCTAAAGGGGACGCACTACTGTGTAACACCCAAAGGGCCGTAAGGGACCCCTACGGGGGGTGCTGTGTAACACCCTAAAGGCCCTAAAGGGGATTTACACCCCTACGGGGGGAATTACATAGTGGATACCCCCGACCCCCTGTAAAGGGGGTTGGCTTTCGGCTGTTAAACAAGAATAACAGAAGAAGGTTGGGGCAATGCAAAAACATTACGGAAAGGGAGGGATTCGAACCCTCGGTGACCGCGAAGCCACGTCAATTTTCAAAATTGGTGCATTTAACCACTCTGCCACCTTTCCTTTGTATTAATATTATTAAAATATAACATAAACTTTTAAAAAAATCAAGCATTTACTTTCTTTTTTCTAAGGAATTCATGTTCTTAATTATTGGATCACAATAGAGCACTTTTGCTAGCACAGTCAAAAAAATTATTTACTTTATACACTTTTTTTAAAGTGTATTATTTAACTATTTAAAACCTTTTTTTAAAGGGGGAAGATTTTCTGTTGTGTAAACCCCTATCTGCATCCAACTACGATGAAAATAAAGGGGGATGTTGGTGTGTAACACGTCCCCCCTAGGTGGAGGGGAGATGCCCCTCCCTCATTTACTTTCTCAATTTACAAGGTAAACGCTGCAGCGAGAGTAGAACCTTTACAACTGTATTTACAAGACCCCTATCCTCCTTAAAGGGATAAAAAGACCATTACCAATCCCCTAATAGTACATTGCACCCTCTATGAAGCAAAAAGTGAAATTCTTATGTAATACCCCCAGCGGAATTCGAATCCGCGTTTTCTCCGTGAAAGGGAGGTGTCCTAGGCCTCTAGACGATGGGGGCTTTTGTTTTATAATAAATATATAACATAATTCTAAAAAAATGTCAAACCTTTATTTAATTTATATTCTATTTAGCTTTCCAGCCCCCTTTAGAGGGCTAGAGAAGTGGTGTAGAAGACATCCACCATAAGTGGATGCCACTTGCTATGCCAACCTAATCTGTAACAGCGGTCAAGCCTACCCCCTTAACGGGGGTAGGGGGTGCAGAGCGCCTTCGAAGATCCCTTGTGTATACCCCTACCCCCCGTAAAGGGGGATGAAAAGAAGGTAGAGGTGGAAGGGATCGCCTTAGATTGGCAACCGTAAAAAATCAATTATGCAACAATGTTTGTAACAACACCAGCACCTACAGTACGTCCACCTTCACGAATAGCAAAACGCATACCTTTTTCAATAGCAATTGGGTTAATAAGTTCTACTGTCATACTAATACGGTCACCAGGCATAGCCATTTTGTTTGAATGTTCTTCAGCTACTGAAGATGGGTTACGCATTTGAATATGATTAAAACCAACAACTTTACCAGTAACGTCTGTTGTACGAACATAGAATTGTGGTTGATAGCCAATCATGAAAGCTGAGTGACGGCCACCTTCTTCTTTTGTTAAAACATATACTTGAGCTTCAAATTTTGTATGAGGTGTGATTGTACCTGGTTTAGCAATAACCATACCACGTTCAATATCTTTTTTTTGAACACCACGAAGAAGTACACCAACGTTGTCACCTGCCATTGTTTCGTCTAATGTTTTTTTAAACATTTCTAAACCTGTTACAACAGCTGTTTGTGTTGGTTTTAAACCAACAATTTCAACGTTATCTGTAATTTTTAAAGTACCACGTTCTACACGACCTGTTGCTACAGTACCACGACCTGTAATAGAAAGAACGTCTTCTACTGCTAATAAGAATGGTTTATCAGTTTCACGTTGTGGTGTTGGGATATAACTATCAACGCTATCCATTAATTGATAAATTTTATCAACCCATTTGTCTTCACCGCGTTGAATTTTTGGGTTAGCAACTAAAGCTTCTAATGCTAATAAAGCTGAACCAGGAACTACAGGGATTTCATCACCTGGGAATTCATATTTATCTAATGTTTCACGTACTTCTAATTCAACTAATTCAAGAAGTTCTTTATCATCAACTTGGTCTTCTTTATTTAAAAAAACAACAACGTTAGGTACACCTACTTGTTTAGCTAATAGAATATGTTCTTTTGTTTGTGGCATAGGACCATCAGCACCTGATACTACTAAAATAGCACCATCCATTTGTGCAGCACCTGTAATCATGTTTTTAACATAGTCAGCATGGCCTGGACAATCTACGTGAGCGTAGTGACGATTGTCTGTTTCATATTCTACGTGAGCTGTATTGATAGTAATACCACGAGCTTTTTCTTCTGGTGCTGAATCAATTTCATCATATTTTTTACCAACAGAACCACCACGAGCTGCTAATGTCATAGTAATAGCAGCTGTTAATGTTGTTTTACCATGGTCAACGTGACCAATAGTACCAATGTTTACGTGTGGTTTTTTACGTTCAAATTTTGCACGTGACATAATTTATTTTTTAAAAATGTATATTTATTCACTTCTTACCCTTAAGGAGAGCTCCAACCTGGCCTGCGGTCGACCGAAAGGAAGACAAACCCTTCTATTAGGGTATCCACAAGGGGTCATCTACATCCACCGAGATCCCGTAGGGAGACCCCTACCCCCTTTAGGGGACGTACTCCGTAACAGCTCATGCAGTACTTTGTTTTACCCCCCGTAGGGGTGTTAATACTATGTAATACCCTTTAGGGCCTTTAGGGCCGTTAGGGCCCAAAGGGGTATCGTAGAACCCCCCATAACGGGGGGTAGGGGGATCCACCTACGGTGGATTCATCCGCCTACGGCGCCCCGGCTGGGTAAAACGAAAGTGTATGAATGCTACCGTAACGTAAATAGAAGGGCTCGTCTTCCCTTCGGTCGATGTTACACACCAAGTTAGAAAATAACTCCAAGAGGTCTACTTAATGGTTATTGTGTTTAGTGTTATTGATATATAATCCAATTATTCGGGTTAAAACAAAATACAAGTTGCCGACTCTTTCTTTCTAGAGGGAGTAGGGAGATGCTTTTAGAGGTATAGGGGGCTTGTAGCTACTCCTTGTTGTTCTGTCGGGCGGAGTATTAAAAAACAAGTTGGCAGGAACCCCCTAGGGGGTTACACTTTCACCATTGGTGTAAAAAAGGAAGATGTATCCACCTACAGTGGATGTGCCACCCTACCCCCTGTAAAGGGAGGTTGACACCGTTTTCTAAATAGGGAGAGCTTTACTTTAGGGAAGAGATATACCCAAGGGACCCTCTTCTTTTTACCCTGTAGAGGCCCAACCCCCCTTTACGTCCACCAACAGCGGAGACAAAGCGCTCATCTAATAACTATTTAGCCTTACGGCTACGACGCACATCCCCTAAAGAGGACGCAGTTCATGCATCCACGAAGGATCCCTTGTGGAGACCCCCGACCCCCCGTAAAGGGGGGTTGCCACGGCACGTAGCTTCCACCAAGGTGGAAACCCCTTCGGGCCTGTAAAGGCCTTTACTTTCCGCCGTAGGCGGATGTATTTACACCCCTACGGGGGGTATTACACCCCTACGGGGAGGAGTGCGTCCCCTTTAGGGGATGGGGATGTGCATCAACCATAGGTGGATGTGTAGGGCGCGATGCCGCCCCCCTAAATACCCCAAAGGTTTCTAAAAGAGGGCCCTTTTTTTAATAAAACCCCATCTACATACACTTCCAGATCTCCTTGCATCCACCTACGGTGGACGTGTTACACACATCCCTTTAAGGGGACGCACTATGTGCTAAAGTGGAAGAAGTAAGGGGAGTTGGCGAATAAAATACAATTGGCAAAACGAGAAAACTAATAAATACTTTTTAAAAAATTAAAAGCATTTAGAATAATATACTATAAAAAATAGTAAAAAGCAACTTTTATTGAATATTTTAAATTTGTTTTAAAAGACTTATTATTAATTTATTTTTGTATTATCTTCAACTTGTTTTTGAGTTATAACCCCCCGAGGGGGTTAGAACCTAAGCACTCTTTCTCCACCTTACAGGGGGGTAAGGAGAAGGACCAACTGTCCCCCTTCTTCCTACACAGCCCATGCACTATTTTTTTACCCCGTAGGGCCCTACGGGGTAAACAGAAGGCACTATTTTTTAAAACCCCTTAAAGGGGGGGTTGGCCTTACAGAGATTACGTAGAAACCCCTTTGGGCCCCTACGAGGGATTACACCCCTACGGGGGGTAGTGTGTCCCCTTTAGAGGATGTGGACGTGTTACACGCTACGGTGGAAAAACTGCATGGGCTGTTACACAGTACGTAGTACGTCCACATCCTCTAAAGGGGACGCACTACTAGGTAATAAGCGAAGGACCGTAAGGGCCCAAAGGGGTTTACACATCCACCTATGGTGGACGAGGGCGCTATGCCTACCCCCGTAAAGGGGGTAGGCATAGCGCCCCCTCTGTAAAGAGGGGTTAGCATATCCCCTAAAGGAGACGCACTACGTGCTACGTGCCGAAGGTGGAAGCCATAGCACCCCTAAAGGGGGTAGCGGTGCACTTCTTAAATAAAAATAAAATAGTGCCCATCCGCTAACCCCCCTTTATGGGGGTAAGGGAGCTTTCATTGACGAAGGCGCTATGCGCCCCCCGACCCCCCGTAAAGGGGGGGGGGTTAGATGTGTTACACACTACTTTCCGCCATAAGCGGATGGGCGCTATCTTTAAAAAATGGTTGGCACCACAACGTGGACATAGCGACCTCCTACGGCAGTACGTAGCGCGTCCACCATAGGTGGATGAAAGTGGATCCCTTCCCCTTTAGGTCCTTTGTGCTGTGTAACACTTTGTAACACTGTGTAACATATTACATAGTGGATACCCCTACCGTAAATAGGAGGGCTCTTACTCCCCTTTACTTCGATGGGTAGGGGGGCATAAAGTGCCCTACCGGGTTGGCGTTCTCCTTCATGTAGGCATAGTACCTGGGAGCCCTCCTATTTACGGTAGGTGTATTTACAAACAATCCCCTCATTTAAAGTAAAAGAGAGTTGCGGGGTGATCAGTTATTTTGTAATCACAGGCTCTCTCTTTTGAAAAGCCAAAGTCTAATTTGTATTTTTAAGATTTCTTAACAATTTTATTTTTGATTTTTTTAATAATTACGTAGGTTGCATAAGTTTCAAAAAAATGTTATATTAATAAAAGTAGTGAATAAACGGGATGTAGCGCAGCTTGGTAGCGCATGTGCTTTGGGAGCATAGGGTCGCAGGTTCGAATCCTGTCATCCCGATAAAAATAATATTATAATCTTTTTTTGTTATAATATAAAATATAGTTAATAATTTTTTACTACTCTAAAAAAAGTAAGGGGCTATTACCCCTTTACAGGGATCCTACTCTAAACGGAAGGGTAAGGTACGAAGTATCCTACGGCGCCCCTGCGGGCCCTAATGGCCCTACAGGCCCTAACGGCCCTAAAGGGGCCCTAAATAAAAGCCCTTCGGTGTGTAACATCGAGTCTTCCCTTCGGTCGATGTTACACACCGAAGGGAAGACGTATTTACTATGTAATACCCCCTACGGGGTGTAATACTGTGTAACACATCCACCTACGGTGGAAACCCCTACGGGGTATTACATAGAAGGGCCTTTAGGGCCGTAAGGGACCCCTACGGGGAAGTATTTACATAGGATTACATTGTATTCCATCTTAAAAATAAGTAGATGCGTATACACGTCCACAAAAAATGGATAAATGGTGGATATATGTTCGTCTTCCCTTCGGCTTGCGCCCCCCTACGGGGGGTCGACCGAAGGCCAAAAAATAAACACATCCTCATTTTTTAGAAAGATAAACTAGAGCTTTAAAGTGAGCTTATTTTGTTGATTGTGACTAATTTTAATTATATTAGTAGGTTTTTTAAAGACAAAGAGTCCTTCTTTGTTTTTTCCGCCGTAAACGGATGAAAAAGCGTTACACAAAGTAGACGTTACGCTCCCTAACTTAATCGATAAGGGCGTGATGCGCCCCCTATCCCCTCTGTGGTGATAAGGAGGCACGTAGTGCTTCTTATAACCCGCCCAGGTGGCATTCACCTATGGTGGACGCACATCCCGTCTTCCCTTCGGTGTGTAACATCGACCGAAGGGAAGACTCGATGTTACACACTAAAGGGGACGCACTACTAAATACCCCAACGGGGTTTCCACCTACGCCCCTACGGGGTAAAAAGTGGAAGCTACTATGTAAGACATAGAAGCCATAACCCGCCCTTAACAGGGGGTAGAGAGGAGGGCCTACGGCCTGCTTCGTGGATAAACTTTTTCTCAACAAAGTATTAAACTTTTAATGAAGGATATTTATGACAACTTTAGCACTGGTACTTGCAAAACTTCCTGAAGCATATGCACCATTTGCACCAATTGTAGACGTTTTACCAGTTATTCCTGTATTCTTTATCTTATTAGCTTTTGTTTGGCAAGCTTCTGTTAGCTTCCGTTAATTTTATTGTTTAAAATAAATATTCCTACCCTCTTTCATCCACCTACGGTGGACGTGAGTTGAAGGGCTGGCACTAACCTAAATTGGAGGGCTCTAACCCCCCTTTACGGGGGTTATAAAGCTGGGAACCCTTCTATTTAGGCACTTATCCGGGATAAAAAGTAAGGAGGTGCCAACCACCCTCCTGTACGTGGGTTTTATTTAGCACGTAGTGCGTCCCCTTTAGCTTCCGCCTACGGTGGAAATACCTACGGGCCCTAAAGGCCCTAAAGGCCCTAAAGGCCCTAAAGGCCCTAAAGGCCCTAAAGGCCCTAAAGGCCCTAAAGGCCCTAAAGGCCCTAAAGGCCCTAAAGGCCCTAAAGGCCCTAAAGGCCCTAAAGGCCCTTCTATGTAATACCCCGTAGGGGTTTCCACCGTAGGTGGATGTGTTACACAGTATTAACATAGTGTTACACCGGATTTACACCCCTACGGGGGGGTATTACATAGGAGTATGTCCCCTTTAGGGGACGGGGATGTGTATCCAGCGATGCTGCCTTCGGTCGACCGAAGGGAAGACGACGTGTTACACACTTACCCCCCGGATAGGGGTAAGCCCTGGGAAGCCCTTCTCTTCTATCCCAGGTTCTTCCAACCTGGCCTTCGGTCAACCGAAGGGAAGACGAGCCCTCCTATCCAAGGTAACATGTCTCATCTGCCTACGGCAGAAAGAAGGAAAAATGGTAGATGCACAGCGCCTTTGTAGCAACCTCCCAGGTTGAGACGTAGCGTCCTCTTGCTTTTTCAAGTATTTTGTAGTCGATCAATGTGTCCCCTTGGCTACCATCTCCTCTACTAACCTAAATAGAAGTACTCCCGCGTTGAAGGAGATTAGGGTAATCCTGCGGCTGAATGATTGCGTTTCCCCTTTGGGGAGGCAATGTTCCATTTTTTTGGATACACTATGTCTCTTATTCATTATTTCTTCTTTTTTATTGCTAGGATTTAATTAGGTTCAACAATACAAAATATATATCTATGACATTATGTACTTTAGTCATTTTAAAAAGGATGCTAATTCTTTACTTAGGAGCTCGTCCATTTAGACTCCTCCAAGGATAACAGCATAGCCCATGCATAGTACCCTCCCAGGTTAGATTAGCCACAAGCGATTGAGCCGTCCTGCTATAAAAAAAACACTAAAAGGAAAAACTCGGTGCTCTATTATCTTTACTGTAAGGATACCCTTAACCTAAATAGATGGGTTCTAACTTGCCAACCCCTTTACAGGGGTTTTTTGAACATCGCGTCCTCCACCGAAGGTGAAAGTAGTAGGGGCCCTATGAAAACGGGGGTAGGGTGCACGTAGTGCCCTTGAACCTGAGAAACCTCCTATCCTAGGATTATACACGTCTACCTATAGTGAAATGCAAGTCACCCTCTTCCTTTATAGCGCCCTACTCCTACAGTGGAGGTATTGTGCCCTCGTTGGACTCACCCGCCTACAATGGAAGAGAGAGCATCCACTGTAAGTGCTCCTGCGGCTTACAAAGAGAAGGGCGCTATGCGCCTCTGCTACCTTAAAAGGGCGCAAACCTGGCCTTCGGTCGACCGAAGGGAAGACGAGAGTGCATCCCTAGTTTATTTAATTAAAAAGTGGAGGTTGCTATGTCCACGTTGTGGTGCCAACCCCCTTTACCGGGGGTTTTTAAGCATAGCGCTCATCCGCCTCTGGCGGAAAGTAGTGTCTAACACGTCTGACCCCCCTTTACGGGGGGGGTAAGGGGTCTTTCCAGCGGAGGTGGACAGAGCGACCTCCAGCATAGCTGGATGAAAGAGGATTTACGGTGGATCCGCGTAGTGCGTCCACCTACGGTGGATGTGGTCCTACTAATTAAGAGGGCTCGTCTTCCCTACGGTCGACCGAAGGCCAGGTTAGTACGTAATATGTCCACCAGAGGTGGATGCAGATGAGGTTGGTAATTTCTAAACAACTCAAAAGTGAAAAACAACTATTAATTTGATAATGCTTCTTTTGCAGCATACATTATTTCAACCGTAATTAATGAAATATTTTTTTGTAAAGCATATTTTTCTGTGTTACGTTTTACTTTACCACGTACAAAACCAGGAACTTTATTTAATTCAGCTAAACCATCCGGTGACCATAAAATACTATCATTTATGCTATTTGTTGATACTACAGTATTATTTGTAGAAGGTGAATTGTTTACAACTGAATCATGTCCACCAAAAATTTGTAATAAATGATCTTCCATTCCAAGATTAAATGAATTGTAAACTAAATCAGCTATTTGATTTGTACCTTCATAACCTAAAAAAGGACGATACCCTAATGGAAAGTTTTGAATATGCACAGGTGCTGAAATTACACCACAAGGTATATCTAGACGTTTTCCAACGTGACGTTCCATTTGAGTTCCAAAAATGGCTGCTGGTTCTAATTTTGCTATAGTATCTCCTACTTGGGTATGATCATCTGTTATTAAAACTTGATCACAAAATCCACTTACTTGTTCACGAAACCAATCTGCATCATGTTTACAATATGTTCCAGCGCATGAAACACGAATTCCCATTTCACGTGATAAAATTTTTGTAATTGCAGCAGAATGTGTAGCATCACCAAAAACAACAACTTTTTTACCAGTTAAATTTTGACAATCTATTGAACGTGAAAACCATGCAGCTTGAGAAATAAAACGTGTTTGTTGATCAATATATTTATTAAATAAATTTTCAATTAAATTTGTTTTTTCATCCCCTAAAGGGGACGCACTATGTGCTAAATTTTCGTTTAACTGAGAGTTTAGATGATTTGTAATAATTTTACCAATTTCACGAATACATAAAGCAGTATCAACTAAACCCATAGGTGTAATTGACACATATGGCATATTAAATTCAGTTTTAAGATAAACAGCAGTCATTAATCCAACTTCACGGTAAGGTACAAAATTAAACCATGCTTGTGGAAGATTTTTTAAATTATTTACATCTCCACCTTCAGGAATTATTTCATTTATTTTTATACCTAAATCATTAAATAAACGTTTTAATTCTCGACAATCATGTTGATTATGAAAACCTAGTGTAAAAACCCCAATAATATTTACTGAAGGTTTTTCAGTTTTAGTGGTATTTAAAATATTTTGTTTTTTTGCTTTTTCTGTATAATAACGTACTATTTGTTCTAAAGTTCGATCTGCTGCTTGTAATTCATTAACTCTATAGTGATTTACATCAGCTAAAATTACATCTGGTATATTTGATTTTTGCTCCTCTAATTGCCCCTTTTGCCCTAGATTGTGCTCACTCAGAGCCTTCGGAGGGAATAGGGAATCTTCGTTTTGTTTAACAAAATGATTTCTTCCATCCACCTTTGGCACGTAGTGTAACTTGGTTGGTGTTTTGCTGCTTTCATCCACACCTAAATCAATATTAGAAACACTATGTGCAACTGCACCAGTTGGTGGAGATTCAATAATCACATTATTTGTAGTTTCAGTATTTGTTAATGTCAATGTTGAACGTTCAACAAAATTATGTAAATCTTCTTGTAAAATGCTAGAAGTACAAGTTGGTGTTAATAAGATTAAATCTGGTGATTCTTCTTTATTTTTTCTTGTAATATTTTCAACAACTTTTTCTTGTGAACCACGTGCTAAAACATGACGATCTACTATACTAGCAGTCACAGGAGTAAAATCACGTTCACGTTCTAACATTGATCTCATTACATTAAAATAATCATCCCCTAAAGGTGCATGCATTATTGCATGCACATTTTTAAATGAACTACTTACACGAAGAACACCAATATGTGCAGGGCCTGCATACATCCAATATGCTAATTTCATATGTATGTGTTTAATTCTATTAAAAAAAACAATCTTTATTATAGTTATTTAAAAGAGTAGTTTGCTCCATATCCATAGAGTAGGATAGAACGGCGCGAAGGCGCAAAGCGCCCCCCGGCCCCCCGTTAAGAGGGGCTGCCGGGCCAGAGTCTTCCAACCTGGTGCCACCCTGATCCGCTAACCCCCCTTTACGGGGGGTAAGGTGCAAAGCATCATTTGGCGGAAGTATGGGAGTTAGGGGTTTCCACTCTGTAATTCTATGGAATACCCCCCGTAGCCTTCGGTCAACCGAAGGGAGGACGTGGATGTATTACATAGCACGTAGCACATAGTGCGTCCAGCGTAGCTGGATGTGCGTCGTCTTCCCTTCGGTCGACCGAAGGCAGCATAGCTGGATGTAAAAAGAAGTAGTGCGTCGGCTGCTACGCAAGAAGACCCCTTGTGGCTACCTCTACCCGCGTACAGGAGGGGTTGGTCTTACGTCAAAGAGCAAGACTACCTCTCATACGAGAGGATGGAGCATCATCCCCCTTCGGGGGAAGCAGAAGAGCCTCGATGCTCTAATCCCCCTTTACAGGGGAGTTAGGGGGTCTATCGCGCCCTTCATCCGAAAGAGTGTAGATACTTGGTATTTACTACACAAGCATCCGCAGAGCTACTTCTTTCATTGATATAATAAAAAAGTTTTGAGCTTAGATTAGGTTTTGTATTTAATTAACTTTTTGAAAAATCTCCTTTGGAAACTACTCTATCTGGCTGGGGCAAACTTTTAGGTATATAGTTGCCAAGTAGCTCAGAGGTTCTAAAAACAAGGGTGCTACTTTTTTCTCCCGTAGGTATAGAGTGCATCGACAAATTAATCTAAAAAGTGGAATCCACCTGCGGCACATAGCTTCCACCAAAGGTGGAATCCACCTACGCTATGAAATACCCTACGGGTATTTACATAGCTTCCACTTTTTACCCCGCAGGGGCGTAGGTGGAAACCCCTTCGGGGTATATACATAGAAGTGCGTCCAGCATAGCTGGATGTAAAAAGTGGATCCCTTACCCCCCCCCTCGTAAAGGGGGGTTAGACGTGTTACACACTATAAGCCTCTTTTCTTCCTTAAAGGGATGGTAGGGGCCCAGTTATAACGGGGCTCGGAGCAGTTATAACCCTCTCTAGTAAAAAGAACAATGTCTTTGACTACCCCCCGTAGAGGGAGTTGGCAAAAATAACTAATTTTGTTTTGTTTTTAAAACTAAAACCATTTTAATTTGTTTATTCAAACTTAATATAAAAAATTTTTGATTAATTACTATTATACAATAATTTATATTTGTTTTTTAGAATAGCTATTCAAAAATTTTTGTTTGGTGTTCTAACCCCCCTTTAAAAAGTGGAGGATCCGTCTATGGAGCATCTCTATCCCCTACGGGGTATTAACATAGCACCGAAGGTGGATGTGTAACACGTCCACTGTTAAACAGTGAATGCCAACCCCCTTTACGGGGGGTAGGGGTCTCAACTATGTAATACGATGTAATCCTATGTAAATACCCCCGTAGGGGTGTAAATACTCGAAGGGCCTTTAGGGCCTTTAGGGCGGTTAGGACCCAACGGGGAAGGGGTCCTCATTCAGCTACGCTGCCTTCGGTCGACCGAAGGGAAGACGAAAGAGCGCTCGATCTTCTATACTCTTGTATCTACTAAGCAAGCATCCTTCAGATGGAGGGTAGTTTAAGGGCGCTGGGCGCCTCCTACCTCTACTCAGCCACAACCCCTAAAGGGTACGCACTATCTATGTCTATGTGCTCCCCCGACCCCCGTAAAGGCGGTTGCATCCACCGTAGGTATACATCATTTCATGCTAAAAAAGCCAAAGGGAAAGGGTTATAAGAAAGAGAGATAGGCGCCTCCTCACCTAAATAGGAGGGCTCGAAGGCGTTTTGAGAGCACTATTTTATTTAACCCCTTCGGGGTATTACATAGAAGTACCCCCCGACCCCGTACACCTGCGGTGATAATCAAAGGTGGTTGGCGCCCCCTACTCCCCATAAAGGGGGGCACTACGTGCCCTTGTAATAAAACCCCCATAAAGAGGGTTGGTTTGTAACGAGCCAGGAGGGATTCGAACCCCCGACCACATGGTTCGTAGCCATGTGCTCTAGTCCACTGAGCTACAAGCTCTTATTAAATCTTGTATTTTAAATTATAACATAATTTTTATTTTTCTGCAATTTTAATTATTTAGTTATAATTTGATCTTTGCTTTGTTTATAATCAGCCTTGCATAGACCTACGGTAGACATACTACGTACCAAAGGCGGAAGCACCGCTTTGTTTTTAGTTAGAACCCAAAGGGTTATTTCCGTCTACCTATGGTGGACATGTTACGCACTGTGTAGCAGCCCATGCACTCTTTACCTACGGTGCAGATATGCTACCTGGGATAGAAGGGCTCGTCTTCCCTTCGGTCGACCGAAGACCAGGTCTTACCCCCCCCCCCGTAAAAAAAGGGGGGGGGTAGTCGGGTTGACAAATATTAGAATAAACCTAATGTTAAAGAAATATCAATAGGATATGTTGAACCAATACCTAACCAAACAGCTACTAAAGTACCTAAAAGGAAAAGAATAGTAGCAATTGGACGACGATATGGGTTTTGGAACTTATTAATACCTTCAATGAACGGAACACCAATAAGCCCAGCAGGTACCGCTGCCATTAAGAATACACCTAATAATTTATTTGGAACTACACGTAAAATTTGGAAAACTGGATAAAAATACCACTCTGGAAGAATTTCAAGTGGAGTTGCAAATGGGTTAGCAGGTTCACCAATAACAGCTGGATCTAAAACTGATAAACCAATAATACAAGCAAACGTACCTAAAATAACAACAGGGAACATGTATAATAAATCGTTTGGCCATGCTGGTTCACCGTAAGTGTTATGACCCATACCTTTAGCTAATTTTGCTTTTAAAACAGGATCACTTAAATCAGGTTTTTTAGTAACTGACATATTTATTTATCTGTTAAGTATTTATAACGCTAAAAAGTCTTTAATCCTATGGCAACAAGGTGTTAGCCAAAAAGATCACCTTACTCCTTAAAATCTCCATACGAAGGAGGACGCTTGCATCCACAAGGATGTCTATACACTTGTATCGAAGATTGAGCACTCGTGAGGGCACTTTTTTTTTAAAAAACCCCATCCACTTTATGTAATACAATGTACTCCTACGTATATACTATGTATATACCCGAAGGCCCTTACGGGTGTTACACAGTGTTACACAGCACGTTAGGGCCGTTAAGGCCGTTAGGCCCTTTGGATGTTCGTCTTCCCTTCGGTCGACCGAAGGCACAGTATTACATAGCGTAGGTGGAAGTAAAGGGGGGGGGTTGGCATCCACTGTTTAAAAGTGGACGTGTTACACATCCACCTTTGGTGCCCCTACGGGGTAAAAAGAAACCCTTCGGCCCTTCGGGGATTCCATCGTATTATATAGAGATGCTCCATAGACGGATCTTCATAAACGGCTTCGCACCTTGTTGAAGAGGAGGCAAGGATAAAGAATTAAAATAATATTTATTGTAAAAGCATCTAGTTTTTCATCCAGCTATGCTGGATGCACTATGTTTATAGTTTATACCCCAAAGGGGAAAGGGGAAATAAAAAAAGCAGTGGACATGTTACACACTAACCCCCCCTTTATCGGGGGGTAGAAGTTACAACCCATTTACCTCAATAACGCCACAAACAGAATGTGTTTTATAGCCTTGTTTAACAAATAAATAAAATTATTTTAAAAAATATAATCCAAATTAGCTTGCATCCATCCGCCATAGGCGGAAAGAAGGCACTATTTTATTTAACCCCTTCGGGACCTTTCGGCCCTAAAGGGGATTACATCGTATTATTGTGTAACACATCCACGTCATCCCTTCGGTCGACCCCTCCGGGGCGCAAGCCGAAGGCTACGGTGGAAACCCCTCCGGGGTATTATATCCAGCTATGCTGGACGCACTACTTTCCACCAACGGTGGAAGCTATGTTTATACCCCGTATAGGGGATAGAAGTGCCTCCCAACACACCGTAAAGGGGGTTAGACGTGTTACACACTATGGTGGATGTACTTTGTACCAACACCCCTTTAACGGTGTTTCGATTATCGGATGTACACCAACCTTGTTTTTTTACTGTTTTACAACTACTCTAAAACCTCACTTAGTTTACTAGGTGTATAAAGGAAGGTAGTAAAGGGAGTGGGAGTTCGTCTTCCCTTCGGTCGATCGAAGGCCCAGTTTGATGGTTGTAAGGAATAAGCCAAGGCATAAACTTAAAAAAAGAAGGTGGGTAAAGATAAAGGATTGGCAAAAGTTTAAACATGTGTTTATTAAGTATTTTTATTAAAATAAATAGCGTGCTAATAAATAAAATTAGGCATAAAAAATATATTTTTCCCCCCGTAGGGGTGTAATAGCCGAAGAAATCCACGTCATCCCTTCGGTCGATGTTACACACTACGGTGGATCCCTTACATCCACATCCCGTCTGCCCTTCGGTCGACCGAAGGCAAAAGGGGACGCATTTCCCCCCGTCAGGGGTGGAAAAGGGGACGTGTTTTACACCAAAAGTGGAACTCGTTGGTCCCCCTTTAGGGGATTACATCGTATTACATAGCGTAGGTGGAAACCCTTCCCCCTTTCGGCCCTTCGGGTGTTACTGTTACATAGACATAGTGTTACACAGTTGTGCGTCCCCTATGCAATACCCCCCGGAGGGGTGTAATACTATGTATATACTGTGTAACACGTCTTCCCTTCGGTGTGTAACATCGACCGAAGGGAAGACTCGATGTTACACACCGAAGGGCCGAAGGGCCGAAGGGCCGAAGGGCCGAAGGGCCGAAGGGCCGAAGGGCCTTTAGGGTTTAGGGGATGTAAAAAGAAGTAAAGGTAAAAATTAGAAGTTCATTTCTGCTAATTGAACTTTTTCAAATTGTTTTTTCTTCAGAACTAATAAAATTTGAGCAATTAAAACAAAGCTGAAGAATAATAATAAACCTTGAATACGTGCTGGGTTTTGTAATACAACTTCAGTTTCTGTTTGACCAAAACCACCTACGTTTGGATTGTTTGTTAATGGTTGGTCTGCTTGTACTGTTTGACCTTCACGTACAATTAAATCTGGACCTGCTGGAATTTTGTCAACAATTGTTTCACCGTTTGTTTTTTCAATTGTAATGTCAAAACCACCTTTTTTGTCACCAGCAACAATAGATACAATTTTACCAGCAGCAGATGCGTTATAGATAGTGTTGTTTGACTTTTTACCATCTGGATAGAGTTGGCCACGACCACGGTTACCACCAAAATAAATAGGGTATTTTAAGTATGAAGCATTTTTGTTTTTAGCTGGATCTGGTGATAAAATAGGTACTACCATTTCACTGTATTTTTTACCAGGTACTGGACCTACTACTAAAATGTTTTTTTGTTCTGGACTATATGGTTGATAATAAAGATTACCAACTTTTTTTTTCATTTCTTCTGGAATACGATCTGGTGGAGCTAGTTCAAAACCTTCTGGAAGAATTAAAACCATACCAACGTTTAAATCACCTTTTTTACCATTAGCTAATACTTGTTTAACTTGTGTATCGTATGGAATTTCAATAACTGCTTCAAAAACAGTATCAGGTAAAACAGCTTGAGGTACTTCGATTTCAACTGGTTTTTGTGCTAAGTGACAGTTAGCACAAACAATACGACCATTTGCTTCACGTGGATTTGGATAGTTTTGTTGTGCAAAAATAGGATAAGCTTCTGCTGGATTTACCATTAAATTACCAGCAATGCCTACAACACCAGCTAAAAAAGCTGCACGTACAGCAATTACTAAATTTTTAAACATAAATTTTATAAAATTAAAAAATAAACCAGAATAAAATAGTTATATCTTTACGTCCAGTCTTCCCTTCGGTCGACCGAAGGCCAAGGTGGACGTGTAGCCAGCTATGCTGCCTTCGGCTTGCGCCCCCCGTAGGGGGGTCGACTGAAGGGAAGACGACGTGTTACAGACTATACACCAACTTGCTGTGTAACAACCGTAAGGCCAACCCCCCTCTTGCCTGCTAGGCTATAAAGAAGGGTTTCAGTGGGTAAGAGCCAAAAGTCTATATCGAAAAAAGCTGTTTAAAAATATTTATTCTAGTTTTTAAAATACATTAGTAATTAAAAAAATTACTTTTTTAAAATTTTTTTCTTCTCAAATATTATTATAACAAAAAGTTTAAAAAGTGTTTTAATTGTTATTTTTATACTCTCAACTTTCCATCCTCTCTAGGGGTATCGACAAGGTATACTCGAATGCACTACGTGCTCCCCTACCCCCCCTTAACGGGGGTCGGGGGTGCCAAACGGACAACCCCCTTTTATCGGGGGTCAAGGGGCACATAGTGTGTACAAGTCTTCTTAGGACCCTCCCAGGTTAGAAAAAAGGTCTGGAATAGGAGGGCTCCCGTGTTAGGAGGGTGTTATACAACTACATATATCCACCTACGGTGGAAAGGGCTTGAACCCCTTCCCCCTTATAGATGCCCCTTACGGAGTAAAAACAAGAATATAGTAGACGTGTTACACACGTCCCCTAAAGGGGACGCACTACGTGCGAAATAAATCCTCCTTGCAGGGGGGTTGCCCAAAGCGCTTCGATCCCAAGTACGGGATCCACCGTAGGTGGATTCCGTTGTAGATGCATGCTACCCTAAATAAAGGGGCTCCCGGGTTGGAAGGATTCTAAAATGGAGAGTGCATCCCCCTACGGTGGAGGAGGGCGTCATGAGGGCACATAGTGCCCCTTAACCCCCGTAAAGGAGGGGTTGACGCCCCCCTCCCCCATGGGGATAGGTCTTCAACCAAAAAGGGTAGAGGATGCATCCAGCTATGCTGCCTTCGGTCGACCGAAGGGAAGACGACGTGTTCCACACTACCCACCCCCTACCCCCAGTAAAGGGGGGTGAAGCTTTCCTCACACCGCTCCCTCCAACGTAGGTGGAAGCCCCTACTGGATAAAAAATCATAACTAATGGGATTCTTTTATCCCCGCAAAAGGGTTAGTAAGAGTAGCCCCTGTAGAAACCCCTACCTCTTGAGGGGATGAAGAGGGCCCGATGGGCCCCCTCTTAAAGCCACCGTTTATCCATTTTTGTGCGTAACAAAAGGTGGATGCACCCCTCCATAAAGCGGGAGGTAGGGGTCTCCACCCCCGTAAGGGTGTAATACCCCCCGCAGGGGTGTAATACATCCACCTACGGTGGAAACTCCTACGGGGTATTACATACATAGTAAGGGCCCAAAGGGGAAGGGATCCTCATGAGTGCTAGATCTTCTATACTCTTATAGATACACAAGGATCCTTTTGGGAGACCCCTACCTCCCGCTTTATGGAGGGGGGTTAGCGAGATGCTCCATCGGAGGATCGTAGATACTTGCGTATCTACATCCTTGTAGATACAAAGGATCGAGCACTCTTGCGAGATGCTCCATCGGAGGATCCTTGTGGACGTACTACGTACTAAACATTAACTTGAAGAGCGCTTAAAATAATTATCTGTAAGCACATCAATTGTATTGATTAAGTTTGTTTTGACTAAACCTGTTTTAGTATTATATTTTGTTAACATACGTGGATGTTTTTCAACAGCATTTTTAATAATTAAATTAAATAATATTTTTCCTGGTGTTGTTTGAATTATTTGATTTATTAAAATACCTTTACTATTTACAACATTATGAGATTTTGAAAAAATCTCAATATAATTTAAATTTTGTTTTCTTGCACTTTCTAACCCCCTATTAGGAGGGGTATTATGGCCTATAGCCCCCTCAAGCAGGCTATCCTTAGTAGAGAGCTGCGCTACACTAAGTGTAGCGTCAGTTTCTTTAGGGCTTCGTTGGGCTCTCGTTTTTGTGTATTTTTTTATTGGAATACGTATTTCTAACGGTTGTTCAACAATATTACCATTTTCAATATGTGCATGGATATCAACCCAAATAACAGCATGTATATGAATTAGCTGTTGATTATAAGCACGGAACACATCATTAATATTATGGAAAAACATTCCTGAACCTTTTTTATAATTACCTTGTATTTGTCTTTCCTTCGGCTTGCGCCCCCCTACGGGGGGTCGACCGAAGGCCAGTGTACTAAACTTGTCCCTGTTACTCTGTACTTTCCCACTTAGAGTGTTTGAGGCGTGTATTGTTACATCCCCTTTAGGGGATGTGGAAGCTGAAGGCCTGTTGTTCGGAGCACAATTTGTTGTTAAATAATAACAGCCTAAAACCATATCTTGACTTGGTAAAATAATTGGTTCACCTGTTGCTGGGGATGTTAAATTATTTCTAGCTAACATTAATTTCCAAGCTTCTGCTCTAGCTTCAAAAGTAATTGGAACATGTACAGCCATTTGGTCACCATCAAAATCTGCATTAAAAGCAGGACAAACTAATGGGTGTAATAAAATTGCTTTTCCATCTACTAGTTTTGGTTGAAATGCTTGGAAACCTAAACGGTGTAAAGTAGGAGCACGATTTAAAAGAACAGGACACTCCTTCATGATTTCACGTAATAATTGGGAAATTAATAAGGGATTTGTTTGGATAAGCTTTTTAGCTGATAAATAAGTATCTGCGATTTTTTCATTTAAAATACGTTTTATTAAAAAAGGTGAATATAGTATTAAAGCCATTTCTTTTGGAATACCACATTCATGTAATTTTAAACGAGGACCTACAACAATAACAGAACGACCTGAATAATCAACACGTTTTCCTAATAAATATTGACGGAATCGCCCTTGCTTACCTTTTAAAATATCTGATAATGATTTTAATAAACGCCCACGTGCATCTTTTTCGGGGACAACGCCACTTTTGCCGTTTTGTATTAGATTGTCAACCGCTTCTTGTAATAAACGTTGTGCATATTTCATTTCAAATGAGCTACTTAAAGCAGGATCTTTTAAAAATTTTTTTAAACGTTCATTTCGATATATAATACGTTGGTATAAACGATTTAAATCTGATATTGTAAATTGACCCGCCATTTTTAGCACGGGCCTTAAAACAGGTGGTAATACAGGTAAAAGGGTTAAAATCATATTTAAACCATTTGTTTCAACTTGCTGCGTAGCAGCCGAAGGCCAACTTGGAAGTCCTCCTTTACCAGGCAGGTGCCCCTTTGTAGCCAAAGGATAAAGGGGTGGGTGTCGTCTTCCCTTCGGTTGACCGAAGGCAACATGACTCTTATCATCCACCTTTTGTGGTGGAGCAAGTGTTAAATTTACAACTTTATTAAAAATTTTACGTGTTAATTTTGTCCGACGTATTAAAACATCTCGAACATGACAAGCTTTATAATAATCAAATTTACTTTTTATGATACCAGAATTAATCATTTTTTTTAATTTTTTTAAATACTTATTATATTCAAACAGTAAAATTCGATTTTGTTTATCCATTTTTTTTAATTCATTATAGTTAAAATCATTTAATAGTTTTTGAATTAATCCAGCTCCTGAAAACGCTGTATTTATATTCATACCTAAACTATAAAGTTCTGGTTGCATATCTTGACTTACATCCCCTAAAGGAGACAAGAATTTTTGTATAGAAAAATCATTTGTTGGTGTATATGCTAAAGTATTATCAATACTAAATAATAAATCATAATTTCGATGTTTATAAATAGGTATACGTACATCAGTTATATTTGTAGGTGAATAATAATAATAAGCAAAATCTTGCCAATCTTTATCATGTTCCCATAATTCACGGTGTGAGAAACAGTAAATATTATTGATAATTAAATTTTGAACGTGCTTTTTAGTAATAACCCCGGGGGTTCTATACCAACCTAAAAGCCTGTTGATCCGAGGCAGGGGGGTTTTATTTACTATAGCATCTCTCTGTAAAAGGAGGTTAGTATGAAGTGCGTCCCCGTTAGGGGATTCAGGAGAATCCTTTGGATATTCTTCAGCAATATTTAATTTTTGTTTGAGAATTAAATAACTATCTAATGTTTTTAATACTAATAAGTAGTTAAACGAGTTATTTTTTATTGTATGTAGTTCATGTATTAAACAATTATATAATTTTAAAACTAAGCTTTTTTTTGTCTGTGTTAAATATAAAAAATAACGTATAGATTTTTTTAAACTTTTTAAAGAATTTAAATTTTTTAGTGTACCTAATAATAACTTTGCCTTCGGTCGACCGAAAGGAAGACGAGCAATGTTGGCACTTTTATTTTTATCTTTATCAAAAAGGGTTAGAAATGGTAAAAGATAATTTATTTGTTTAAAGATCCATTGATTTTTTTGTGTTTTTATCCACTGTAGCTTCCACCAGGGTGGAAACCCCGTTGGGGTATTATCATAGTAGTGCGTTCCCTTTAGGGGATGTGGAAGTAAATTAGTCTTCCCTTCGGTCGACCGAAGGCAACTGTTTGTATTATAAGCTAAGACACGAAGATTGTGGTTATTAAAATTATTAGAATAAATTAATACGGTAGATAGCTTTTTCATTTGTTTTATATAGTTATTACTTAAATAACTATAGTAAAATCGTTGAATTAAACTTATTTTTTGTTTTCCTTTATCTTTGTTACTCGTCTTCCCTTCGTTCGACCGAAGGCTAAATGCACCTTCGTGTATAAGGGGAGATTGGCTTATATTAAGCTCTAAAAAACTTGTAGCGTTTTGGTGGTAACTAGTTAAATTAAATAATAACATAAGCGCTATTTTTGCACATAGTGCGTCCACAAGGGCTTCCACCAGGGTGGAAACCCCTTCGGCCTTCGGTCGACCGAAGGGAAGACGTATTACACCCCGTAGGGGGTATTTACCTCCGCTTTGCGGCTGTAGTGCGTCCCCTTTAGGGGCTGTGGATGTAATATATTTTTCTGTTCCCCCTTTACTTTTTACTGGAAAGTGGATGCGTTCACTATAACTATAGGTTGATGCATCCCCTAAAGGAGGACCCAACGAGCCCCTTAAAGGGGACGTGTTCCACACTAAAGGGTTTAATTTTTTTAACTTTGGATAAAAACTAAAAAGTGTAAGAAGCTCTTTTGTTTTCAACCAAGTTTCATCCACTTTTAGGGGGAACGTTATGTCCTTTAACCCCTTCGGGTTTACAATACGCGGATGAGTACTAGGATTGTTGAAAAAATACAAAAAGATTAAATTTTTGTTTTTATTAGTTTTAATATAAATTTTCCAGGTTTTGATAATAAAATTGGTTAGTATTTTTTGTGATAAAGAGCTATGGACAGGGTAAAACAAAAAAGAGTTTATGTTTTTTAAAGTTTTTACATTTAGCACGTAGTGCGTCCCCTTTAGGGGATGTAATAATTGTTTTGTTACCCCGTCTCTTTTGTGCTCTAACTGATTACCGCCAAATAATGAAAGTTTAGACGTAGAAATACATAATAAATATAATGGTATTGATAACTTTTTATTTTTTAAATATACTTTTGTTAATCTTCTTAGAAGGCTTAAAGTACCTTCTACGGGCTTCTTACTCTTAACCCCGTTAAGAGAGTTGCCTTCGGTCGACCGAAGGGAAGACGAGCCTTCATTAAACCTAAAAAAAGATCCTCTGTGTAACAGCCCATTTCTCTCTACGGCCTTCGGTCGACTATTAACATAGCGCAAGCCGAAGGGAAGACAAGGGTAAGAGCCCCCTTGGAATCCACTTGCACCCAACTGGGATTTAGCCCCCCTGAAGGGTAGAACTGCGCCCACAATGGCACTACGCTTGTCCCCTTTAAGGGTTGTAGATGCAAATCTAAAAGGGATTGTATACACTTTTAAAGCTAGTTTATACCAACCTTTTTTATTTTTTTTAATTATTCTTGGTATCCCCCTATAGGTTTTATCAACCTTTGATTGTGTTGTATTTGTACCCTCTTGGCGCAGCCAAGGAGTGTTTACACGGCCTTCGGTCGACCCCCCGTAGGGGGGCGCAAGCCGAAGGGAAGACGAAGGAGTGTCTAGTTGCATATTAGGTAAAAAGAGCATAGAAGGGATTGTATGAAATTTTAATTTTGTAAAAGTCTTTGCTCGTTTAATTTGGTTAGTTTTAAAAAATTGTTTTAATTTTTCAGTATCAATACCTTGTATATTTTGTTCTAACCCCCCCTTACTTGAATAGACATCTCTAACCACATCCCCTAAAGGGGACGGACTAGGTGCTTTTGTGGAAGTAGGTGTATGGGGTAAGGGCCCCTTGAGCCCCAACTGGCTATGCCAACCTAGGAGCCCTCCTCTATAGGGTAGGGGGGCTCCCAAGTGGGTGATTGGGTTGCTTGCTCCCTTGTTTGTTTTGCCACTTAAGTCCACTGTAGGGGGTAGTGAACACAGAAGTGCTCTATTAAAGACTCTGTTTACCCCTTTGGGATATGCTAATCCCTCCGGAGGATCTATAGATGGAGCATCTCGCAAGAGTGCTCGATCTTTGAGTAAAAAAGATTGATTTGTTTCAGCTAAAAGATTTTCTTTATAAAAAGGTAAAATTAGCATTTTTTTTCTCTTCTTAGTTTTAGACTGTAAGTTATTTTGTTTACGTAGAACCCCTTGGGGTAAAACGCGTCCTTTCTTCGAGAGTAGGGGGGTGTTGCGAACTCTCTTTATAAACATTTGCTGGGATCCTCCTTGACGTGGCAATACTTGCTCTGCCAACACCCCTTTACTTACATTCACCGTAGGTGCCCCTAAAAGGGACGGGGATGGCGAGGGAGTTTTATTTAAAAAAGCACCTTCATCCACGGTAGGTGGAGTTTTTTGAGCATATTTTTCAGGATATTGTTTTTTCATGATTTTTTGCCAGGATTCAAAAATACTTTTTGGTGTACTTGGCAAATATTGACGACCTCGTAAAGAATGTTCTAATGTTAAAGTTTCTGAATTATAGGTTATATTTTGTAAATGCTTTTTTTTCATATCTAATAAAATTGATATATAACCTGGCATACCTTTAACAAACCATACATGAGTTGTTGGTGAAGCTAATTGAATATAGCCTAATTGTGTACGGCGAATAATCGAATAAGTATATTCGACATCACAAACACGACAAAAGTATCTTTTTTGCGCATGCTCTAACCGAGTTGTAGACTCGGGAGCTTTTTTATTTATCTGATTATAAGGCGTTTGGGATAAATAATTTTTAATATTAAATTTTTTTCCACAAGCACATTCATGATCTTTTAATGGACCAAAAATACGCTCACAAAATAAACCACCTTTAATAGGTTTTAATGTTTTATAATGCACAGTTTCAGGATTTATAACTTCTCCTACTACTTTTCCATTAGGTAATGTTTTTTCAGCCCATTGACGTATTCGATTAGCAGATGCTAAACTAATCGTGATTAAATTTATTTCTGTTATTTTTGAATATGAAGGTACATATCGAATCCCTCCATTAGATTTTTGCTTTTTACCAAACAAATAAAGGGGCACACTTTGGTTGGTTTTGTTCCCTCTTGTCGCCCCCCCTTTCTGGCCTTCGGTCGACCGAAGGGAAGACGAAGTGAGAGGATTCTTTAACTCAGGGTAGTGAGGCACCCCCCGTAGGGGTGAGCGACCTCTTGAATAGACATCCCCTAAAAAGGACGTACTTCTATTTAGGGTAAGGGGATCCTTTGGATACTCTATGTTAATACAATGTAATCCGTCTTCCCTTCGGTCGACCAAAGGCCGAAGGGTGTTACACAGCAAGTATAGTCCTTTAGACTTCGGCTTGCGCCCCCCTACGGGGGGTCGACCGAAGGGAAGACGAGGTGCAAAGCAATTCTGTAGATGATTACTATTATAAATTTTATTTAAAAAAAAAGTAGTCTTCTTTTGGACGTTATTCTGAACTCCTCTACTAAAAAGAACCTCAGATGAAGACCCCTGTAAAGGGGGGTTGATTGTTTGGCGGATTAACATTCGACCAGGCTCAACAACTACGCCAAAAGGAACCTTTGAATCCTCCTCTCTCTGCATACCTCTTTCAGGGTATGATGCGTGGTTCATAAAAGATTCTACTACAAATCCTCTTTTATGCCTTGTAGGGGAAGAATCTGAAGACGGCAACCCTCCATTTACTTCCACATGCGGCACGTAGTTTGTCCCCTTGAGAGGAGGTAAGCCCGCTCTCAGTGGTCTATTTGTAATTATATTAGTCTCTGCGTCAAAAACATCATTATTTTTTTTATTATAATATTTAAGCTTTTTTTTAGGATTAGAAAAAGCCAAATTGGAAATGATTTTACGTATTATATTTAAACCAACAGGCTTACCCCTTTGGGGTATTAACATAGAGGATTCAAAAAGAGGATGTTTATCGTCTTCCCTTCCTTTTACCCTTTGCAATCTTGTTTTTACGTAGCCCATCGACTTTCCCCTTTGGGGTATTAACATAATATTCAATAGAATGTGTGTCGTCTTCCCTTCGGTCGACCGAAGGCAGCCAACAGTATTGATAAAGGAATTGTTGGTCAAAATAAAGAAAGCTTTTTTTGGGGTGAGTTGTTTATTTAAACTCAAAGTAAAGTTATGCATACAAAAAATTATTTGAAAAGGTGCTATGCACCCCTTCTACTTCTAACTTTGCTAACTCGAAAGAAGAGAGCATAGACGAGGATCTGTCTATGGAGCATCTCGCATCCAACTATGCTGCTATGGAATACCCGTCAGGGCATCCACCAAAGGTGGAAAGTAGAGGATAGAGTGCTCGATCGAGCACTCTTGCGAGATGCTCCATCGGAGGATCTTCTATACTAGAGTATCCGTGCGTATCTAGTACGTAGTACCAACCCCCCTTTATGGGGGGTTTTGAAACATAGCGCTCATCCGCCGGAGGCGGAAAGTCCAGCATAGCGGGATAAGAGGATGTTTATACAATAGTAGAGATGATCCGGTAGGGAGACTCTTACCCCCTGTAAAGAAGATAAGCAAGAAATGTTACAAAGTAAAAGGGGTTAGAATAAAATAAGCAATATAGGAGAAAAATGCTTTGATACTCCCCTATAACCGATAAAGAAGGCTTTCAGCTTTGTTAGAGGGTACAATGCCTACTTACATCCACCTAGAGTGGACCTGGGATCGAAGGGATCCGAGGCCGTACCCTAATAGAGCTCCCCGGTAAAAGGGCGTGTAGCGCCTCCTACCCCCCCACCTCAAGAGGAGATCTTCTAAATGTCAGGATGGTACAAAGCTTTTCTAACTTGACTGTTAGGTCTAATATTGCTTTAAATTATAGAAACAATATAAAAACGTGATAGAGGATCTCCTCCACCCTAGGTGACCGTGGATAACTCTACCCTAAAAAAGAGGGCTTTTTCCCTCCCCTTTTACGGGGAGGTAGGGGTATCCACTAGGTAATATTATATAAATACCCTTTAGGGCCTTTAGGGCCGTTAGAGTGTTACACAGGACTATGTAATAACCCAAAAGGGAAAGGGCCCAAAGGTAAAGGGATCGTCTTATAGTATTACATAGTGGAGACCCCTACCCCCGTAAAGGGGGGTTGGCATCCACCTATGGTAGACGTGTTCCACACGAGATGCGTCATAGACAGATCCTCAAAGAACCGTCTTGCTTTGCAGCCCATGCACTACTCCCACCATCAGTGGATGCATGCTACCCCCCTTTTTTACAGGGGGGTTATATCCACCTATGGTGGACGTGCATCCAGCTATGCTGGAGGTCGCTACGCGACCCCTTACCCCCCCAAAGGGGGGTTAGACGTGTTACACACTACGCACCAGGTTGTAAAATAACTTATCCCTCTTGTTAAAATAAAAATATATATGTTTAAACTGCGCTTGTTCAAGACTTTGAGTCTACGTTTGAAAAAACAGCAGTAGGACCCTGCTGGGCAACTGCTCTACTAGGATATCCAAACATTCACAATAGGTAGATGATTAGAAATTATTTATAATAACACTAATCTTGTTCGTGACTATCCCCCTTTCAGGGGGTTAGCATGACTAGCTTTTTTCATTCACCATAGCTAGAGGTCAACTCTTCTAAATGGGATAGGTTTTGCTGTTCTAACCCTTAAAAGGTTCGATACTAATTATAATATGAAGGTTTATTTACTGTGTAACAGCCCACGCACTACTTCTTTTTACCCTAAAATGTGCCCCTCCCCATAAGGGGGGGGGGGGGAGGGAGGAGGGCACATCGTGCCCATCCGCCTAAGGCGCAAAGTGAATGTAAGAGGATCCCTTGCGGAGACCCCTACCCTTTCGCGGCGGGCAGGGATAGGGCATTGGCCCTACGGCTGCAAGCAAGAGGGTGCTACACACCCCCCTACCTCTCTCATACGAGAGGATGGAACTCTCCTCTCTCTGGTAGCATACATGTAGTGCATGAAAGCCCGTACCCATGCAAAAATAAAGGAAGTTGCATAAATAGTATATTAGGCCCAACCGGACTTGAACCGATGACCTATTGCTTGTAAGGCAATCACTCTACCGACTGAGTTATGGGCCTAGTTTGGTTTTTAGTTGACAATATTTAATAATAAATATTATACTTTATTCTCTATTTTTTAGCAAGTCATAAAATAAAAAATTTAAAGATTTTTTAACGCTCTTTCCATTCTCCCCTTTACTTCCACCTACAGCTTCCACCATGGTGGAAACCCTTCCCCCTTTGGGGTATTCACTTTGGGGTATATACATAGTGCTGTGTAACACCCTTCGGGTGTTACACAGTGTTACACAGTAGTGCGTCCCCTTTAGGGGATGTGCATGGGGCACTACGTGGTGCCCTCTTTATGCTTAGTACTTTTTTTTTACCTACTGCACAACCTTGAAAAGAGGGCGAACTATCAGCAAAAATAGAATCTTGATGTAAATAACTCTCCAGGAGTTATAACAGCGTAGCCTCCATTCTTTACCGGGGTTTTAAACTGTGCAATGAAGGCGCGATGTTTAAAACCCTCTACCTTCCACTCCGGGGGTAGGCACTCCCTTACCAAGGGTTCGAACCCCCTGTACCGTGGGGTATGGGGTGCATTGCGCCCCCTAATCTGGGTAACTGTTCTAGAAGGGTTCTTTAGTGCGTAGCAACCGGAAGGCTAAATAACCCAAAGGGTTAAACGCTTTGCGTTAAGATGCATGCTACCTAGGAGCCTTTCTATTTAGTGGGAAGAGGGCGCTACGTGCCCTCCCTACCCATCCCCTTTTTACTAATACCCTGCATGTCATTTAGTGTATAACACGTTCACCATAGGTGGAGGCATAAGCGGAAGTAAAGGGGGTAGATGTAGCAGGTATAACCCTTCCAACCTGGTGGGTGTGGAACAGCTGTCAAACCAACCCCCTTTACGGGAGTTTTTATTTAGCATAGCACTTTTCAGCTTTCCTTTTTAGGGTAGCTTGTCTCATCTGCTATGGCACATAGTGTGTCCACCGTAGGTGGATGTAAGGGGATCCTCCTACGGCAGTAAATAACCCAAAGGGTTATCAGTAAAAACAAATAGAATAGGGTGAAAGCACCCCCTGAAGATTATGGCAGGGGCAGGATTTGAACCTGCGACCTCAGGATTATGAGCCCCACGAGCTACCAGACTGCTCTACCCTGCTAATTAAAAATCGATAAATGAAATAGACACTTTATTTTAAAAATAACATATTTTTAGTTTTTTGTCTAGTATATTTCTTCTATTAATATAAACAAGAGCATTCTTTAATAAATAATTTTAAATTTCATCTCTATTTGGTATTAACCTAAGGTGCCTATTTGAATTGATCTGATACACTTTAGCTCTAGAGGATACCATATCAACCTACATTGGCTCGACTAAAGAAGTGGTTGATGGTGCCCCTACCCCCTCCTCCTTTATAGGGGACCCGTTTACGGCAACTTGGTGCGTAGCACGTACAGCATAGGCGAATATAACCCCTTTAAGGATAAGTCGGGAGGCACAGAGTGCATTGACCTATGGTGGACGTGTTACACACTAAAAAACCTAAAGAGTTTTAACTAGTAACCTCATAGCTACCGCTATAAAGTGTCTAAAAGGGAGTTGCCTTGTTGGTAATAAAGATATACTTGTGGAGAGATCCTCTTCTTTTTACCCCTTAGGCGCAAAAAACTAATAACGCACTGTTGTAAAATAAATTGATTTTTTTACTCCCCAGGTAGGACTTGAACCTACGACCAATCGGTTAACAGCCGATCGCTCTACCACTGAGCTACTGAAGATTTTTACCAATAATATTATGTATATATTATATATTTTTTTTTTGGAAAAAACAAGTATTGTTATTTAGTTATATGGAATTTGTAACCAGTATCCCTGTTTTAAACTTTTGAAGTATATCTTGATTTTTACATAACCTTGAGAATCCCTTCCCCTTTCGATGTAACACCCTTCGGTGTGTAACACCCTTCGGTCGATGTTACACACCGAAGGGTGTTACACAGCACGTTAGGGCCCGTAGGGGTTTCTACCGTAGGTGGATGTATAACGTAGTGGAGGCCTCTTCGCTCCAAAAATCGAGCACGTAAGCCTTTTTTACATATTAGGGTAAAGCGGTCGCTGCATCGTGGCTAGGAGAGCTCTCAGGTGCAGTCACCCTCTTAGTAGGGGGCTCTATACGCCCTCGGAGCACCGTCTTACAAACCCTCTGTAGTCACTAAAAGGGTGCCCTCTTTATATAGCCCTTTGGGTTATTTAGCCCCTTAGGTGGAAACCCCCTTACCCTATATATGAAGGATCTCTTCCCCTTCGGGCCCTTACGGGGATTACAACGTATTTACATAATGGATACCCCCGACCCCCGTAAAGGGGGGTTGTTACGGTAGCAGTAAATCCGTTAGTTAAAAGATGCTATTAAATTAGTTTTACAACTTTTAAAAGACCTAAATATAAACCTAAAGTAAACACTAAAGCACCAATAAGTAAACCTACATAACTTGTAATTGTTAACATAAAAAATTTTTATTTTTATCAAAAATCATTTTTAACTTTCAGAGTAAAAGAGGGGGTTGGTATACAATCTTTTACTTTTAAATATCTTGTTATTGAAAATAAATAAAATTATTATTTATTTTAAAAGGATTGAAAAACATTTTTATCGCAATTCATCTTAAAAATAAAATTAAGCACTTGTGTTGTCAAAGACGCATTCATTGTAGGGAGTATGCGCCCTCACAGGGAAGAAGAGCGTTTTTGAATCCTCCTTAATAAATACTTTTGGTGTGTAACATCGACCGAAGGGAAGACGATGTAGCTTCTTTTTATCCGAAGGACACTTTTTACCCCCGTAGGGATCCCTTACGGGGGGAGGTGAAAGGACAGTAAAAGATTTAATTAATAAGATAAGCCCATACTTCTAGAACTTTCTGAACCTAAATAAACACGAACACTTAAAAAGTCAGTAGGACAAGCAGTTTCACAACGTTTACAACCTACGCAATCTTCAGTACGTGGAGCTGATGCCATTTGACTAGCTTTACAACCATCCCATGGAACCATTTCTAAAACATCTAAAGGACAAGCACGTACACATTGAGTACAACCAATACAAGTATCGTAAATTTTAACGATATGAGCCATATTTTATGAGTAAAAAATTTTATAAAAAAATAAAAAGAAGATTGAGAATCGATTAAATCTATTTTAAATATGTTTTTATTATAATAGAATTATTATAATAAAAACATATTGTATCTTGTTGGCCTCTAACCCCTTTGGACCCTTCCCCCTTTGGACCCTTCCCCCTTTGGGCCCTTCGGCCCTTACTATGTAATACTATGTAAATACCCGAAGGGCCGTTAGGGCCCGTAGGGGTTTCCACCGTAGGTGGATGTGTTACACAGTGTTACATAGTGCTGTGTAACACGATGGAATCCTATGTAAATACAATGTAAATACCCGAAGGGCCTTTAGGGCCATAAGGGACCCCTACGGGGGGTATATACATAGAGATATGCAAAAATGGAATCAGTTTTTTTCTTTTGCACCTGTTTTAAGGAGGTAAAGGTTTCTGCTATCCCCGTAGATAGAAAAAGGGTGCTCCGTTTTTATCCACCTTTGGCCAAAGAGATCATTTGTGGATATTCTTTCTTTTTACAATGTAATACTGTGTAATACTATGTTAATACGTCTTCCCTTCGGTCGATGTTACACACCAAGTTAGTTCGTAACACGTCCACCATAGGTAGATGCACAAAATACCCCCACCCCCCCGTTAAGGGGAGTAGCACCCACCTACGGTGGACGTGCATCCAGCTATGCTGCCCCTGGCGGAGTAAAAAGAGGTTGCTATGTCCACCTTTGGTGGAAAGACTCCTTACCCTCGTAAAGGGGTTGGTGTGTAACACGTCGTCTTCCCTTCGGTCGACCGAAAGCAGCTATGCTGGATGCATATCCCTGTGTAACACCCGAAGGGCATCCCCTAAACCCTAAAGGCCCCTTCGGGGTATTACACAGTATTAACATAGGAGACGCATTGCATGCCCTTGTCGAGGGTACTCGTAGGTGTTAGATTTAAATATTGCCAGGAACCGGACTTGAACCGGTGACCCAAGCATTTTCAATGCTTTGCTCTACCAACTGAGCTATCCCGGCTTCTTATTAATTCTAGTATTTATAAACTTAGTTTTGTTTTTCTTGTCGGCATCTCAACTTACATCCACCTCTGGTGGACGTACTGTGTACTGAACTGCAGATAGTAAGAATAAAAGTATACTTAATTAAAAAGATAGCAGATTTTGTTTTTATTATATATATTTATATAATAAAAAAAAAGTTTTGACAAGTCTTAGTTTTAAATATAAAAATATGTTTATTCTAATAGAACTTGTAGCCATTATGTTTTCAAACTAGACTACCGTTTTAGAACTATTCTGTTGGAACTATGTACATAACGGCTAATCGTCTAACAATCCTTTACCTTTAAGGGTATCCACTATGTAATACCCCCCGTAGGGGTGTAAATACAATGTAATCCTATGTTAATACCCTTTAGGGTGTTACACAGTGTTCCACAGTAAGGGCTCCTCTTGCTTTGCAGCCCATCTCTCCCTCTTTTTTGCGGGCGCAACCAGGAAGGGCACTCCTTTTCCCCCCGTAGGGCCCTTACGGCCCTTACAGGTATTCCATAGCTTCCACCGTTGGTGGAAAGGAGTGCGTCCCCTTACTCCAACGGGGTGTAGGCCGAAATAAAGGGGGTTAGAGCCCTTCTATCTCAGATGGGGGGCCCCTAGCACGTAGTGCGCCACCTTTAGTGTGTAACATCGAGTCTTCCCTTCGGTCGACCGAAGGCCGCAGGAAAGACTCGATGTACTTCCGCCAGTGGCCAACGTACGTCCACCAAAGCAACCCCCCTTTACGGGGGGTCGGGGGGCGTAAAACGCCTTCTTTCCACCGTAGCCTTCAGCTTGCGCTATGTAATACCCGTAGGGCCCGGAGGGGTTGACCGAGGGGATGACGTGGATGAATGCACTTTATATAATATAAGTGATTTTAAAGCTTTTTCATTAGGCGAACGACGGGGTTCGAACCCGCGAATAATGGAGTCACAATCCATTGCCTTACCACTTGGCTACGCCCGCCATTTTTTTAATTATATTTTATCATTTTTTTTGTATAATGTCTAGTTAAAAAACTCTTATTTTTTCTTAGTTGCTAACATTAGCTAAATACGTATATACTTATGTTAGAAATTACCCCCGTAGGGGTCCCTTACTATGTAATACTGTGGAACACCCGAGGGGCCCGAAGGGGTTTCCACCGAAGGTGGATGTATTACATAGTAATACGATGTAATCCTATGTATATACCCGAAGGGCCCAAAGGGGCCTTTAGGTACATAGTATCCTTCGTTGTGTAACATCGACCGAAGGGAAGACGTGTTTCACAGTATTACATAGCGTAGGTGGAACGAAATAGAAGAACTTGTCTTACCTTCGGTCGACCGAAGGTAAGACGAACACTTCCCCGTAGGGGTGTAATACCCCAAAGGGGAAAGGGGGTAGCCTTCGGCTTGCGCTATCGAATACCCGTAAGGGCCCGTAGGGGTCGACCGAAGGGAAGACGAAAAGGGCCCTATAAAACCAAATTAGTCTAAAGGACGCATAGAAAGAACAGGTTCGTCAAAACGGTCAATACCTTTTTCAAAACCAGCAGCAGCAGCACGAGCACGACCAGCATGCCATAAGTGACCAATAAAGAAGAAGAAACCTAAACAGAAGTGAGAAGTAGCTAACCATGAACGTGGAGAAACAAAGTTTACAGCGTTAATTTCTGTTGCAACACCACCTACTGAGTTTAATGAACCAAGTGGAGCATGTGTCATATATTCAGCAGCACGACGTTCTTGCCAAGGTTGGATATCATTTTTAAGTTTATTTAAATCTAAACCGTTTGGACCACGTAGAGGTTCTAACCAAGGACCACGGAAGTCCCAGAAACGCATTGTTTCACCACCAAAAATGATTTCACCTGTTGGTGAACGCATTAAATATTTACCTAAACCAGTAGGACCTTGTGCAGATGCTACGTTAGCACCTAAACGTTGGTCACGTACAAGGAAAGTAAATGCTTGTGATTGACTTGCTTCAGGACCAGTTGGGCCGTAGAATTCACTTGGATAAGCTGTATTGTTGAACCATGAGAAACAACAAGCAGTAAAGCCCATTACAGCAATAGCACCAAGACTGTATGATAGATAAGCTTCACCAGACCAAACAAAAGCACGACGTGCCCATGGCCATGGAGTTGTATAAATGTGCCAAATACCACCTAGGATACATAAAGTACCAATCCAAATGTGACCACCGATAATATCTTCCATATTATCAACACTACAAATCCAACCATCACCACCAAATGGAGATTTTACAAGGTAATTAAAAATTACACCAGCATTTGTTGTTGGGTTTGTAATAACACGAACGTCACCACCACCTGGAGCCCAAGTGTCATAAACACCGCCAAAGTACATAGCTTTCCAAACAAGTAACCATGCACCAAGACCTAGCATGATTAGGTGATAACCTAAAATGTTAGTCATTTTGTTTTTATCTTTCCAAACATAACCAAAGAATGGGTATGATTCTTCTAAAGTTTCAGGACCAATTAATGAGTGATAAACACCACCAAAACCTAAAACTGCTGATGAAATTAAGTGTAAAACACCTGATACAAAGTATGGGAATGTATCAATAATTTCACCACCAGGACCTACACCATAACCTAAAGTAGCTAAGTGAGGTAAAAGAATTAAACCTTGTTCATACATTGGTTTTTCTGCTACGAAGTGTGATACTTCAAATAAGTTCATAGCACCAGCCCAGAATACGATTAAACCTGCATGTGCTACGTGAGCACCTAAAAGTTTACCTGATAAATTGATTAGACGAGCATTACCTGACCACCAAGCAAAGCCAGTAGTTTCTTGGTCACGACCACCTACTGTTAGTGTTCCATTAAAAAGTGTTTCCACTTTGTATTACCTCCGTACAAATTATAAAATCTAAAAACAAAAAAATCTACCCCCATAAAAGGAGTAAAAAGAGGAAGTTGTTAGAAAAGTAAAATTTGTATTTTAAATAATATTTTATTAAATAAAGATTTATTAAAACATTATTTAAGAAATAAAGTTGATGTAAAACAACTTTATAGTTTTAAAAACATGTTAGTCACATATTTAAAAACATTATTTTTAATTTCTTATATTAAATAATACTCAAACTAGTTGTTAAAAAAGCTAAAAAATTATTTATATCCACCTGTGGTGGACGTGCATCCAGCTACGCTGCCTTCGGTCGACCGAAGGGAAGACGACGTGTTTCACACCAACCCCCCTTTACAGGGGGTTTTAAAACATAGCGCCTTCATTAGGTTCTAATGAAAACTTATAAAAAACTAAAAAAAAATTATTTTGACTTTAAAATCAATTTCATAGTAACAAAAAACATATTAACTATTATATCAAAACGTGTTAATTTGTTTTGAAAGGTTTGTCTTTTTATTTATGACCCCCGTTAAGGGGGGTTGGCTAAAGCCATAATAAAATCCATTACTTTCACTACCCATCCGCTTACGGCGGAAAGAAGGAGAGTGCCAACCCCCCTGTACCAACCCTCCCCTTTACGAGGGGGTAGCATGCGCCCAACGAGAATGCTCCTACGGGGTAAAAAGAAGACGTGCATGGAGTTATTTAGTGCGTAGCAGCTGGCCCTAACTAACCTGAAGGCTGGAAAGAAGAGGATCCTTGCGTATCTACAAGGATGTAGATACGCAAGTATCTACGATCCCTTCTCCGTTGAGCCCTTTCTGTGTAACACCCTTTGGCCCTTCGGGTATTAACATAGTGTTACACAGTATAACATAGTGCTTAGTGCTATGTAACACCCTAAAGGCCTTACAGGCCCTTCGGGTGTTACACAGTATTACATAATTGATACCCCTACCTGCCGTCAAAAGGGGATGGAAAGTTGATACTAATTGAATAAAGGCCCACTAAAAGTGGATTTGGGCAGGGCCTAAATATTAATCGAAAGGTTCTTAGGCTGGAGCCAAAGAAACCAAGTACGTAGGAAGTACTTCCACAGTGGCAACCCCCTTAAGGGGTCGAAGGGCACATAGTGCATCCACGAGGGCGCTACGCACCCCCCATAAAGGGGGGTGCTATGGTGGACGTGTTACACACATCCCCTAAAGGGGATGCACTATGTATATACCCCAAAGGGGTTTGTGCATCCAGCTATGCTGGACGTGTTACACACTAACCTAGGAGCCCTCCTATTTAGGGTAAAGAAGTGTGGAGAGGACCCCTTCCCCTTTGGGCCCTTACGGCTCTTCGGGGATTACATTGTCTTTACACCCCTACGGGGGGTATTACTATTACAGAGTGGAGACCCCTACCTAGGATAGGAGGGCTCTAACCCTCTTTAAAGTGGCACGTAGTGCGTCCAGCCTAGCTGGATGATAGGAGGGGGTAAGTGTATCCACAAGGGATCCTCCAAAGTTGGCGCTCTCCTTTGTGGATGAACATTTTTTTTGCAAACATAGTACTCATTGTTGTGTAGACTAGTATAATTTAGCCCTCTTTTGAGGAGTAAAAACTAAAAAGCTAAAAACGTTTAAAGCTATTTGTTAATATAATTTCTTTAACCGCATTTATTTGCGTTTTTGAATATGCTTCTAAGTTATTATTTAAAGATAGTGAAGAATTTTTATCTAAAGATTCAAGATTTGGATAACCTACACAAAGAAATTTGTTAGTAACAAAATCTAGTAATTCTGTATTATTATGCAGATAATTATACGTTTTTATAATACTTTCTAAAATCCAAGTTGAAATAATTTTTTCAGAATATACTTTATCAAAATTAAACCAAAAATTCCAATAATTTCTATTTAATAACCAACGACGTCGACGCGGATTATAAAATTGATCTGTATCGGGAAAATCTAATAAAACATCTAAACCATCAATATTTTGTAATTGATCGTTGCCTTCGGTCGACCGAAGGGAAGACGAATTATTCCCTTTTGCAGATACTGTAAAAGGTGGATCTGAAACAGATCCCCCTAAAAGGGGGTTGGAAGCAGTTAATTGGTATAATTTTTTGATTTTTAGATTTATTTGTTTGTTTTTAATAAAACTTGATCTCCAATCAATATCACTTAAAAAAACGGTTTCTGAATTATGTTCAGACAGGTGACCATTCCACCATTGATTTGTTAAATATTGACCATGACGTTTTAATATACGATTTTGATAATACCAATTTATATTTGTTGGGATTTGTTCTGAAACAAGGTCCCCATATGCAAGAAGTGCCCCATATTTAGAGGGTGCTACGCCCCCCCCTAGCCCATCCACATCACGTTTTCCCTGCGGTCGATGTTTACACACTAAAGGAGTTTTCTTTCCGCCTACGGCGGATGCAGAATTTACATCCTCAAGGGAGCGGCTTGAGGTGTTTGATACCCCTGGAGCTATTGATTCTGCGGTTATTAAAGGTTCTTGGTCGTCTTCCCTTTGGTCGACCGAAGGCAACTGGTTTAGATTATTTAATTGTTTAATATAATAGGATTTAATATGTGATTGTAGTTTATCCATAAAAGATATTTGTGTTTTTCTTTGGCCTATTTTATCACCAACTAAAATATCATGAAAAACACGTTTATAATTTTCAAACCGTTTAGCAGGAATTAATAAACTTGAAAACGGTGGACATGGAGGTTCTTCTAAAACATTCCCATCAGTAAAACTTAAAAGTTTTGGTACAATTAAATTTTTTCGATATAAATAACGTTTATGTATAAAAGATAACATTAAAGTAGTAGCTAATTTAAAATTTTCATTATGTTCAAATATTTGTGACATATCAAAATCTAAATCTTGCCCTGCGTAGCAGCCGAAAGCCAACTTACTCCTACGGGGGTGCATACCTCTTGGCATAGCGGTTTGTTTGTGTCCTAAACTTCCTTCCCCTTTGGGGTATATACATAGAGACGATTTAGTTTTAACACTTAATAATTGACTAATTTTACCACTAAAAAGAGACATTAAACGATGGATTATTTTATTTTTAGAACCGTAAAGACTTAAAAAGTTAATACTTTTTAAATTTAAAAAATCACCCTGTGGCTTAAGCCTTTGTTCTACTCTAGTACCATAAAGTAAATTATTGGTTAAATAATAATTTAATAAAACTTTACCTACTTCATAATAAGCAATTGCTTTAAGCTTCTTTTGGCTTGGGCCTGTTATAAAACTTGAGGGCACTCGTCTTCCCTTCGGTCGACCGAAGGCAACGCTTTGTGTTATGTTATACTGTGTAACACGAGTCTTCCCTTCGGCTTGCGCTATGTTAATAGTCGAGTCTTCCCTTCGGTTGACCGAAGGCCGAAGGCCGAAGGCCAGATTGGTCTTCAACTCCTTTGCACCCGGTTGGCAGGATGCTCGATCGAGCACTCTTGCGAGATGCTCCATCGGAGGATCTTTTATTAATTTCTGTTTTTTATGTTTTAATTTTTTTGAGTGAGAAATTAAAGCATAATTTAAACTAAAATTTTCTGAATATTTTGGAATATGTAAACCTATTGTTGTTTGCTTCATAGCCATCCCTAAAATAATGCTATAATCTTTTAGATTTACTGTTAAAATAGTATTTTGCGTAGTTGCCTTCGGTCGACCGAAGGGAAGACGGGTATTATCATAGTAGTGCGTCCCCTTTAAAGTATGTGAATGAGATAAAGGTGATTTGGGCTCTTTTGCAAGTTGCCCGAGTCTAGTTACCGAAGGAAATCGTTGTATTGATTTAATAATTTCAATATTTGTATTAAAAATTAATTCTGTACTATTACTTATATTTGGTAAACAAATGGTTTCATCAAGTCGACCTGGTCGACGTAAAGCTGGATCTAATAAATGCGGAACATTTGTTGTTGCAAATACAACAAACCCTTTGTTACTACGTACACTATCAATAATTACTAATAAATCTGTTATCATATCTAATTTTGCTGATAAATTTGATAATGATAATTCTGCTAACATTGCTACTTTAGCACGGATTGAATAGCTTGTGCGTGGTTTTGTAGCTAATTGTTCAGTAGGTAAACCAGTCCATGGTAATTCCGAAACAATTTTATTTGGTTTTAATTTTTTTTCTTCTTTTAATAAGAAGACAGAAAATGGTGAAGTATTTGGAGGTGCTATTTTTTTGATTGTTTGTTTAATACGTAAAAAACTTGGGGTTTTTGCTATTTTTAAAGCTAATCCTGATTTAAAATCACTTAGCCCACGTAAGGATACTTGGTCGGGAGTAATTTTAATTTTATTTTTAATAGTTAGGTTATGATTTTCAATGATACTTAAATTGCTTGTTGATTGTGTTGGGAATTTTAAAAATAAATCTGTTACATAAAGATTTGTAGGAATTGAAAGCGAGTAATCGCCTTTAAAAGGTTTTTTATAATGTGTAATAGCATGACGAGTTAATTGATAAACAACTTGATTTTTTTCATGAACTTCATCACGTTGACTACCAAAAAAATCTTCTTTAAATGAACCATTATCATCTGACATGCCACTACCATAATCAGAAATTAACATAGGTCTTCTTTCACCTATAAAATGGATATCTTCTAATAAGAAAATACAAGGTGTATTTAAAGCAATAGCATCAAAAACATCACGTAATAATTTAATTCCAATAGCAAAACCACGGTTAACAACAGCATAACGTTGAGCACTATCTGTAATAATTTTTAATTCTGTTTCACCAGCTAAAGCTTGTATTAAAAGGCCATTATAATTAGTAAAATTTTGTTCTTTTTTTGTTTTTGTAAAAACTAATAAAATATTTTTTGATATTTGTTTATTAAAAATACCTGAATAGATTTGACATACTAATGTGCCAATAGGTTGTTGTAGTATACTATTTGATTTTATAGCTGGAATATGCGTAAAAGATTTTGGTGGATGATAATCAATAAATAAATCCCCATTTGAATTATTACTACCATTATGACTATGCCATGATTGATATGTAATAAATTGATTAATTGCCCATCGATCCACATCCACATCCCCTAAAGGGGATGCACTACTCTGTAATAACCGAAGGGTTCCACCAGAGGTGGATGCAGATTCTAAATCTTGTATATTTGAGGTAAAAGAGTTAGGTTTAAAAAGGTTTCCATTATTTTTACTTGTGCTGGAGCGTCCTAAGAATAAGCCACTACTATTTTTAACCCCTAACCCTGAGGAAGGGTTAGAACGTAGCACAAAGTATGGAACTGTTTGTTGCCCTACATACACTTTTGAGGAGCCGTTTATTTGCGGGGCAAAGACATCCAAAACTATTTTAAACGCACTACTATGGTAAGACCCCAACAAGGTTTTTAACCCCCCTTTAGTGTGTAAACATTGACCGAAGGGAAGACGGGATGTAAGTCTGTTTTTATCTTTTTGTCTTTTTGCTACCTGTGTAATTGAGGATGGAAAATCGGTTGATATGTTTTCAATAAGGGCAGTTTGTTCTGCTTTAATTGTTGATAAAGCCGCAACATTTACATTATAAAAATCAGCAGCTGTTACTAAAAAATCAGCCCAAATATCCCAAAATAAAGTACCTTTTTCTTGGCGGGCAATTAAATCAGCATCTGGTTGACTTAATGTAAAGAGAAATGTATCAAATAAATAGAACATACGACGCTGTAATAAATATGTTAGTGGGAGTAATGTAGTTATATTTATTTTATGACCAAGCCCTAACGAGTAACCCTCAAGCTGTACCAATTGACTTAATGTAGAAAAATCCCATGTGGGAGATTGTGGAACGGCTGACGAGGATCCCACCAGAGATCTCCCAATCTCTACTTGCCCAGTGGGTAAAAAAAACCCTTCGGGTGTTACACAGTAAGTGAACAATGGCATATTACGGGAAACTTTAGAAAATACATTCCAAATATAAATATCAATATTTTCGGGGATAATCGTTATAAGATCTGAAGACCATTCAACTAAAAAACCATAAGCAATCCAAGTTGTTGTAAATTCAGCAGGTTTTTCAAAAAAACTTGAAACATTACGAACAGAAAGTTGAAATAAATCAATTACATTCATTATAAAACTAAAGAATATTTTTTTAGAAGACGTAAATAAAGAATTTGTTACTTTTTTAGTCTTTATTTTAAAATTCGCTTGAGACCAAGGCTCGAACCCCCCTTTAGGGGATGGGGATGTGGATGCTAAGGGTGAAGAAGTAAAGTTCTTACCGCCGTTTAGCGGGTTTGCCTTCGGTCGACCGAAGGGAAGACTAAAACTTTTGTTAAAAAAAGAAAGACCTTGTACTATGTTAATACCCCGTAGGGGAAGGATTAACAAACTTTTTAGGCTAATAATATTTATTTTTGAATAAATTGTTTTGGATTGGTTTATTTTCACGCCTTTAAACCCACGCTCGTACTTTTTAGTCGGAACTTGTATATAATTCCCTTTTGACAAACGCCTTGTTGAAAAACTATTTTTAGCCAAACTTGAGTCTTTTTTTAATAAATTGAAACTAAAAAAAGTATACATTTTAGTTTGCTTTTTAGCCGAAGGCCTACCCCCCTTTACGGGGGGTAGGCGCCCCGTTCTAACTGGGCTCTTTTTATTTATACCGCTGCTGTTATTACCTCCTAGAGGGGAAGGACGAACTGATGTGTTGTAAAGTGGAGACCAAGTCAAGACTTTGAAATTTGTGTTAGGGCGTGTAGCAATACTCGGTACAAGTTTAACTCTTGTAGATAATTGTTGAAGAAGGGAAAAATAGCCATTTGAAAGTTTATGTAATAATATTAAATGAAATTTAATAAAACAACGTACTTGACTTATACTGATTAATGTAATTATAGCACAGAGGTGTAAAAGAAAACTAATTCCAATTAAAAAATTATCTGTATAATAACTAGACAGATTAAATGCATTTTTATTTGCTTTTACCCAAGGCTCAAGGAAGAGGCTATACTTCTCTTTATTTATAAAATTAGAGGAAACCGCTTCTATGTTTATACTATTACATAGCACGTCTAAATTATATTTCGATGGGGATGTAAAAGGTTTGAAAGATAACGCTGCCGCCCACCATGATACATTAAAATTTTGTAGATTTTTAATTTTAAACACTTCTTTTTTATTATGAGGAATATAACTTGTTATATAATTTAATTTTTGTTTTTTTTGTGTATATTTACTTTGTATTTTTTTCTTAAATAAATTTAAATTTTTATTTAAGAAAAATTTTTCCCAATTTGTAATAAACTGTTTTTCTAGATATTTTGTTTTATTATTCTTACTTTGATTACGTAATTTTTGAGTTGTCCATAGAGTATAACGTTTATTAAATTCTGTTATAGTATTAGTATTTGTTTTATTTAACGCCCAATAGATACGTGCTATTTCAAAAGAGTTTTTTACTTGTTTTATTTTTGTATCCACAAGGGATTTCCCCCATTCATCTTGAGGGTCCTTTGTATAAAAAGAGGGCGCTATGCGCCCCCCGTACTGAGATAGGAAGGCTCTCAAGTTACCACCTACATCTAACCCCCCTTTCTGGGGAGTAAGAGGACGCATAGCGCCCTCCACTATGTTAATACCCCAAAGGGGAAGGACACCTAGTGCGTCACCTTTAGTGGATGTGGGTGTATATGTTGACTCTTGCATAAAATTAAAGCCGATTGGTGTCGAAAAAGCTGAAGGATTACCAAGTTGAAACGTTAAATTATTATAAAACCAAATCCAAAAATCGCGAAATAAGGTATCTTTATCTTTATCGTTATCAAAATCATTATTAGGGGAATTATTTGTTTTTTGGTTTTTAAAGTTCACAAAATTTCCTTTAAGCTTTAAATCCCGTAAGTTTGTTTGGCTTTTTTTAAAGTACCCCGTACTTTTAAAGGTAAACATCAATACTTGACCTTTATTAATTGCTAACTTGGCCTTTGGTCGACCGAAGGGAAGACGAGCGCTTTTATTTAGAGTAGGGACTTCGTATTTTGTACGAAGTTCCAACCCCCTTTTCCTTGGACCTACAGCTTCCATCTTAGTGCCCCTGGCGGGGTAAAAAGAAACCCTTCCTGTGTAACACCCTTCTTCCACCGTAGGTGGATGTATTCCATAGTATTCCATAGTATTACCTAGTAGTGCGTCCCCTTTAGGGGATGTGGATAGAGTTTTATTTAAAAAAGCACCCTCTTTTTGATTTTTAACCTTTCGTTGGTTTAGAAAAAATAAAAAGAGACGATTTCTTAACCAAATTGGGCGTGGAAAAAATCGAGTACGTTTTTTTTGACGTCTTGTTTCTAGACGTTGTTTTTTTGCTTTACGTTTTTTTTGGAATTGTAAACGAGATTTTTTTTGTTCAAATTCCCCTGGGAGATATAAGCGCGGGGTTAGTTTTTGTTTTGATAGAGAGAGACTTTGGATATTCTTTTTATTTATAACCCCCAAAGGGGTTATATACCAACCTGCCAACTTGTCAACCCCTTTTTTAAGTTTAAACATTTTGTAATGTTTCAATAAAAGTGATACCGAGATTATATTTTGGTTTGTATTATTTTTTAGTTTTTGTAAAAACTTTGATGATACAAAGTGCACTTTGTTTTTTAACCGAAGGCCAACTCTTTTAGCAGGGGTAGCTGCATAGTACTTGCCCATACCTAAGCCCTGAGGGTTTACAAACCCCCCTGTACTTCTTTTTACCCCGCCAGAGTGCGAAGCTCTTGAGATAGGGGCAAAACAGAAAGAATTAAAGTTTTGTTGATTATTTAAATAAATAAAAATATTTAATATATTTTTAAGATAAGTAAAATAGCCATTTATATCTTGTTGACCAATACTTTGTGTAGAAAAAAGGTGCTTTTGTCTTTGTACTGAAATCCCCTTTAAGGGGTTACTAAAAGCGTCAAGGGCTTCCACTAGGGTGGAAACCCTTCGGTGTGTAAACATCGACCGAAGGGAAGACATATTACATAGTAGTGCGTCCCCTTTAGGGGATGTATTTCTCCTCAATTGGTTTAACTGATTAGATGAAGCCAGGTTAGGTAAAATAAGTGTTTTTAATAAATTTAACTTTAATGTTATGACTTGTTTTTCTACACCTATAAAATTCATATAATTTTTTTTTTGAATAAAGACATTATCATGTAAAAGTGTTAAAATTTGATTTAAGATAATATTATTTTTGCCTTCGGTCGACCGAAGGGAAGATTCAAAAGATTTTTTACTTTTGTCTATGGTGTAAAAACCCAAATTGTTTTTGTGCTGTGTAACACCCTTCGGTGTGTAAACATCGACCGAAGGGAAGACGGATTTCATCGTGTTACACAGTATTGGTTCTTCGGCCATAGCCTGTTGCCTAACCATTTTTGACGTTGAAAGCCCTTTCTGTGTAACACCCTTCGGCCCTTCGGGGATAACATCATATTCCATAGTATTACTATGTATATACCCCAAAGGGGATACTATTACATCTAAGCTACTCTTAGTTTTTAGGTTTTTAAAATTGGAATTGATTAATGTTAAACCATTTTGATATTCATGAACGTATGATTTTGCACTATTTAATAATAGCTCTGTACTTTCCCTTCGGCCTTCGGCTTGCGCTATGTTAATAGTCGACCGAAGGGAAGACTCGATGTTTACACACTGAAGGGCCGAAGGGCCCAAAGGGGATAGTACTACGCTTTTTTGTCGTTTTATTTTTAATAATTTTAAAAGATTTTTATTTGTTATAAAATTCATATTATTTTTTAAAAATCTATTTGTTGATACCGGATTTATACGACTTAAATCTAGTAATGAGTTTAAAATATTTAACTCAACTTTATTATTATGATTTGTTTTGACATACTTTATAAAAGACAAATAATCTTTGGCCACTTCACCTTTATGTTTTGTAGGGGGCTCTTCCGGATAGAAGATCGAGCACTCTGGCGAGATGCTCCATCTACGGATCGTAGATACTTTTGTATAGACATCCTTGTCTATGCAAAGGGTCCTCCTGCTCTTGTATCGAGTATCTGTAAGATACTCCATTATTGCTGTTTGTGGTAAGTAACGTGCGCAATCGAGCACGCGTGAGGACACGACGGGGGAAAGTAACGGGGGGTTGCCTTCGGTCGACCCCCCGTAGGGGGGCGCAAGCCGAAGGGAAGACGAGCTTTTTTTATTTTTAATATAATTAACAAATTTATAAAATGTTTTATTTATTTCATTATTTGTTTTAAAGTTTCGTGATACAACCGCTTCTAACCCCGTTACGAGGGTTGGTAAACAAAGCCCTTGGGGGTTATAAATAAGTTTATAATTGGTAAAAAAAGCAAAACCTGCTATTGGTATTAACCAATAACTCAAAAAAGTTTTATTAGTAAGTTTATTTAAAAGAAAAAGTTTATTTTGTTTAGGTTGACTTTTTGACTTTAAAGAGGCCCAGATGCCTATGTCTTTTGCAGCTGAGCTAAAAAATGAAGGCCAAGTAGATATAGAAGGATTTCTGCCATAAATAGCTAATGTTTGTTCGTCTTCCCGTCGGTCGACCGAAGGCAACGTCCCCTTTAGAGGATGTAATTGAAAGTTTTGAGTTGTTTCTAGCCCCCTTTTACTTGCACCGTAGTGTGTAAACATCGAGTCTTCCCTTCGGTCGACCGAAGGCCGAAGGGATGACGTGGATGAGATAAGGGGGCTTTCCACTGACGTGAAAGTAGCGCCCTCAAAAAATTTAGATAAAAGTATTTGTAAAAATACATAGGTTTGGTTTTTCTCACCTTGGTCTATTTGGCAGTTGCCGTTATAGGCTTCTTTTTGGCTTAAACTTTGCAAAGACGTTAGCGTCTTTTTAACCCCACCTTTGTATGAAACTCTTTTTATACCTGCTTCTACCGTTGGAACAAACACAGGTGGATGTAAAGAGGGGTTGGTCTTCGTCTTCCCTTCGGTCGACCGAATGCCAAAAGGAGAGATAGACTTCTTTGCACCAGGTTGGAGCGCTTCTTTCCTAGGTAGGAGCCAAAGGGCCTTTAATTTTGATGTTGTTGTTTCAAACCCCCTATTAAGGGGAGTAACGGATCCACCTACGGTGAATTCCTTTGCACCTTGAATCTTCGATAGGGTCTTATCCCCTTTAGGGGATGTATTTAAGTGTATTTGATTTTTAAATTCTTTATAATTATTTATTTGTTTTTCGATTTTATATGTTTTAAAAAATGTACTTAATTGAAAATTTAAAAATTGATTATATTTAAAATGGCCTGTAGCTAGTTCTGTTTTTGAGGGTGCTACGCTAAACCCCCCTCTTTCCACAAGAGCTTCCACCACGGTGGAAACCCTACGGCCCTTCGGGTATTCCATAGTGTTACACAGGAGTGTGTCCCCTTTTGGGGATGTGGATAAAGAAGGGTTGGCCAACTGTACCAAACGGGTACGTGGACGAGGAAAATCACATTGGACATAACCCTTTTGCGTTTTACTCAAAGGGCAACTTGATGCGTGCTTTTTAATTTGAAAATATAAAAAAGTTGAGGATTTTTGCATAATTAATAACGCTGAGAATAAAAACTACGGATTTTAGACTTTCCAAACCCCCTTTCCTTCTTTTTACTATGTAATACATCCACCTACGGTGGAAACACCTACGCTATGTAATATGTAATACGTAATACCCTAAAGGCCCTAACGGCCCTAAAGGGGATTCCATTGTATTACATAGTAAAAAGTGGATGGGGTTTTATTTAAAAAAGCACCCTCTAGATAAATAAGTATTTTTAGATTTAGATGTTTGCAAATGCTTGCATCCTTTTTTAAAAATGGACGTACTACGTACCAACTCCCCTGGTTAGCTGTCAAGAAGGCGCTATGAGCTCCCCTACTCTAAGTGTGTAACACGTCTAATCCCCCTTTATGGGGGGTAAGGGGGGCCGTTGGGCCCCCTTCCACTTTTTAGATGCAAAGCGCCTTCGAGGATCCTTTGTATCTACAAGGATGTCTATACGTAAGTATCTACGATCCTCCGATGGAGCATCTCGCCCCTTTGGGGTAATAACAAGAGTGCTCCATCTTCTATACTCTTGTGTAGAAGATCCCTTCCCCTTTGGGCCCTTCGGCCCTAAAGGGTATTCCATAGTGGAGACACTTACATCTACCTACGGCAGAACTAAATAAATAGGAGGGCTTGTCTTCCCTTCGGTCGACCAAAGACCGGATTGGAGGATGTATAAAGTCAAAAGAAAGGTTATTTATACTTTCCCTAAAGGAGAAGCACTACAATGTAATACATCCACCTACGGTGGACGCACTTCGTGCTAAATACTTGTTAGGGCCGTACGGGCCGTAAGGGCCCAAAGGTGTTTCCACTATGGTGGAAGATAAAGTAACCCTAACCCAAAAAGCCTAAGCACAAGTTTTTAATATGTTACACTTTCTAGAAATTTTTACCCCCCTCAGGAGTTACTTCTTTCTAGGCGATTTGAAAAACTAGAGGGTGCTATGCTTAAAAACCCCATGCACTTTTTAGGAAGTAAAGGGGGGGGTGGGAAAGTAAATCAAATAGGCTATACAAAAAACTCTATCTTTACTTTAGTGGGGTATGTATAAAAACTTTGTTTAAAATCCATAATTTTTAAATTTTAAAAATGTAGTGAAAACTTGTAACAAGTTAAAAGTGTTTGTGATTATTTGGAAATCTTTTATAGAGAGTAACTTACATCCACCTAGGGTGGACGTGCTACGAATTTATCGGACCCCTTTACTTCCACCTACGGCTTCCACCATGGTGGAAAACCCTTCGGCCCTAACGGCCTTTAGGGCCTTAACGTGCGATGTAATCCCCTAAAGGCCCTTCGGGGATTTACATAGTATTACATCGTAGTGCGTCCCCTTTAGCCTTCGGCTTGCGCTATGGAATACCCGTAGGGCCCGTAGGGGTCGACCGAAGGGAAGACGGGATGTGGATGGGTAGGGGGGGCCAGAGTGTGTAACACGTCCACCATAGGTGGATGCGCCTCCCCTGTAAAGGAAGTAGCAAACAAGTAGCCCTTTGATCCTAGGTAGTGTAAATGCTAAGTTCAAATTTGTTATATAAATAATTCTATTTAAAAAAACTAAATCCTAAATAATTATTTTACCATAATTTTTAATTGTAGATACGCAAGTATCTACGGATACATTTTATGTCATTACTTGAAGGGCCCCGCGGGGCCACCCTTTGTAAAACAAAATACAAGTTGGTCTACAACTAAAACCAGTTTAGTTTAAAGGAGACTTCGACCTGCACTTCCACCTTTGAAGAATACCTGCTCATGGTCTAGGGAAAAAGTGGTGCCAAACTGGGATCGAAGGTCTACCCGTTTCCGACCCCCTATAAGGGGGGTCGGGGGCTTCCACCTACGACCCTGCGGGGTAAAAAGTGGAGGATCCCAGTCACATCTGGTGGACATGGAGACTCTTACCCTAAATAAGAAAGCTCGTCTTCCCTTCGGTCGACCGAAAGCCAGGTTAGAGGGCGATATGCATTCACCAATGGTAAACGTGTTACACACTAAATAACTCTCCCGTAATAAATAAAGGAGGGAGGGGGGTTGGAAAGAAGTGTCTTTGAGCCCTTCTATCCCTAACGAGTTGACGATTTCACTGCTCCTGGCTTGCGGGTCAGTTGCTCACTCTAAAGAGGGTTGCTATAACCCACAAGGAATCCTGCGACAGAGTTTAAAAAATCGACCCTATTCTATGAATTAAAAATGGTTCAACTAAATGTGTAGCCTTGTAATCACAGTTGGCTGTGCCTATGGGGTAATAATCAAGAGGGTGCTTTTTTTAAAAACCACCCCCCTCTTGATTATCCAAAGGACATTTATAAACTTGCAAGTTATTTAGCACGTAGTGCGTCCCCCTTAGGGGACGCACTACTATGTAATACCCCCCGTAGGGGTGTAAATACCCTTTAGGGCCGTAAAGGACGTAAGGGCCCAAAGGAGTTTCTATGCAATCTTTGTCAGGCCAACCCCCTTAAAAATAAGGGGGAGTTTTAAACATCATTCTCTCTTTTTACTTTGTAGGGCCCTTACTATGTAATGTAATACCCCGTAGGGGTTTCCACCGTAGGGGTTTCCACCGTAGGTGGATGTATTACATAGTATTAAAAATGGATAAACGGTGAATGGCAACCCCCCTTAACGAGGGGTTTAAGCAAAGAGCCTTCGAGGATCCCTTCCCCTTTCGGCCCTTACGGCCCTTCGGGGATTTCCACCCCTACGGGGAAGTATTTACACCCCGACGGGGGGTATTACTATTACATAGTGGAGACCCCTACCTCTTAGACAAAAGGAGAGAGCCCTCCACCTTAGCGTAGGGGGGCATTGCGCCCTCCTCAGAGAAGTGGAACATTAGAGCATAGACACAAAAAGGGTTTAATTAATGCTTAAAAAACCCAAAGGGGTGAAAAAACACATAAATAATTTTTTGTTATAATACTCAATACAATATGATTAAATTTTTACATCCCCTAAAAAGAACGTGTTGCACACATCCACTAAAGTGGACGCACTGTGTGCATCCAGCTATGCTGGACGTGTTTCACATATCCCCTAAAGGGGACGCACTCTGTGCATCCAGCTATGCTGGACGTGTTTCACACTAAAGTTAACGTAATGATGAGTTGTTTTTTAATTTCGGAGATACACGCTATGACAATAGCGATTGGTACATATCAAGAGAAACGTACATGGTTTGATGATGCTGATGACTGGCTTCGTCAAGACCGTTTCGTATTCGTAGGTTGGTCAGGTTTATTACTTTTCCCTTGTGCTTATTTTGCACTAGGTGGCTGGTTTACTGGTACAACTTTTGTTACATCATGGTATACTCATGGTTTAGCTACTTCTTACTTAGAAGGTTGTAACTTCTTAACTGCAGCGGTTTCAACACCACCTAACAGTTTAGCTCACTCTCTTCTATTTGTTTGGGGTCCTGAAGCTCAAGGTGATTTCACACGTTGGTGTCAGCTTGGTGGTTTATGGGCATTTATTGCATTACACGGTGCATTTGGTTTAATTGGTTTCATGCTTCGTCAGTTTGAAATTGCTCGTTCAGTAAACCTACGTCCATATAACGCTATTGCTTTCTCAGCTCCAATTGCTGTTTTCACTTCTGTTTTCCTAATTTATCCATTAGGTCAATCAGGTTGGTTCTTTGCTCCAAGCTTTGGTGTTGCAGCAATCTTCCGTTTCATTTTATTCTTCCAAGGTTTCCATAACTGGACTTTAAACCCATTCCACATGATGGGTGTTGCTGGTGTTTTAGGTGCTGCTTTATTATGTGCTATTCACGGTGCTACTGTAGAAAACACATTATTTGAAGATGGTGATGGTGCTAACACTTTCCGTGCATTCAACCCTACACAGGCTGAAGAAACATATTCTATGGTAAACTTTTTGCCACTTTATGCAGTAATGCATATCGCTAAATCTTACTTAAACGGAGGATCTCCAAGTGGACTTGGACAATTCCGTGCTAAATTGATGTACTTTTTTAAAAGAAAACCTTACAAATATCTTAATAATTACAAACACACTCCGTTAATTTATATATTTCGTCGTCTAATTTATACATTTCACACTACAATGTTAATGTTTTCTGCTAACCGCTCACGAGTTATACGTCGAGTTAATGATCCATTATTTCCACGTTCATCAAAATCTGGTATTTATTTAATAACGTGTGTTACAAAAAACAAATACTACGTGGGATACTCATCAAACGTAGGAGCACGCATTATAGCTCATAAAAGCAAATTAAGACGTAACATTCATGATAATGCTGCTTTACAGCAGGATTATAATGAATTAGGTGCTGAAGTTTTTACGTATCAACGTTTAAATATGGGAGTAGGGCTTGAAGATAAACTAATGTTAGAAGCGTTAGAAACAGCAATCTTAAGAACACTTCCACCCCACCAACGTTACAATGTTTTAGTTGATTGGAGAGTACGTCCTGGCGAACTAAATGGTTTTGCTAATACTCGTCATACACCTGAAGCACGTGAGTTAAATCGTTTAGCTCACGTGGGTAAACCATCTCCCTTTGCAGGTCGTACTCAATCAGAAGAGCACCGTCAACAAATAAGTGCTCAAAATCGTGGTCAATCAAGCTTTGAACGTCGTAAAGGGCTCTCTATTGATGGAGTGTTTTATGATTCGGTTTCAGAAGCTAGTCGTATAACTGGTTATGCTCGTCGTACAATTCGTAAACGTTGTCATAGCAACCACCCTCAAGACTCCGAGTGGGTATGGGAAGGTGGTGAATAAATAAAAATAAAGACGAACCCTTTTAGGGTATATACATAGTGTGTTTAAAAATATCTAGATTATTTGTATCAAAATGCCTAACGACTATCCTACTCGGAGGACGAGAGGAGTAGGGAACAAGGAAACAATGGTTCCCGAAATAGTAAGTGTCCACTGTAAACCTCCGGCTTTATCCACACCACATACGTGTGTAAAAGTCGAGCCAATGGACAAAGATATAGTCTGATCTTAGAGGTAACTCTAAGCTGTGGATCAACGTAATGATTCCCGGGAGAAGAACTTTCCAAGCTTCTCTGAACATAAATGAACTGCAAACCGTTTCTGGTCACAAATCTTTGGTGTAGCTTTCTCAAACAAACGTTGGCTTCACTTCTTCATGTTATTAGTTCCTGTTACAGGTCTATGGATGTCTGCTATTGGTATTGTAGGTTTAGCAGTAAACTTACGTGCTTATGACTTCGTTTCTCAAGAGATTCGTGCTGCTGAAGACCCTGAATTTGAAACTTTCTACACGAAAAACCTTTTATTAAATGAAGGTATTCGTGCTTGGATGGCTGTTCAAGACCAACCACATGAAGGTTTTGTTTTCCCTGAAGAAGTATTACCTCGTGGTAACGCTCTATAATTATTTAATTTACACCAACTATGGTGGTTGTAGGGAACGGTTAAAACCATCTTAATTGCATCCACCAAGGAATCCACCTACGGCACGCAGTGCGTCCGCTTTTTACCCCGCAGGGGCATAGGTGGACGTAGATCCCTTACCCTCATACGAGGGTTAGTGTGTAACACGTCTAACCTCCCTTTAGGGGGGGTAAGGGAAGGGCCCGTTGGGCCCCCCCCCCAGCATAGCTGGATGGACAATTTTATTAAACCCCTTTGGGCCCTTACTTTCCACCGTAGGTGGATGTATTACATAGTATTGCGTAGAAAGGCCCCCTACCCCCTTAACGGGGGGTAGGGGCCCTTCCATTTAGGCGCCTTTGGCGGGGTAAGCAGTAGCGTGGACTCCCCCTACTGTGTTAATACTACATGTCTCCCCCTTTTTACTCATTACCCAAGTGAGAGACAAAAAATTATTTTTTTGAGTGCTTGAGCCGTATGCATTTAAAAATGCATGTACGGTTCTTTGGGGGGATTAAAAGTTTAAAGTTTTTAGTTTTAGCTAGATTACCTCTTATAAAATAAAAAATTTTAAGTTTAAATCCTACCCGACTAAACCAGGACATTTTTCACGCAGTCTGTCAAAAGGACCAAATACAACTACTTGGATTTGGAACCTTCACGCAGATGCACATGACTTTGATAGTCATACAAGTGATCTAGAAGAAATTTCTAGAAAAGTATTCAGTGCGCATTTTGGTCAATTAGGTGTTATCTTTATTTGGTTAAGTGGGTGCGACACGATAACATATTGTATTTTGTATTCTTGAAAAAACCTAAGATTTTGTTCGTCTTCCCTTCGGTCGACCGAAGTACCCCCCCGTAAAGGGGGGTTAGGCGTACATACCCCTCTAGCAGCATGTTTGCGTCTTTATCTCCTTGTCAGGGGATCAATAAACAATCAAGTGTTTGACAGTTAGGGGATTTGTAAAAAAAGCTGTGAAACAAAAACTTAAGGTTTTTACAGAAAGATATGGACATGTTCATATAAGCTCTTTTTGTTTTTCATTTTTTAAGATAAAATAACTTTTATTTACCTATGTTTATAAGACAGAAGCTGTTATTTATTTTTAAAAAGATTTTTAAAATCCACTGTTTTAAAATCTTTTGTTTTAAATTAGGATTAATTAGGTTACATCCACCGTCTCTCTCTTCGTTGGTCCACCATAAATGGATGCGGATGAGACAGGTTACCCCCCTGTAAAGGGGGGGTAGAGGAGTAGGTTGTAAACAAAGCCTACTAGGTAAGACTTATTTTAAAAATAACGTAAAGATTTTATCTTATTATTAAATGTGTAAATACATATGGAACGTGAAAAGTATGCTTTATTTTTTAAAGTTATACAAAGGATACTCAAAATCTTAATACATTTAAACAATATAAGTTTATAAAAAATGTATAAAATCAGCTACGTCTGTTTAAAAAACACTTTGAGTTAGTTCTTATTTAAGTTTTTAACAATGCTAATGGCATTAACTCTAGATGGAGCCCCAACATCGTCTTCCCTTCGGCTTGCGCCCCCCTACGGGGGGTCGACCGAAGGCCAAAAAAGGGGTTGGCTTTATACGCTGCAACAAAAGAGGGTACACCTTTCTAACCTCCCGCTTTCCGGGGGGGGTAAGGGGGAGCGCCAAACTCTCGCATTCACCGTAGGTGGAACCCTTTCGGGCCCTAAAGTCCCTAAAGGGGGAAGGGATCCTCTATGTTAATACCCCAAAAGGGATAGCGCCCTCTGGCGTAGCCTTCGGTCGACCGAAGGGATGACGTGGAAGACCCCTACCCCCAGAACAAAGGGGGTAAGAACACTTCTTTCAAAATAACCACAAGTAAAATGTGCTTTTTAGTTTATGAGGGTGTTATGTGTCCCCTTTAGCCTTCGGCTTGCGCTATGGAATACCCGTAGGGCCCGTAGGGGTCGACCGAAGGGAAGACGGAATGCGGACGCATAACATCCTTATGCTACCTAGTTTTTAAAGCATCAAAGAGGCTTGTCTCTTTTGTGGCCCTGTTTAGGGGAACGTTACCCCAACAAGATATATAAAACATAATTTTTTAACATTTAACTGGCTCTTATTCCTATAAAATAAGTCCCAAAAACACAAAATTAAAAACAAACTAAAGGCTTTTATTTTTTGTAAAAGTGATTTGTATTGTTTTTGTAGTTTATAAAAAATAATTTACTATGTAATACTGTATACCACATCCACCTACAGTGCCCCTGCGGGGTAAAAAAAAAAGAAGGGCCTTTAGGGCCTTCAAGGAATTGATTTAATCTTTTACATACCCCATCCAACTTCTTGAACCCTTGATGGGAGTAAGAAAAACAGGGTAGGGGAAAAGAAGGGTGTTAAGCCAGGGGGCCCGTTGGCCCCTCCTCCACTTTTAATTTGGTCCACTCCCCCACCTTAATATCTATAACTAGGAATAACCTCTGCAGAGTTGGTGTATGGAAGGACCTTTTTTAATAGCATCCCTTGCATAGAAGGGCTCTTACCCCTCCTTTTTACGGAGTGTATTTAAAGAGGGGGTTGGGGGCACATAGTGCGTTCTTTCCGCCGTAGGATACTGCGTACCTTACTCCCCGTAAAGGGGGTTAGCGGATGGACACGCCTTCTTATTTTTTAATAAATACTGAAACCATCCCTTATTTTTATGTCTAATACTGGAACTACTGGACGTATCCCTTTATGGCTTGTTGGTACTGTTGTTGGTTTATTAGCTGTTGGTTTATTAGCTATTTTCTTCTATGGATCTTATGTTGGTTTAGGTTCTTCTCTTTAATTTATTAATTTATTCTGTGTAGTATACCCCCCATTGGTGCTTTCACCTTTGGTACATAGTACATCCACCTACGCCCCTGCTTTCCACCTACGCCCCGTTGGGGTAAAAAGTGGATGCCCTACGGGTATTCCATAGCAGCGTAGCTACCCTTCGGTGTGTAACATCGACCGAAGGGAAGACGTGTTACACCCCCCGAAGGGGTGTAGTGCGTCCCCTTTAGGGGATGTAAAAAGTGGATGTACTGTGTAACAGCCGTAAGGCCAACCTCTCTTTATCAACATTGTCGCCCTACGGGCCCTACGGCCCTTACGGGTATGACATAGTAAAAAGAAAAGGGGGTCGGGTGGCATTCACATCCCTAAAGGGGACGCACTACGTGCCGAAGGTAGAAGCTGTTGGTGCCCTTACTTCCACCGTCGGTGGATACCCCTTCGAAGTAAATAAAAAGGCCAAAGAAGCGCCGTCTTTCCACCCTGGGAGCCCGCCTATATAAGGTAAGGGGTTGCATAGCAACCTCCATCTCCACCTATGGTGGACGCGCTATCTATTAACATAGAGGATCCTCCGATGGAGCATCTCGCCCCTTTGGGGTATTACATAGTGAAGACCCCCTACCCCCCGTAAAGGGGGTTAGAGCATTTCCTAAAGGGGACGTGTTTTACACCAAAAATAGATGTAAATAACGGGGGTAGGTAAATTGAACCAAGCATCGGTGCATTAAAGCAGCAACTGCTGGTAGCCTTTTGCATCTTGCAGGTAACCTTCCTTTGAAGGTTAAAAGCAATATTTAACTTTATATTTATTTGATAAATTCTTTTAAAAAAGTAAAATCAATCCGTAGGATTGTAATTCCTTTAAACTTTAAAAAAATAGCTACTAACTTATCTTCCTAACTGGGAGTCTCCACAAGGTATCCCCTTAATTAACCCTCCTTTACGGGGGGGGTAAGGAGTCTTTCTTTTTACATCCCCTAAAGGAGACGTACTACATGCTATGTAATACTGTGTAACACCCATAAGGGCCCGTTAGGCCCTTCGGCCTTCGGTGTGTAACATCGACCGAAGGGAAGACGTGTTGCACAGCATTACATAGCACCGGAGGTGGACATCGCGACCTCCAGCATAGCTGGATGCATTTCTCCCCTTCAGGGGGCCAAAAGGAGCGATGCTAATACCCTCCTTCTATTTAGAGGCTGTTCTGTTTCTAGAGTAAGTAAAAACAAAAAAATAATTAGTAACAATTAATGTTTAAAAGACTGTAAAAAATTTTTTATGGTTATTATTAAAAATATTTTTCTCTTTCCAAAAAGTGGTAAGACTTTTTTTTAATATATTATGAATCCTTTATTAGAAATTGCTGAAGTTTCTGTTGGTCAGCACTATTACTGGGAATTAGGTGGTTATGAAGTACATGGTCAAGTTTTAATTACATCATGGGTTGTATTAGGTGTACTTGCAACATTAAGTTTTTTAGGTAATAGCAATTTAAAATCAATTCCTGACGGTTTCCAAAACTTTACAGAACTTGTTACAGAATTTATTCGTGATTTAGCTAAAACACAAATTGGTGAAGAAGATTATTTAAAATGGGTACCTTTTTTAGGTACAATTTTCTTATTTATTTTTGTTTCTAACTGGTCAGGTGCATTATTACCATACCGTTTAATTGAAATTCCAAATGGTGAATTAGCAGCCCCTACAAACGACATTAATACAACAGTAGCTTTAGCATTATTAACATCTATTTCTTATTTCTATGCTGGTATTAGTAAAAAAGGTTTAGGTTATTTTAAACGCTATGTAGAACCAGCAGCTTTCTTATTACCAATTAACGTACTTGAAGATTTCACGAAGCCGTTATCACTTAGCTTCCGACTTTTTGGTAACATTTTAGCTGACGAATTAGTTGTTGGGGTTCTTGTAGCTCTAGTACCATTAATTATTCCTATTCCTATTATGTTATTAGGTGTATTTACTAGTGCAATTCAAGCATTAGTTTTTGCTACTTTAGCTGGTGCTTACATTGGTGAAGCTCTTGCTGATCATCACTAATTTTTAAGGGATACTTTACCTCTCCTTATTATGTTATGGTGGGGTGAGGCGTGAAAAACTTCCTCTTTCTTCTTTAGGGTATATACATAGAGCAACGATAAATAGTTAGTTGTTTTTTTAAAGGAGAGCGCATCCACAAAAAAAGGATAAACGGTGGATGCATAATCCTCATAAAGGGGGTTATTTTCATCCACCTATGGAGGACCTACTATGTACATCCCCTAAAAGGGACGCATTTCATTCCAAAGGCGGCACGTAGTGCGTCCACCATAGGTGGATAAATAACTGTGTAGCAGCCGTAAGGCCAACCCCCTTTATGGTTATTATTTTAAAGAAGATCCCTTGTACATACCTCTACCCCCTCCAACCTGGGGTGTAACACGTTTTACACCCTTTACGGGGGTAAGGGGTCTTTCCACACAGTGGACATAGCGACCTCCAGAATAGCTGGATGCACGTAGCATGTAATGTGTCGTCTTCCCTTCGGTCGACCGAAGGCAGCATAGCTGGAGGTGCGTTCCCTATGTAAATACTATGTAATACCCCCCGTAGGGGTGTAATACCCTTTAGGGCCGTTAGGGCCGTTAGGGCCGTTAGGGCCGTTAGGGCCGTTAGGGCCTTTAGGGCCGTTAGGGCCGTTAGGGCCTTTAGGGCCGTTAGGGCCTTTAGGGCCGTTAGGGCCTTTAGGGTTTAGGGGATGGGTGTAACAGCTGTAAAGCCAACCTGGGATAGAAGGAAAGAATGGATTACAAAAAACGATTTGAAATCGAGATTATGAATGACAAAAATATTACAAACTATAAAAAAAGTAAGCGGGCACTATATTTAATTTTAAAGTTTTAAAAAAATTAAAATAGAATATATTTTGTATTTTGTAAGGTTTTGTTAGCCTACGTGCTTTTCATTTCTTTCAAAGAAGTGATACTCCAAGCCCCTTTTACCAAACTTCCATACAGGTGGGGGTTGGTCTTCGGCTGCAAAGCAAGAGGGCACCATGTGCCCCCTCCACCCCCCCTTTTTTATGGGGGGGGTGCTACCTTGTAGCACCCTTCTAGGTTACAGAAAAGAAAATCTTTCACTTATTATTCTTTTTTAAATTAAAAAATTACAAATACTTTTATGCAAAATTTTAAAACTTATTTATCAACAGCTCCTGTTGTAGCGACTATTTGGTTTACTTTTACAGCAGGATTCATTATTGAAATTAACCGTTATTTCCCAGATCCTCTAGTTTTTGCTTTTTAATTCATTTTTAAAAATAAATATAAAATTGTTATTTTGGTTATGTTTGCAAATAGATTCTTCTTACTATTTCTATTTAGGAAGCGCTACTAGATACGCAAGGATCCTTTGTATCTACAAGGATGTAGATACGTAAGTATCTACGATCCTCCGATAAAGCATCTCGCATCCAGCTATGCTGCCTTCGGTCGACCGAAGGGAAGACGAAAGAGTGCTCACTTGTAGATACTTGCTAGATACGCAAAGATCCTCCGATAAAGCATCTCGCTAACCCCCCTTAATGGGGGGTAGGGGGCACATAGTGTCTTCATGAGTGCTTGATCCTTGCGTATCTGTCTATACAAGAGTATAGAAAATCCCGTAAGGAGACTTTACCTCTCGTGTGAGGGGTCGGCGTCCCTTACCCCCCTTAATTTAAAATGAGGGGTTCGTGCGTAGCACGTCCACCGTAGTACCCCTAAAGAGGGGACGGGTCTCCACTATGTAATACCCCCCGGAGGGGTGGAATACGATGTAATCCTATATAAATACCCGAAGGGTCGTAAGGGCCGTAAGGGCCGTAAGGGCCGTAAGGGCCGTAAGGGCCGTAAGGGCCCAAAGGGGAAGGTATCCTCGTGTATGCAAGTGCGCGTAGTAAAGGGGTTGACAATTAGAACTTTAGTAATAGAGAAAAATACAACTTTATTACTATAAATAACAGTTTTTGATGTGGAATAATTTTTATTAATATATCACTATAAATATCTATTCAAAAATTGAATTTTTGGTTTTTTATGTGTGTCAACCCTAAAAGGGAAAGCTAGTTTCAACCCGGCCTTCGGCTTGTGCCCCGTAGGGGTCGACCGAAGGGAAGACTAAGGCACTCCCTTACCCCTGTAAAGAGGGGTTAGAAAGGAAAAAAACGAAGGTTAAATTATAGTGAATTATTTTTATTACATTTTATTAGCGAGCTTGTTTATTTGATTTCTTTTTCTTTAAGGGCGCAATAAGCCTTCTACCCTTCCCTCCTTTTTTATGAGGGTAGAAAAGCCTTCCTAAACAAATTTACTTTCATCTACTATGAATGAGAAGTCTAAAAAAAAGGACGGCTAAATACTGCTAGTTTAAAAAAAAAGACATGTGCTAATCTAAATAAGAATCATTAGATAATTTTAAAAAACATTTAATCAAATATGTGATTTATTTGTTTTTTTAGCACGTAGTGCGTCCCCTTTAGGGGATGTAAAATAACAATCGTTATTTTTTTCCTTATGCCTACAATACAACAATTAATACGTTCTGCACGAAAAAAAATTACAAAAAAAACAAAATCTCCAGCATTAAAATCATGTCCACAACGTCGTGGCATTTGTTTACGTGTTTACACTGTAACACCAAAAAAACCTAACTCAGCACTTCGTAAAGTTGCTAGGGTTCGTTTAACAACAGGTTTTGAAGTAACTGCTTATATTCCTGGTGTTGGTCACAATTTACAAGAACATGCTGTTGTTTTAGTACGCGGTGGAAGGGTAAAAGATTTACCAGGTGTACGTTATCATATTGTACGTGGTAGTTTAGATACTGCTGGTGTAAAAAATCGTGTTCAAAGTCGTTCAAAATATGGTGTTAAAATTGCATCTAAAACAGCTGCTAAAACAGCAGGTAAAAAATAAAAATTAAGTAGATTTGTGTGATAAACACCTCTTTCACTCGTTTTTATCGTTAATTGATCTAGCCTCAGTAAGGACAAGTAAAACCTTGGAGGATGCTTACTTCTTCTAACCCCTCCGGGGTTTATTTAGTTAGTGTAGATAAGCAAGTATCCTTTGGATGTTGTCTCCTACCCTATAAGCAGAGGTTTAATTGTAGTTACTTTTGTACCGACTATGCTAGGATCAAACCAATACTCTTTCCCCGTAAGGAGACATGACATCCTTACGGGGAAAGAGTATTGGTTTGATCCTAGCCTGCTATTATAATCTTCCCCTTCGAGGTATGGAGGCTCTAACACCCGTTATAGGTTAAATACTCTTGCATCTACCATTGGTGGACGTAAGTAGATTATAATAAAACAAAGCTGCTAAGTTCTACTAAAAAAATTAAAAAATGTTGTATTATAAATTAGAAACATAAAAAATAGTTTATTTTTTAGTAAATTATATATAAATTAAAACTTGATTTTTTGCTGTTTACATCCTATTAAAGTTTTTATAGATTTCTAAATTTTGTCCTTTATATTGGACACTGAGTATAAAAAATTTAAATCAAGACACTCTGAATGGCCTTCAGCTCCAAAGAGCGCACTATACGCCCCTCCCTATCCCCTGTGTAAAGTGGCGGTAGTGAAATAACTTCTTTCAACCCTCTTTGAAGCCTCCCAACTTGGAGGGAAGAGAGAGGTTATAACTGCAATGCACCCCGTTTAAAAGGAGCCCCCCCCGCGTTTGTAAGGGATTCTCGGGAAGAGGGTGTTATACTTAAAAATCCAACTACCCAACTGCTTTCATACTATTTAGGGTAGGGTGATCCCTTGTGGATACTCTTTAGCCACCATAGGTGAAGGTGGAGGTAGTTGTAAACCCTATATACCTCAAAGGGTAATAGCTCTCTGGTTAAAGGGCGCTATGAGAGCACTATGTAACCCTTTGTGGCTATTCTCGGGTTAGTGTGTACCATAGCACCCCCCTTCATGGGGGGTAGGAGTCTCTACAATGTAATACTATGAAAATACCCTTTAGGGCCTTTAGGCCGTAAAGGATCCTCGTGTCTGCACACTCCTTCTTTTTATTTATATGCCTTTATAGGCTAAGGGGTGAAAAGTAGTGACCTCGTCTTCCCTTCGGTCGATGTTACACACCAAGTTAGTACGTAGTACGTCCACCATAGGTGGATGAAGTTTATCATTGTTTTTGGAAATTTATCCAAAAGACTTCACAAATCCAGCTTAAAATAAAAATAAACTATATTTTATTAACGCTCTAATAAAAACACCATTAAAAAAATTAAGATAAAATATATTTATTAAAGTTAAAGATTTTTTATACTTATAAATTAAGTGTTAAAATCTATTATTTAAAAAAATAATAAACTTAAACAAAAAAACAACCCTCCTTTTTAAGGTCAGGGGATCTTCTAGACTAGTGTATCTAGATTCTTTCTAGATACAATAGTATCCTTTGTGAATATTCATGAACGGTAGTTGGAAGCCGTTATCAACCCTTTTATTTACCGTAAGAAGATTCCTTTTTTACAAGGGTCGAGGATGTCACGCTAGGATCGGACCCCTACTCACTAAACCCCAGTAAGGAGGCGCCAACCTCTCCTCAGTCACAAACTTACCTCCCCCATAAAGGGGGTTAGTACTATGTGCCCCCCGACCCCCGTAAACGGGGGGTGGAACCCTCCTATTTAAGGCAACTCCTTCTTCCTAACCCCCTCTTTACGGGGAGTAAGGGGTAGCGTAGCGACCTCCACTTTTTACCCCGCAGGGGCATAAGGGGATGGAAGTAAAGGGGGTTTGAGTTAAAACAAAGGCCTTATCCCAGATCAAGGAGGTTGGTAATAATATTATAAAAATATTAAACATTTTAAATATGATAACTGTTACTTTTATGTCATTAGTTACTTCAGTTAAAGATTATGTGGAAATAACACATAAATTAATTGAAATTGAACCCCTGAAAAACTATACAGAGTTTGGTGCAATTTTTACGTATTTTATTTTTTCAATTGGGGATTTTTTAAAAAATTTCTTTAGTTTTTCCTTATTTAAAAATATTTGGAGTCTCCCAATATATATTCCAGATATTGCTTCTGCTATGATTTCAGAAGTTTCAGTATTAGATGGTTATTTTCATAATGCATTTACTTTTTTAGAAACAAATGTCTCTACTGGAACAAATTCTAATCTTGTATTTTTTGAAAAATTTGTAATAGGTTTAATAAATAGTGTTTTTTTAATTTTACCTACTTCAACATCCCATTTAATTACTTTAAGACGTTTTGTTATGCAGGGTCTAGAAGCTGGTTTTATAGCAGGTTTAGGTACTATTGCAGGTAATTTTTTATGGTTAGCTAGTATTATTTTAGGTTGGCGCTTTTTTATTATTCCATGGTTATCTTTAGATATCTTTCGCTATTTACTAGGTTTTGTTTTATTAGTAAAATATATTTGGGATAGTTCAAAAGAACGTCGCATGGCTTTAGAAGATTTATCTAAATGGAAAATTTTTTTATTAAATTTTTTATTAGCATTAACAGAACAAAGTTGTATTTATCCGTTTATAAGTAATCTTTCAATTGGTCCAGATGTATCAATTTTAGAAGGTTTCCCTGTTGAAAATTATCCACAATTTTTACTTGTTCACGGTGCATATCTTTTAGGTATTTTATTAGGAAGTTTTAGTTTATTACAATTTACATGTTGGTTTTGGGAAAATCCAGCGTTTTCAATGTATTTATGGATTACAACAAAATCATCTTTAAAAATATCAACAAGTTCTTATTATAAAATTTTAAATTTTAGTTTTCTTTATGCTACCATGTTATGCGCTATAGCTAGTATTCCATATTATGGATTAGATTATACAATAACAAATCCTATTGGTTTAGTACCACAGGATCGTATACTTGATCAAAAACAATCCCAATCAAATCCAGATAAATTAATAACAGAAACGGCATTTTTAGGAATAAATCCTACTGATAAAAATGCACGTATTCGAGACGGCGTTCATGCTCGTCGAGAACGTTGGAAACAACGTTTAATCAAATATCAAGCTTTTGATGCTTCAATGTATGATCAAGGTGTTTATGATTTTTTAACAATTGAAGATTTAAATTATGGTTTTGATCGTTTTTGGTCTCGAAGAAAAATGCGAAATCACCAAATACGCTTTAGATTATTTCCTGGTCCATGGATGCGTTCATTAAAAAAACAATTAAATAATCCGCCAAATCCTTCAGCTGACAGTATAAATAAAGCAGCAAGTGGTCCACGTGTTGAATTTTTTAGAATTTTATTTGAACAATTTTATCATCCAAATTTCCATGATCGTAATAAATTAAAAAATACCACGAGTTTTGGCTTTGGACAAAACCAAAACTCATCTCTTTTTACGAACCAGCTAATAAGTACTAGTACGTCTAAAGGGGTTAGCAATAACCCTGTACTCAGTCTATCTGAAGAGGGTAATACGCCCCCACTTGCTAATCTAAATAAAACCAAACAAATAAAATCTGGGGTAATTTATTCAAATTCAGCTTTACGTAAATATGTACGTAATGTAAATACACGTATAAACTTAAAATTAGTTAATACAAACCAAAAAAAATTAACAGATAAATATTCTTCAAATTGGATTTATTCAAAACGTTGGAAATCTCTTTTTGCAAAATTACAACCAAGCACAAAAACGCAAAATCGTAAATCTTATCAGTTATTTAGAAATGTGGCAAAAAAAGTATTAGTAACAACCAACACAACATCATTAAAATTAACAACTCTTAATCAAAAATTATCAAGTAAAGAACGTAAATTGTTATATTTACATACAATGAAAAAGTCTAATTTAGATAATTTAAACCCTGTAATGGAATATCCATTAAATGTATATTTACAAAAAGAACAAGCTTTTAAACGTAAATTACGTTATTATGGAGCTTCAACAATGCGTAAATTAACTGTTGGCAATCAAGCACCATATTTTAAAGCATTAATGAAACGTGGTTTTTATTATTATAAACCATCATTACGTTGGAAAAAAACGTTATATGTTGCTTCAATGCGCAGAGGTTTCCGTAAAAAATCAAGAAAACAACGTATTTTAATTTCTCCTGTTGCTTCTACTGAAGGAGTACGTTTTACTGGTAATCTTTCAACTAAGATGGATGTGCAACAAAATAAAGACGTACCATTAACTGGTGAATCTCCGCTTGTTTTAAACCCAACGGGACAAGGGAATACATTAAAAACAATAAATATAACACCACCTACACACTCATATACAGTATTAGGTAAACGTGCTAGTCGATATCGTCATCAAATTTATAAAGATGTTTTACAACATTGGTATTATACCCCATTTAATCGTTTATTATTAAAATTTGATGTTGATGCTTTTATAAACAGACAACCTAAAACTCATTTTTTAACAAAAAATGATGAACGTGTATTACATATACGAAGATTTTTATTATCTGAACATTATGATACATTACGTTGGTATACTTATATGCAACACTATAAAACAATGAAAACAAATATTGGTGGAACAAAAAGTTTTGCTAACCGTATTTATAACCAACAATTTCAGGGGACTTTTAAAAAAATACGACATTTATTTGCAATAACACCAAAACAAGGTGATTTTTACACATTAAAATTTGATCAACCTCTTTATAACGATAATAACCTTAAAGATAATGTTTATTTTCATGAAGAATTATTAACTGACAATTATAATAAAAAAGACTATTTGGGCGTTCTTCCGTCTATGGCAGCGGCTCCATCAAAGGCTTCTTCTGAAGGTGGACGTAGTACGTCCACAGTGGATGTAAATTCAGCATTATCTCAAAACATTTCTAGACCAACAGGTATTAACTATAGTCAAGGAGAAAAATTAGACATAATTAGTCAATCTAATTTTTTAATAGCTAATCAATTTTTACAAAAAAACAATACTTCTGTAGAGGCTACGTACCCTGCATCACCAGCTTTAAGCATGAGTAAGTACTATGCTTCAAATAACCTTTCAGGTACAAACCAAGGGATTCCAGTGTCTTTTACGCAAGACAAAAAAAATAATCTAAATAATTTAAATTTTGTTTATAATGAATTATTTGTAAAATTAATAAAAGAATGTAAAAAACGTATCCATGATCAAACTTTTTTAAAAAATTATATTAGTTATCGTATTGAAAAACGCGAACAATTAAACCAAGAACATATCAAAGAATTAAATAAACGTTTAGAAAAATTAAAAAGTTGGTTAATAATTGAAGCTCAACAAAAACAAAATAATCCTGTATATCTTGATTCCAACACCTCATCAGTACCTGGCCTTTGGTCGACCGAAGGGAAGACAAGCTTGATGATTGAAGGTAATTCTTTGATAGATAAGAAAAACTTAACAACAGGTGTACAAAAAGCAGTTACAGATAGTCTTCGTCAAGTTATTAAAGATACTCCACAAGACTCTAATAAGGGGGAGTTGGAACTTGTATTAACTAAACCTACTTATAATGATTTAACTACGGCTTATACTCTTCAAAAAGAAAATACGGTTTTCAGTAAATTAAATACTATTAATCAATTAACCAACAATATTACTAATAAACAAAATTTAATTGATCAAATTGTTATTATAAATCTTCAAAACACAAAAAAATTACTATATAATACAATAAATAATTTTAAACCATACTTATTAAATAAAACACAATTATTACAAGCCCGTACAGATAAAAATTTACAATGGTGGCGTCAAAAACAACGTGTAACTACAAAACGTAAAAATTCTCGTAAACGTGATCGTTTTAAAAAACAAATCGCCGTTGTAAATAAAAAACTTAAAACCCTAAGTGAAAAAGTTGAAAAAGAAAAATCAAATCTTTATAAAACATTATATGGAAATTATGAAATTTCTGATTATTTATTATCACCATCAAATACTGAATCTTTTGTATCAGTACGTACTGCGTCCCCTTTAAGGGATGTGGGTGTGGATGTAAATTCTACAACTTTAAGAAAAAAAACAGATAATTCAGTGTTTAATCAAGGTTCACAAATAAAAACAAGCTCTAACCTTTACGGAGGTATGGAACAACTTAATAGTTTTGCTGCGTTTGCTCAAAACAAGAGTCAAAGGGAAACTATAACCATTTGGCAAGGTTTCTTTAGTAAAAAATTACGTAAAAAAATTTCATCAAAAGGACGTCGTTATAGATCTTTATCGTTAGCACGTTATTTAACTGCAACAAGAAAACCACGTTTTGCGGGGCTTAATGATTTAACTAAAATTGATAATATTACAAATTTACAAGGGTCTTTCTTAACAAAAGAAGAAAAAGACCAAAACATACAATTAGCTACTAAAAATAAAGTAAGTTTAGACTCTTCGCTTAAAAACTCACAAATTAAAAAACGTACTAGACATAGTTGGAAAAAACGTGCAAGACATCAATTTAGTAGAAATCATTATAAATATAGAAAACGCCATATTCATGGAAATGGTAAATTACGTGTTATGAATAAAAAAATTAAAAAAGTAAAAGCAACTACTGAATTAAGACAATGGTGGTGGTCTTCGTTTTTACCACGTTATCTAGATAATTTAAAAAAATCACCTATAACAAATTACACAGATACAACAATTCCACCAGATTTTAAACCTTTATCAAATAGTGATTTAAACAAGGATATAGCACTTAGACAAGATGTTATAAATACTTTAAACTCAACTAATGAAATAGCATCTTCTAAAGGGGACGCCCTACCCCCTTCGGGGTGGAAATACCCCGAAGGAGTTTCCACTATGGCACGTAGTGCATCCCCTTTAGGGGATGTGGAAGCTAATCTTCCTTTCAGCGCAAACCTTGGACAAAATAATCCAAAGGATCCCCCTACTAAGGGTAGCCAGTTAGAGCTAAACCAAACAACTACAAGTGTACCTTTTTATGCGGGTTGGGATGATTCATTACGTAAATTTGTTGTTACAAATCGTTTATTATCACGTCGTGATTCAGGTTTAACTGTAAACGAAAATATTTTTTCTAAAGCGCAAGAACAAAGTCAAACTAACGCAAGTCTCAAGCTGGCACAGGAGCCAAAAGGGCAAGGATTTGCTTCCAATATGGTGGAAACCCCGTTGGGCCCTTCGGGTGTTACACAGTATTACCCTAGTAATATGTCCTCTTTAGGGGATGTATTTACAAATACACCTATACAAGGTTTAAATGAAGGTTCATTCCTTTATTGGCAAACCGATATGCCATTTAATGCTTATAATATTGATCAATTTATTACAACAAATCAAAGTTTTTATGCTCCATTAGGGTGGAGACGTTTTGAATTCCGTCATAACATTTTAAAAACATGGATTAACAATGCATCTACATCCACATCGAAATATAATTTAGATGCATTACATGCTAAAACATCTATTAATACACATAAATATAAAACATTAATAGTTAGTATGAAAAATTTACATACATTAAAACTGAAAAATCAAAAACAAGAAACAATAAAAACTAAAAAAGCAGCAGCACGTCGTATTAAAAAACGTTATAAATTATTAAAACAAATGCCTAATCAGTTAATGTACTCTCCTACAGGTCCATTATTAACTGAAGTATTACCTTCACATTATATTTCTGTTTTTGATCAACAATATCGTTTCCCACGTAATCGTTATTTAAAACGTAATACTTTAAAAACATTGAAAAAAACTACTTTATTAGCTTTAACAGATTCATATCGTGTGGCAGATTCTCAAGGGAATTTAACTACCTCAGGAATCTCTAAAGAATTTACTTTAAGAAAACGTGTTAAACCACGTCGTAAATATCATCGAAAACGTTTTATTAAAAAAGATGGTTTAATTTTTCCTCGTCGTATCAAATTTACTCGTCCAATTAATACTTTAGAGTTTTCACAAAGTTCTAGTTCTCTGTCAGTAAATCAACAGGATATTGAAGAGAATTTACGTTGGAGACCTTCAACTAAAACAAAACAAAAGCGTAAAGAAACTTCACGTTCAAAAACAAAATCAAATAAACGTGTTAAAACAAATCCATTACGATTACGTCAATTACGACGTCGAGAATTTCAACAAATTCTTAAACCTGTCCAACGTTATATCCCACATAATGGTGGTTTCGCTTGGCCAGGTGATTATTTACGTTTAGAAGTTGTTGATATGCCAAAATTAAAAACTACAAATGTTAAAAAAACAAGTTTAAAACAAAAAATTAATGTTCAACCTGTTGGTATTATGCCTCGTAAATATTTAATTGAAAAACATAATATCCTTGTATTAAAAAAGAAACTAGAAAAAGCATACTCATCACATCAATTAAGTAAAGTTATTAAAGAATATAAAATTTTAATTGAAAATCAAAAATAATTTTTATTATTAAATTCTTGACTTGGGTTAACTTAACAATTACCCAAAAAGCTTTATGTTATTAACTCTCCGGTTATTTTTTTAGGTCCCCTTCCGGTTATAGTCCATCTCCACATTTGGGGGAGATACAACTCTAACCCCCTTTACGGGGGGAGTAGTGCGGCATGTAGTGCGTCCCCTTTAGGGGACGTGTTACCCACTAAAAGAGACGCATTTTATCCCAAAGGCGCGTCTTCGGGGTAAAAAGAAGAGGGCGCTATGCGCCTCCTCTACCCTTCGTCTGAGAGGTAGCTACCAACTTGCTGTGTAACCACCTAAGGGCAACCCCCTTGAGGGGGTAGGGGGACCCGTATAAATGGGGCTCTAAACTTTTTAGTCCATGCTATATTTGTTTTTACCCCATAGGGGTACCGTAGGTCGATACTTGCTACCTAAGAGCTTCCAGGTTGCATGGATACCCTTACTTAGGACCCCATAGGGACTTAAGCAGAATTGTTGCCTGATTAGAGATAAGGGGGAGGAGGTATGGAGTGCCTACCTTTATTGTGTGGAGTCACCTTCTTTGTAAGGGGTGTATAGCTCTCTCCTACTTGGTATTTAGGGTAGCAGCCCCGTTACAACGGGGCTTATCCGTCTAGGGTGGAGGCACTTATAATTTACTAACCCCCCTTTACGATGGGTAAGGGGGCTTTCCACATAGTGGACATAACCCCCTCCATAAAGAGGACATTGTATACTGTTGTCATTCTGGACAGGTGCCATCCTTTCTCTCTTATATCCATCCCCCCTTTACGAGGGTTGGTGTGTACCTCTCATACGAGAGATAGGGGGGCGCATCGCGCCCTCTTCTTTTTACCCCGCAAGGGCACCTTTGGCAGATGCACATCCACTATAAATCAACGCAAGCGGATCTCTCTGTGTATACCCCTAACCCCCGTAAAGGGGGGGTTGGAGCCCTCCTATTTAGAGTAGTATGTCTCATCTGCTCACGGCAGAAAGGAGGGAGATATGGGCTGCAAAAAGCTCCGTTATTACGGGGGCCCTACCCCCGTAAAGGGGGGATGTAAATAGATAAAATAGGTTTGTCCTAGTCCTTCAAATGAGTTTTTTATTTTTAATTAGATAATAAAAAATAGAATTATGTTATAATAATAAACAAATATGTAAAAAAAATATTTGTATAATTTAATAACATTCATTAATAAACTTTTTAGCACATAAAAACGCTAAGCGTTGCTTTTTTAAGTGTTTTGTAACTTCATTTTTTTGTTTTACCTTATTTAGAGAGTAAAACTTTAATTATGGACTATATATATATATTATGATTTATTAAATTAAATAATTGTTATCTTAAGGAGAAATCCATGACAATTAGTACTCCAGAGCGCGAAGCTAAAAAAGTAAAGATTGCGGTTGACCGCAATCCTGTAGAAACAAGTTTTGAAAGATGGGCGTGCGACCTGAAATAGAGATTTGACAAATTAAATTTTCTTTTTTTTAACTAAAATATATTTCCAACTCCTCCTCCCCTGTACCGGGGAAAAGAGGTTGGTTACTTGCATCCACAAAGGAATTCACCTACGGCACGTAGCTTCCACCAAAGGTGGAATCCACCTACGGTGGATCCCTTACCCCCCCGCAAAGGGGGGTTAGAAACCCCTTCGGGCCCTTACATCCACTAACGGTGGAGGTATTACCTCTGCTTTGCGGATCCCTTCGGGTATTCTCATAGTAATGCGTCCTCTTAGGGGATGTGACAACCCCCCTTTCCGGGGTGTTTTTAAACATAGCCCCCTCGTACACCATAGGTGCATGTGGACATGTTACACACTATGTTAACCCCCTTTATCCAATAAAGTAATGAGGACGTAGGGAGCTACTTACATTTTATTACAAAAAAATAAGAGGCATCCTTTTAGTAGAAGTCTCTAACCTGGGAGGGAGCTAACCCCCTTTACGGGGGTTTTTAAATATAGTACCCTTAGAGCACCCTCGTCTTCCCTTCGGCTTGCGCCCCCCTACGGGGGGTCGACCGAAGGCAAACGGAGCACTCCAAGACCTTTTACAGGGTTAAGATAGCACGAAGTGCCCGTAAAGAACAACCAAATCCTCCTGCTCTGGAGGATTTGAACAATCATGCACTACTTCTTTAGTACCCCCAAAGGGTTAACCTAGTGTGTAACATGTCCACTTCCCCTAAAAGGGACGCACTACGTGCCAAAAATAAATAAACGGTGAATGCAACCTGGGAAGATACTTTGGATCGGGACTTGGAGGGTTCTTGGGTTGCTGTGGAACACGTCCACCATGGGTGGATGCCCTCTTCTTTCCTGGGTTACAACTGCAAAGAGCCCCGTTCGAACGGGGCCTCTACCCTAGCCACAGTAGGGGCCCTTACGGGGTAAAAAGAAGTAACCGGGGGGTTGGCAAGAAGGTGCTACCAGGGCACTATGCCCCCAGTCCCTACCTCCCGTCCGGAAGGTAGGGACTGGGGCTAACCCCCTTCCTTCGTTTAAGGGGGAGGTTGAGCTCCACGCACCGTGGATGAAAGGGTGGTTCGGGGGCTTTCATTCACTAGAAGTGGAGACTATGTTGTTATAACCCCAAAGCTTATATCTTTTTTTTTAGCACTGTTGGCCGAGCGGATAAGGCAAACGACTCATAATCGTTTTAAGGTAGGTTCAACTCCTATACGGTGCATCTAATTAGATTTTTTCACAGTATTAACTTGCCAACCTTCCGTAAAGGGGGTTGGCGCCCTCCCAGGGTTGTGTGTAACACGTCCACCATCGTTCAATGCACTCTTTCTTTTTACCCAGTAGGAGCACCTACGATGGATACATGCTACCTTGGACAGGAGGGTTCGTCTTCCCTTCGGTCAACCAAAGGTCAACCAAAGGTCAACCAAAGGTCAACCAAAGGTCAACCAAAGGCCAACCCCCCAGAAAAAAAAGGGGGAGGGGAGGGGTAAGCGAGCGCTTCGCGCTCTCGATCCGACTATGGTGTAAAGACGGCCAATTTGATGTTTTACAGCTGTCAAGCCAACCCCCCAATGGGACGTAGGTGAAAGTAAAGGGGTGGTATTGAAAACCTTCCAACCGGAAAACTCTTCTAAAGACGGTAGCATCTCCATCTCCATTCACATTTAGCAGATGAAGGTGGCTTTATGACTACGCCCTTCCCTAAGGGGGGTAGAGGTATCCAGGTGCTCCATAGGTTAATAAAATACTTCGGTTGGAGTATTTAGCTTCTAAAAGAGTATGAGACTCAATTAGTAGAGGGTGTTGTTATGGTATTCCACCAAAAGTGGATGTGCAATACTATGGATGGTGAGGCCTCTACCTTTAACGGCACTATGTACCCCCCGACTCCGCGTAAAGGGGGTTACATTCACCTATTGCTATATATCAGATAGGTAGACCGCAGAGGCCTATACACCCATAAAAAAGGGTCCCAGTAGGCATCCACCTATGGTGGACGCTATGCGCCCCCCTTACCCCCCCGTAAAGGGGGTTAGACGTGTTACACACTACTTTTTTTTGGCTAAACAAAACTATTTAGAGGGTAGAAGAATCTTTTTAATTTTTTAAAAAGTTGGCATTTTAAAAAAAATTAAAACTTGCTAAAAAAAAATTATTGTGTTATAATAAAACTATATTTAATAACTGCGGACATAGCTCAATGGTAGAGTATTTCCTTGCCAAGGAAAATGTTGCGGGTTCGACTCCCGTTGTCCGCTAATGTTTTTACTCAACTCCCTTACGGGTTTTTTTATTTTGTGTAGAACACGTCCACCATATGAATTTCCTTTATAAGGTTAGGGGGCGCCAACCTTTTGCATCCACATCCCCTAAACCCTAAAGCCCCTAACGGCCCTAAAGGGGATTACATCGTATTTACACCCCTACGGGGGTATTAACATAGGGGACGCCCTATGTGCCGTAGGTGGATTCTTTTGAAGTGTTAAACGTTTTGTGTTAAGATGAGGGCACTTTTTATTTTAATTTTAAATCGTGCTCCCTACCCCCGTTAAGAGGGTTGGCTCCCTCCATTGTTTGTTAATTCATTAAAGCCGTATAATTTATTTTATATTAATAATATGTCACGTTATTTAGGTCCTCGTTTAAGAGTTATACGTCGTATTGGTAAATTACGTGGTTTTACTCGTAAAAAACCTTTCCGTCGTGTTTTTAGAGGTTTTGGTGGTTCAAAAGGAAAAGTTATCCCACCAGGACAACATGGTTTAACTAAGTTATTAAAAACAAGACCATATGATTCATCAGAATCTGATTATTTAATCCGTTTAAAAGTAAAACAACGTTTACGTTTTAACTATGGTATTACAGAACGTCAACTTGTAAATTATGTAAGTAAAGCTAAAAAAATTAAAGAATCTACAGGTCAAGTATTATTACAATTTTTAGAAATGCGTTTAGATAATATTGTGTTTCGATTAAATATGGCACCAACAATTCCAGCAGCACGTCAACTAATTAGTCATGGTCATATTCGTGTAAATAGTAAAAAAGTAAATATTCCTAGTTATATGTGTAAACCAAAAGATGTAATTTCTGTTGCTATGAAACAACGTTCTTTAAAACTAGTAAATAAAAACTTACAAGAATATTATCGTCGTATGCGTTTTTATAAAAAACGTTTAGAAAAAACGTTACCTTTTGTGTTATTACGCATTAAAGGATTAGGTTTAGCTAGTGTTAGTGCTGCAGTACAACTTATTACAAAAGGAAATGTACGTGTAAATAATAAGAGTGTAAAAACACCAAATTATATTTGTCGTCCACGTGATACAGTTTCTTTAAGAACAAAACAAGGTATTAAAAAAGTTTTTTTAAAAAATTATTTAAAAGCTTAATAAAAATAAAAAAAGCTCACATTTATTTTGTTTAAAAATGAATATTCCAAGTTGAAAAAGTTCTTTTGCATCCACCGTTTATCCTTTTTTTGTGGACGTACATCCAAACCAAAATTAGACACATTTCCCCCCTTCAGGGAATGCTACGTACCACTGCCCCATCTTATTTTTATAAATAACTCCCTGAGGATTTCTAGTGGAGGGCGCTTTGTCCATTTACCTTTGGAGTAAGTTGTGGTGCTTACCCCTTGACGGGGGGTTTTTAAACATAGCGCCCATTCGCCTATGGCGGAAAGTAGTGTGTAACACGTCTTACCCCCCTTTACGGGGGGGTAAGGGGTTGCATAGCGACTGCCAGCATAGCTGGATGCACGTCCACTGTCGGTGGATGTAAATAACCCTACCTCTCCCTCTGGCCTTCGGTCGACCGAAGGGAAGACGAAATACGCTACCTGGTCTAGAAGGGCTCGAAAGCCCTTTTTTTTAAACTCATCTATCTTTTACTCCAACGGGGCGGCGGTGCCCCTACGGGGTAAAAAGTGTCTTTGGTTTAAAAAAATAAGAGGGTGCTATATCTCCACGAAGGAGGGTGCGTAGCACCCCCTTACCCCCTACCCCCAGGTTAGCATTCCGCGCCCTCGGACCTTGGAACCCTTTTCTCCCTGGTTAGAGAGATGGTGTTATAACTGTTACACAGTAAATAACACCATCTCTCTAACCCGAGAATCCTCCTATACCAGGGAATAAGAAGCTTTTCATCCCCTGTAAAGGGGGGTGGCAAGACTGTTTTACAAGGGCGCTATATCCTCTACCCTAAACAGAAGGTCTCCCAGATTGGTGTGTAACACGTTCACTTTTGAAAGAAATTATGGAGGCATAGTCTTCCCCTCCTTTAATATAATAGGGGGGAGGTCTTTCCAACCTATAGGGGGGAGGTCTTTCCAACCTAATAGAGCACTTTTTAATTTAAAAAGTGCCCCTTTACCTATGATAAAAGGACTTACAGGTTAGAGCCCTTCTACCCCCAGGTAGTCTGCATGTAGTGCATCTACTGCTACGAGCCCCGGAATCACGGACTCCCTCCCCCTGTTAATGCGTAAGAACGTAGTGCTTTGAAAGGATTATTTATCTCTACCTATTTCCATCTCCATCTCCCGGTACCTTTTTTAGGTAAATGGGTTAGGGCTACGTATGTGCCCTTCTACCTCCTTTAAACGCAGGTTGCCGCTTAGAAGTTGTTTTATTTTCTTACAGCTAAGGAGTCGATGAATTTTTTTCTTATAAAACTTATAAAATAAGTATGGAACTCCAACTTGGTGTGTAACATCGATCGAAGGAAAGACGAGCTCTTTTATACCAGTTAGGACAAAGGCCTAGTAGGGGGTATTCAAATAAATAAAAACTTAGTTATTAAATAAGTAACACGTCCGCTTTTTAGCTAAACTGTGCATGAAAGTTATTAAAAAAGTCTTTCGTGTTTTTTATACAGTAAGGATGTTTCTTTAAAACAAAAAAACTTTTTTGTTTTTTTGTTTTAAAGATTAGATTCGTATATATATTTAGAACAAACTAAAAAATTGTTAATGAGCCATTTAAAATTATGTTACAGGAAAGATTGTTGCACACATGTTATTAAATTAAAAAATAAAAAAAAATAGTATTTCATAAAAAATTCTTTTTATTTTTTATATGAAAAATGAATGCACACATGTTATTAAATTCTATTTTATAAATATTATTTATAAAGAGCACTATCCCCTTCTTCGTCTTCCCTTCGGTCGACCGAAGGCAACCCCCCCTTTATGGGGGGGTAGGGGGGCGCTATGTATATACCCCGCAGGGGATAGCGCCCTCTTTTTACTATCCCCTACGGGCCCTTACGTGCTGTGTAACACCCTTCCCCCTTTGGGCCCTTCGGTGTGTAACATCGACCGAAGGGAAGACGTGTTCCACAGTATTAACATAGTGCTGTGTAACACTGTGTAACACCCTTCTATGTAATACCCCCCGTAGGGGTGTAATACCCCG